ATCCAGAATATTAAAAATAACAAAAAAAGTAAGTTATATTCAAATAAATATATTATACTAGGTGTTTTGCTTTTTTTATAAGAACTGAGACAATTGTAATACGGGATAATCACTCTTGTCAAGTAAATTAACCTTTTTTAACTAAGAAAATAATAACGAAAAATTTAAACACAATAACCAAAGTAATAAATGAAAGTTAAAACAAATACAGGATTTCAAAAATAATTAATTGAAGCTAATCTATTATTTTAATGAAAGATAAAAACAAACTAATGTAACAAGAATAATAATATAATAATAAAAGTTAATTATAAGAAAGTAAAAGAATACAAAGTATATAGCTTCTATAATAAAAAGGAAATAAATTGGATAATCACAAAGACAAGATATTAATAGTTGATGATGAGGTAAGCATAAGAAGAATACTAGAAACCAGACTATCTATGATTGGATATGAAGTTATTAGCGCTTCTGATGGAGAAGAAGCTTTACAAATTTTTAGAAAAGAGTATCCAACGTTAGTTGTGTTAGATGTAATGATGCCTAAATTAGACGGATATGGTGTATGCCAAGAATTAAGAAAAGAATCAGACGTACCAATTATAATGTTAACAGCTTTAGGTGATGTTTCTGATCGGATAACTGGATTAGAACTAGGAGCTGATGATTATATAGTTAAGCCATTTTCTCCAAAAGAATTAGAAGCTCGAATTCGTTCTGTACTAAGAAGAATAGATAAAATAACAATTAATTCATCAATTCCTAGCTCAGGAATAATCAATGTAGGATTTCTAAAAATTGATACGAATAAAAGACAAGTATACAAAAATCATGAAAGAATTCGACTTACAGGAATGGAATTTAGTTTACTGGAGCTATTAATTAGTAAAGCTGGTGAGGCATTTTCTAGATCATCAATATTACAAGAAGTTTGGGGATATACACCAGAAAGACATGTAGATACGAGAGTAGTAGATGTCCATATTTCAAGATTAAGAGCAAAACTAGAAGATGATCCAAGTAATCCTGACCTAATTCTTACGGCGAGAGGAACTGGGTATTTATTTCAAAAAATTATAGTTAAAGAATAAATTAATTACTAAAAATAAAGTAAAAAAATAGAGATAAATAAATTCAAATTTTTAATAATTAATTATACTTTAAAGCAAATTGTTTTATCTAATATAAACTTAGAGAACTAATAAAATAGTTAAAAATAGAATATCATTTAAATAGTATTAATCTTATAATAATATATAACTGGAATGAAAAGTAAGATAATAAATCTATTAATTTTATATAAATGAAATCATAAAATATATATAATTACTAAAAATTAAATATTTACTTAATTAATTGGGGTTGGAGAAATTAAATATGACTGTCGCGATTGGACAAGAAAAAAGCCGTGGAAGATTTGACTTAATTGATGATTGGGTAAAAAGAGATAGATTTGTTTTTGTAGGATGGTCTGGACTACTATTATTTCCATGTTCATATTTAGCTTTAGGTGGATGGTTAACTGGAACAACATTCGTAACCTCTTGGTATACTCATGGGTTAGCAAGTTCTTATTTAGAAGGATGTAATTTTTTAACAGCAGCTGTATCAACACCAGCAAATAGTATGGGGCATTCACTATTACTTCTTTGGGGACCAGAAGCACAAGGTGATTTTACAAGATGGTGTCAGATCGGTGGACTATGGGCATTCATAGCGTTACATGGATCTTTTGGATTAATTGGTTTTTGTTTAAGACAATTTGAAATTGCTAGATTAGTAGGCATTCGACCTTATAATGCAATAGCTTTTTCAGGCCCTATAGCAGTATTTGTTTCAGTATTCTTAATGTATCCTCTAGGACAAGCAAGCTGGTTTTTTGCACCTAGTTTTGGTGTTGCAGCTATTTTTCGCTTTTTGTTATTTTTACAAGGATTTCATAACTGGACATTAAATCCTTTTCATATGATGGGAGTAGCAGGTATACTAGGAGGAGCTTTACTTTGCGCAATTCATGGAGCAACTGTACAGAATACTTTATTCGAAGATGGTGATGCAGCAGATACTTTCAGAGCATTTACACCTACACAATCAGAAGAAACTTATTCAATGGTAACAGCTAATCGATTCTGGTCTCAAATATTTGGTGTAGCTTTTTCAAATAAAAGATGGCTACACTTTTTTATGCTATTTGTACCAGTAACAGGTATGTGGACTAGTGCTTTTGGAATCGTGGGTTTAGCTCTAAATTTAAGAGCATATGACTTTGTTTCTCAAGAGTTAAGAGCTGCAGAAGATCCAGAATTTGAAACATTTTATACAAAAAATATTTTACTAAATGAAGGAATTCGTGCATGGATGGCAGCACAAGACCAACCACACGAAAATTTCATATTCCCAGAGGAGGTTTTACCACGTGGAAACGCCCTTTAACAATAACAACTTAGTTGGAGGTAGAGACCTAGAATCAACAGGTTTTGCCTGGTGGTCAGGAAATGCTAGACTAATAAATGTATCCGGTAAATTATTAGGTGCTCACGTAGCGCATGCAGGAATAATGGTCTTTTGGACAGGTGCCATGACATTGTTTGAAGTTGCTCACTTTGTTCCAGAAAAACCATTGTACGAACAAGGATTTATTTTAATACCACATTTAGCAACTTTAGGATGGGGAGTAGGACCTAGTGGAGAAATTATCAATACTTACCCCTACTTTGTAGTTGGTGTCGTACATTTAATCTCATCAGCTGTACTTGGATTTGGAGGATTATACCATTCAATTATAGGACCTGATACACTTGAAGAATCATTTCCTTTTTTCGGATATGACTGGAGAGATAAAAATAAGATGACAACAATACTAGGAATTCACTTAGTTTTATTAGGAATTGGCTCATTTTTACTTGTAATTAAAGGATTATTTTTTGGAGGAGTATACGATACTTGGGCACCTGGAGGAGGGGATGTAAGAATAATTACAAATCCAACTCTAAACCCTTCAGTAATTTTTGGTTATATCTTGAAATCACCATTTGGTGGAGATGGATGGATAGTCAGTGTAGATAACATGGAAGATTTAATAGGTGGCCATGTTTGGATGGGTGTTATATGCATAGCTGGTGGAATATGGCACATTCTAACAAAACCATTTGCATGGGCTAGAAGAGCTTTTGTTTGGTCTGGAGAAGCATACCTTTCTTATAGCCTAGGTGCATTATCAATCATGGGATTAACTGCATCAAACTTTGTTTGGTATAATAATACAGCATATCCAAGCGAATTTTATGGACCTACTGGTCCAGAAGCGTCACAAGCTCAAGCATTTACTTTTCTAGTTAGAGATCAAAGACTTGGAGCAAATGTAGCATCCGCTCAAGGACCTACTGGATTAGGAAAATATTTAATGAGATCACCAAGCGGAGAAATCATATTTGGCGGAGAAACAATGAGATTTTGGGATCTTAGAGCACCTTGGGTTGAACCCTTAAGAGGTCCAAATGGATTAGATTTAAATAAAATAAAAAATGATATTCAGCCATGGCAAGAGAGAAGAGCTGCTGAGTATATGACTCACGCACCACTAGGATCTCTAAACTCTGTAGGAGGAGTTGCAACAGAAATTAACTCTGTTAATTATGTATCACCAAGAAGTTGGTTAACAACATCTCACTTTTTTCTAGGATTTTTTCTATTCATAGGGCACTTATGGCATGCAGGAAGAGCAAGAGCTGCAGCTGCAGGATTTGAAAAAGGAATCAATAGAGAAAATGAAGCTGTATTATCAATGAGACCACTAGACTAATATTATATAAAAAACTACAACTAATTAAAAAGTATTCTTTAGAATCTAGCTTAAAGAATACTTTTTTTATTTTATTAAATACACAATGATAACTTGTATTACGCAAATTTATTAAAAAATCTAACATAAAGCAATAATTATAAATAGAATATATATTATTTATTTTTATAATTAAAAAATATTAAAATTTAAATAAAAAATAAAATAAACTAAAATAGAAATAACATTGAACATTTACAAAATTTCTCATCCAATAATTAAAATATTATTAACTCAAATCAATAAGAACAAACAAGAGGAACATTATAAATATATTGGATTTTTATTAATATATGAAATTTTTAGAAAATATATTGATATAAACAGAATATACATCAAACAAATAAACAAAATAAAATACTATGATGTTATAAACAAAAATAAAAAATACTTTATATTAACTAATCTCTCAAATACCTATGATATTATTAATGAAATTAAAATAGTCTTACCACAAATACATATTATACATATTGACTATAGCAACACAGTACAAATAGAAAGATCAATTAAAAATCTAAAAATAGATTTAAAAAAAGATAAAATTTTAATAGTAGAAAAAGTTACACAAAATAATAAAATAATGAATTTGATTAAATATTTAAAAAAGAAAAAAGATTTCAATAATCAAGATATTAACATTGGCTGTATTGTAAGTAATGAAGAAACTTTAAATCAAATAGCACATCATTATCCAAAATTAAAAGTTTATACTACAAAAATTATATATCAAAATAAGTAATACAAAAATCGAATATTTCAATATGACTATTATAACACATTCTCTAAATTTAGTATTTACATCTGTAGCAAACTTTTCTGAAATATACTTAATATTAATATTATTAAAACTATCATTAGCATGGCTACCAACAGTCAATTGGTATAACGAACCTTTTTGCTCACTTAACAGACTGACCGATCCATATCTCAGATTATTTAGAGGTACAATACCCATGATATTTGGAATGGACATGTCTCCTATGCTAGGTATCATTTTTTTACAGTGCTTAACAGTAATTTTCAATAATATTAGAATTGAATCAATTACATAGAAAACTAATAAAAAAATATATGATACAATAAAATAAACAAAATATATTTATCATAATAATATAATCAAAGAATGCTCAAAATTAGATTAAAAAGATTAGGCAGAAAGAAGCAACCATTCTACAGAATTATACTAATAGATAGTAGAAAAAAAAGGGATGGAAAAGCAATCAAGGAAATTGGTTTTTATAGTCCTTTAAGTAAAAACCACCAATTGGATATGACAACAATAAATAAAAAAATAACACAAGGTGCACAAATAACAAAAACTGTTAAAAGTATTATAGATAAATATTATAAATAAATGAATAAGGAGTTAATATTGCAAAAATTTACATTTAAAATTTTATGGCTCGACAATAATGTAGCAATAGCAATTGATCATGTAATAGGCAAAAATATTAGTCCATTAACATCATATTTTTTTTGGCCAAGAAATGATGCATGGGAACAATTAAAAGCTGAACTAGATTCAAAACCATGGATATCAGAAGATGAAAAAATACATTTGCTAAATAAAGCTACTGAAATTATTAACTTCTGGCAAGAGAAAGGCAAAAATAAATCATTAAATGAAGCACAAGAAAAGTTTCCAGAATTTATATTTGCAGGTACTAATTAATTAAACAATACGTCGAAACCACCTTATAGTATAACAAATGAATCATGATTAATAAAAAAACAGACTTATTATTAATAAGTCTTGAAATTCTTAGCATATATTTTATAAAAAATCACAATATACTTGAATTCAATAAAATACGCCAAGATTTAAAAAAAAATAGCTTTAGTACAAAATATGGATTTATTAAATTAATAAAAAAAATATATACAATAAAATTAATTATAGATAAATATTTACTAAATGAAATAGCTGATGAAATATTAAAAAATTATGCAAAATCTAAAAAATGCAAATCTATTAGTAAATATTATAAAAAATTTTATAAGATATATTGCGAAAAAAAGGAATACTATAAAAACTATAAACTGTTACATAGTAAATATAAAGTTGATATCAATAATATAGCCCTCATTAATCTATATATAATCTCTAAATCAATAAAAAAAGACGGCATTTATCTTCTAATAAAATATTTATTAAACTAAATCCAAATAATTAATCACTATCAACAATAATACATTCAGTAGTTAAAATCATAGAAGCAATAGATGCAGCATTTTGTAAAGCAGAACGAGCAACTTTAGCAGGATCAATAATCCCAAAATCATACATATTAACTAGTTCATTAGAATTAACATTATAACCTACAGGAAAATCATGTTGTTTAACTTGCTCTACAATTACAGCACCATTAATGCCAGCATTGGTAGATATTCTACTTAATGGAAATGATAATGCTTTTTCAACAATTAAAGCCCCAACTAATTGTTCACCAACTAAATTATTATTAGCCCAAGATAAAAGTTCTTTAGACAAATGAACATAAGTTGAACCACCACCAGGAACTATTCCCTCTTCAATAGCTGAACGTGTAGCATTGATAGCATCCTCCAATCGTAATTTTTTATTTTTCATTTCAGTTTCAGTAGCAGCACCTACTTTAATTACAGCAACACCACTAGACAATTTAGCTAGTCTTTCTTGAAGTTTTTCTCTTTCATAATTATTATTGCTAGCTTGAATTTGTTTACGAATTTCATTACACCTAATATTAACTAATTCTTGATTACTATCAGCAATAATAGTTGTACTATCTTTTGATACTTGCACTTTTTTAGCAATACCTAAATTAGACAAAGATACTTTGTCAAAAGTTAATCCAGTATCTTCAGTAATTAATTGACTTGAAGTAAGAATACCAATATCTTCTAACAATGCTTTTCTTCTATCACCAAAACCAGGAGCACGGACAGCGACGATATTAACAATACCTCTTAATTTATTAATAACCATGGTAGCCAAAGCTTCTTTTTCAACATCTTCTGCAATTATTAATAAAGGTTTACCTGTCTTAGCTATTTGTTCTAAAATTGGTAACAATTCTTGCTGAATCAATGTTATTTTTTTATCTGTTAGTAAAACATAAGAATTTTCTTGAACTACTTCCATTCTACTAGTATCGGTAACAAAATATGGAGAAATAAATCCTTTATCAAACTTCATACCTTCTTTTATATCTAAAGAAATATCAGTAGATTGACCCTCTTCCAAAGAAATAATACCTTCATTCCCAACTTTCTCTATAGCTTTTGTAATCATTTCGCCAATCTGTATATCATTACCAGCAGAAATAGAAGCTACTTGCATTATATCCCTTGAACTAGTAATTGGACGTGAATACTCTCCTATTTTTTTAATAATAAATTTAACTGCTTTATCAATACCTTTCTTAAGTACAATTGGGTTAGAACCCGCAACAACATTTTTTAAACCTTCTTTAACAATAGCATAAGCTAATACTGTAGCTGTAGTAGTTCCATCACCAGCAACATCGTTAGTTTTTGAAGCTGCTTGTCTAATTAAAGCAACTCCTGTATTTTCAATAGAGTTTTTTAACTCAATTTCTTTTGCAATAGTCACACCATCATTAATAATTTGAGGAGATCCATATTTTTTTTCTAAAACAACATTTCTACCTTTAGGACCTAAAGTAATTGATACGGCCTCAGATAAAATGTTCATACCTCTCTCTAAGGCTTTTCTTGCATTATCTTGATAAAGTATAATTTTACTCATAAGTCATTTACCTTAACTATTTATTAAAACAAAATTAAAATACCAAATATATTTATAAAATATAAATATATTTTAAAAATATCAAGAATAAATAAAATAAAATTTTCATTTTATTAATATAATGCTATTATTTCAGTAAAATGGGCTTGTAGCTCAGTGGATTAGAGCACGTGGCTACGAACCACGGTGTCGGGGGTTCGAATCCCTCCTTGCCCGATATATAACTAGAAAACATATAACAAAAAATAATCAAAATGCAACCGCTAAGAGGAACAAAAGACATACTACCTAAAGAAATACGAGAATGGCAAAGAATATATAAAATAGCTAATAAAATATTAAACATTTATAACTACAAAGAAATTCGGACCCCAATCATTGAAAACACAGAATTATTTACAAGGAGTATTGGAAATTTTACTGATATCGTAAATAAAGAGATGTATAGCTTTAGTGACCAAGGCAAGAGAAATTTAACTTTAAGACCAGAAGGTACTGCTAGCATTGCTAGAGCATTTATAACAAACAAACTTTACATAGAAAAATCTATAAATAGATTATGGTATCTAGGCCCTATGTTTCGGTATGAAAGGCCACAAAAAGGAAGACAACGACAATTTCATCAACTTGGTATTGAATGTATAGGTAGCAAAATGCCAATAGCAGACGTTGAAGTAATTAAATTAGCTCACGATATATTAAAAGAAATAGAATGCAAAGAAAAATATCTACTAGAAATTAACTCAATCGGTAATTTAGAAGAAAGAGAAATGTATAAAGTAGATTTAGTTGAATATTTAAAAAAGTATGAAAATGAATTAGATTCAGAATCAAGAAATCGAATAAACAATAATACGTTAAGAATATTAGACACTAAACACTTAAAAACAAAAGAAATTTTACAAGCAGCACCAAAACTAAAAACTTATTTAAACAAAAGTTCAATTGAACATTTTGCAACAATTTGTGAACAGTTGGAGTATTTAAATATTAAATATACAATTAATGATTATCTAGTTAGAGGATTAGATTATTATAACTATACAGCATTCGAAATAAAAACAAAAAACTCCAATCAACAAAATACAATTTGCGGTGGAGGAAGATATGATAATTTAATACAACAATTAGGAGGACCACAAATACCCGCAGTTGGTTGGGCAATTGGTCTTGAAAGATTACTTATTTTAATACAAGAGAACTTCGATCATAAAGTTGAAACAAACAAAATATACATAACAGTACAAAATTTTAATAAATTTAATATAATATGGGACATTATTAATATACTACAAGAATATCAATTAAAATTCGAACTTGACTTAAGTCATCAGAATTTAACTAAGCAAATAAAAAGAGCAAATCAACTAAAATCAAAAATTTGCTTCATTTTAGGGGAACATGAAATAAATAATAACTCGATAGCAATTAAATGGTTACAAACAGGAACACAACAAACAATCAAATTATCGTGCTTAAGAAAATATATACAATATTTAAAAAAATCTAGTCACTTGACATAATATTAAAAATTATTGTAAAAATAGATTTATTACGGTGGGGTGTAGCCAAGTGGTAAGGCAGCGGACTTTGACTCCGCCATTCGCAGGTTCGAATCCTCCTACCCCAGATTATAAATTAGCGAAATACTCTAAACAATAAACTATTAAAATATGAAGGAGAAAATATGGCAGTTATCCAATTTATTAATGGAATAGATGAAACTGGTATACCAAATATCAAATTAACAAGATCACGTGACGGTAGTACGGGCACTGCAACATTTAGATTTAATCAACCGGATATTATCAAACCAGAAATGCAAGATAAAGGAGAAATTAAAGGAATGTATTTAAAAGACGAAGAAGGCGAATTAATTACAACTGATGTAAGCGCAAAGTTTATTAATGGCAAGCCCGAGGGTATTGAATCCATTTATATAATAAAAAATCCACTAGAATGGGACAGATTTATGAGATTTATGGAAAGGTATGCTAATAACAATAATCTTTCATTTACAAAAGCCTAAATAACGTAAATCAATTAAAATAGAAACAGAAAAACAAAAATGAAATTTTCATGGCAGCTAATTAATAATTTTACTGATTTAGATCGTATAGATTTTAACCAATTCAAAGAGAACTTAACATTATCTGGTTTAGAAATTGAAAAAGTAGAAAGTATAGAAAAATATAAAGATAAAATAATAGACTTAAGTATAACGGCAAACAGAGAAGAAATATCTTCTTCATTAAGCTTGGCAGTAGAAGCTAGTAATATTTTTAATACTGTACTAAAAGTAATACCTATACAACTTAACTATAAAAAGAGTGTTAAATATAATGATAACGCATTAAGAAATAAAAAATATACACATATAGCTTACATTAGAGTCATTACACTAAAAGAAATAGTTACTGATAAGACACCTAAATGGTTATTAAATCAACTAGAAATAAATCAGATAGATCAAAAAGATGTACTCAATAATATAAAAGAATACATAAAAATAAAGTGGGGACAATCATTTGACATAACCAACTATAACAAAATACAACAAGAAAAAAAAATAATTCAAGACTTTACCTCAATTAAATTATTTAATTCAAAAAAAATTAATCTAATAATTAAAAGTATTAAAGACACAAATAAGTCTGAAGTTAATAAACTAAATCTATTAATTTTTACAACTGTAAATAAAATAGAGAATCAAAATTTTATTAACTATGAATTTAGCGAATTTTATGAAAACATGTTCATTGATAGCATGAAATTAATTACAACAATAATTGGAGGAACAATAGCAAAATATAATCATGCACATCAAAAGATATTCATTAAAAATAGTAAAATACAAATAAAAAAACAGAATATAAATAAATCTTTAGGATACATTCAAGGAAAACAATTAAAATTCATTAACACACAAAATATCACAAGCATACTACAACAACTAAAGCTTTACCCAAAATATCAGAAAAGGGACAGATCATTTGAAATAACAGTACCTTCTTACAGAAAACATGATTTAAAAAGAGAAATCGATATTATAGAAGAAATTGGAAGAATATATCAATTTAAACATTTTTTTAATAAAATAAAAAAAAGTAGTAAACAAGGTTGGAAATCTAAAACTTATATAAAAGTAAAACAAATTAAGAATACACTTCGTCAATTAGGATTACACGAAGTAATTAATTGCTGTATTCATAACAATATAAATAATAATTTTATAAATCCTAAAATATACAATCCAATTACAAATACACAACAAGAATTAAGAACTAATATATTAGAAAATTTAATTAACAATTATGAAAATAACATTAAATATTCAAAAAATAATGTAGAAATATTCGAAATTGGCAAAATATTTCAAAAATACAATAAAGACAATAAAAATTATATAGAAAAAAGACATCTAAGCGGATTAATACATAACAAACAATATACACGAAGTAACTGGAATAGTGAAAATAAAAACATTACAATCTTTCACTTTAAAAACATTATAGAAATATTCTTAGAAATAATAAGTTCAAGAGCAATACTACAAGAAAAACGAATAAACAACAAAAGAGAAAACTTCAATTACCCAGAATACTTATTAAAAAAAAATAAGCAAATAAGCATTTATGATCCACAAACAAAAACAATCATTGGGATAATAGGCGAATTAAATAACAAATTTATAAAGAAATCTAACTATAAAAATGATAAAATATACGTATTTGAAATCAATTTAAATAAACTAATAGAAACTACTAAATCAATAAATCACTTAGAATATACTTCTCAAAAATACTCTAACTATCCTAGTGTAACTAGAGATATATCAATTAAACTAAAAAAATACATAGAAATTAAAAAAATAAAAGAAACTATATTAGAAGGAAATAAAGAATTAATAGAATCTATTGATGTATTTAATGAATATTCAAACAATGATAATATAGATTACAATAAAATGAGATGTGTAGGTCTAAGAATTACTTATAGATCAAAGAGTAAAACATTAAATAATAAAGATATCAGAAGTATAGATATAAATTTAGAACACAAACTTCAAGAATTACAAAAAACTTAAAAAATCAATATATATAGGGTAAAACATAAGCCGGGTTTAGTTCTTTTCAGAAATCAAATTACATAATTTAAAAACGAAAAGGGTAATTATTAATCTTCAGTAAAATTAATTACTTTATGCAGTATCAAAAATTAGTAACATAAGCAATATACAAAACTTATAAAAAGATTACTGACATACATAAACTAATCTCTTTGCTCAAATATGGGGTTTACCTAGCAAATATTTTAATAATACATCTGGTACGCTCTTACCGAACCATTGCACCCTTACCTATATGAATTAGGCGGTATATTTCTGTGGCACGATCCTTATAGTTGCCTATACTACATTTTATGAAGCTATATATTTATAAATAGAGCCCGGACTTTCCTCAAGTTTGTAAAAAAAACCTGCAATTACCTACGCTTACCCATAATAAACTAATAGTATATAAAAAATAAAAAAAAAAGAAGTACTTTTACATGACTACAAAGAAAAATAGATTTGCAGAAATACTAAAACAATATCACTATAAACTACATAGTGGAGATATTGTAGCAGGCACAGTAATTCATAATGAAAAGATTGGATTTTTAGTTGATATAGGTACAGAAAAAGTTGGATACTTACCAAAAGAAGAATTAATCATTAACTTGAAAAATACAACATATAGTAATTTAATGCTAATAAATACAACAAGGGATTTTTTTTTAATAACAGAAAACACAAATACAAAACAATATACTTTATCTATAAAAAGACTAGACTATATTAGAGCTTGGAAAAGAATAAAACAAATGTACTTAGAAGATATTATATTTAATCTTAAAATACATTATGTCAATAAAGGAGGGATTATCACTTATCTTGAAGGGATTCAAGGATTTATTCCTAAATCACACATATGTATTATGAGAAATAAATTAATTAGTACATCAATAAAACAAAGTAATATAAAATGCAAAATTTTGGCAATTAATGAAAATAAAAATCAACTCATTTTGAGTAATAAAAGCGCACAATTAAAATTATCGTCACATAAATTTAAAATAGGAGAAATACTATACGGACAAGTCATAATAATAAAATCTTATGGACTCTTTATAAATATATATGGAATTAAGGCACTACTTCATATATCAGAAATTGGAGAAACACATCGTGATAATAATCTAATATTGATAAAAGATCAATTCATAAAAGTAAAAATAATACACCTTAACAATAAACACGGTCAAGTATCAGTTTCAATACGTCATATTAAAAATATTACTAACCACCACCTACAATACTAATAATTTCAAGACAATCATTTGGCTTAAAAGATAAAGAATGAAATTGAGTTTTATTAAGAATATCATTATTATACTCTACAACAATATTATTAATATCAATATCTAAATATGTTAAAATATCAAATAAGGACATAGAATTGTGACAATTAAAAGGATCTCCATTAATTAAAATAGTAAAGTATTGTTTCATAAATATAATAAATAAAAAACTCTATATAAGTAGACCAAAATTATAAAAAAATATTATAATACTTTTAGAATAAATATACATATGGCGGATGTAGCCAAGAGGTTAAGGCAATGGATTGTGACTCCATCATGCGCGGGTTCGACTCCCGTCATTCGCCCTTAAATGTAAGCAAGAAATAATTTTATTAATTCAACTCTATTACGAGTATTAGTTTTATTTAATAATCGACTTACATATTTTTCAATATTTCTTTGACTTACATCTAGACTCATTGCTATTTCTTTATTCATATAACCATGAATAACTAAAATCAACACATTTTTTTCACCCTGAGTCAAGTCAAAAAGATTAAATAATTTAGAATCAATAAATAATTTACAATAATTTACTAAAGCACTTTTACGTAATAAATGAATTTGATTTAAAACATTATCAATAATAGCAATTAATTCTTTAAGATCAAAAGGCTTTATTAAATAAGCATGACAACCTAAATTATAACCTAAAATTCTATCAGTAGTCATACCTTTAGCAGTAAGAAAAATAACAGGAATATTAACATATAAAGTGTTAAGCTTTAATAGCTTCACTAAATCATAACCATTAAGACCTTGCATCATTATATCAGAAATTACTAAATCAGGACAATCTTGTCTTATATAAACTAAGGCATTACGAACACTATTTACTGAATTAACAGAAAAATTAAAAGAAACTAAATAAGAAGATAAAAGAGCACACAAATTTTGATCATCATCTACTAATAAAATTTTTTTCACTTTTTTAATTTAATAAGAAATTATACAATAGAAGAAAATAATAATTATAGTTAACAACTTATAATGAAATGGATTAAGTTTTTGACAAATAACAAAATACCTTATTACATATATAAACTTAGAAAAGAAGATTGTATCATATTAAATAGTATAAAAAATAAGAACAACAATATTCTTATTATCTTGTCTGGAACAATCTTTATTACCAAAGTTTTTCCTAATAAAGAACTATTACCAATAGCAATACTTAATAAAAATAATATATTAATAAAAAATAATAACGAATTTAAAATATACCATAAACTAGTTGCTTTAGAAAAAACATATGTACTAACTTTAGACTTATTTATATTAAAACAAAATAAACCAAATACTTTACTTAGAAAAAATATGCTAAATGCTTATAAAAAAACAATAGAACAATATGAAATAATAAACAATATTATGAGTCAAAAAAACATAAAAAATAGGATATTACAACTTATCTTAAACATATGTTTAAAATTTGGCCAAGTAAAGAATCAACAAATTTTTATACCATTTCAATTATCTAATAAAAATATAGCTATTTTAACTGGAACTAGTAAAAATACTGTAAGTAAAATTATGAAAAAAATATATAACAAAAACATTATAAAAAATTTAAATAAAAAAATAATTTTTCTTGATAATATTTTAAATTTAAATTTGAAATAAAAAATCTAAATGTTATAATGTATATGACAACAAAATAATTACAAGATAATAGTTTAAACGCAACAATTTAAAATATCAAAAAAAACTTATATGGGTAAAGTATACGACTGGTTTGAAGAAAGATTAGAAATACAATCTATTGCAGATGATATTTCAAGCAAATATGTGCCACCACATGTAAATATATTCTACTGTATTGGAGGAATTGTATTTACATCTTTTCTAATTCAAGTAGCAAGCGGATTTGCAATGACATTTTATTATAGACCAACTGTAGCAGAAGCTTTTTCCTCTGTAGAATATATAATGACAGAAGTAAATTTTGGTTGGTTAATAAGATCAATACATAGATGGTCTGCAAGTATGATGGTACTCATGTTAATACTACATGTGTTTCGAGTATATTTAACTGGAGGATTTAAAAAGCCACGAGAATTAACTTGGGTCACTGGAGTTATATTAGCTGTTTTAACAGTTTCTTTTGGAGTTACTGGATACTCACTACCATGGGATCAAATAGGCTATTGGGCAGTAAAAATAGTAACTGGAGTACCAGAAGCAATACCAGTCATAGGTAGTACAATTGTTGAGCTTTTAAGAGGAAGCGTAAGTGTTGGACAAAGTACACTAACTAGATTTTATAGCTTACATACTTTTGTTTTACCATTATTAACAGCCGTTTTTATGTTGATGCACTTTTTAATGATACGCAAACAAGGTATTTCAGGTCCACTATAAATAAATAAAAAACAAGGTTATTCAAATATGTCAATTATTAAAAAACCAGATCTTACAGATCCAAAATTAAGAGCAAAGTTAGCAAAAGGAATGGGACATAATTACTACGGAGAACCGGCTTGGCCTAATGACTTATTATACATTTTTCCAGTAGTAATTTTAGGAACAATAGCATGCAATGTAGGTCTTGCTGTATTAGAACCTATGGGAATTGGAGAAGCAGCTGATCCATTTGCTACACCTCTAGAAATATTACCAGAATGGTATTTTTTTCCTACTTTTAACTTACTACGAGTTATACCAAATAAATTGATAGGAGTTTTGTCAATGGCATCTGTACCATTAGGATTAATTACTATACCTTTTATAGAAAGCATCAATAAATTTCAAAACCCTTTTAGAAGACCAATAGCCACAACAATATTTATAATGGGAACATTTATAACGATTTGGTTAGGAATAGGAGCAACTATGCCTTTATCAAAAGCTGTAACACTAGGATTATTTTAATAAATAAAAAAATGCAATAGAGACAACACAAATGTGAAGGATCACTATTGCATTTTTTTTACTTAATTGAGACTTTAGCTCCTACTTCTTCTAATTTAGATCTAATTTCTTCCGCGTCTTCCTTAGAAATACTTTCTTTAATTGGTTTAGGAGTAGATTCGACTAACTCTTTTGCTTCTTTTAAACCTAAGGCTGTTAAAGAACGAACTACTTTTAAAATTGTAATTTTTTTAGGTGCGGGAACTTCTTCTAAAATAACATCAAACTCTGTTTGTTCTTGTATCTCTTCAACAGCAACATTACTTGTATCACTTGGCATCATTACCATTCCTGTATTAGGAATAGCTGAAGCATCTACACCAAAAGTTTCTTCTATCTGCTTAACTAACTCAGCTGCTTCTAATAAAGTCAAAGACTTTAATTCTTCAATAATATTATCAATTTTATTACTCATACTAAATTTAAAAATAAATATAACTAATTATAAACTACCCTGTTTTTATATCTTTAAAATATTCAAATCAACAGGAATACCTGGTCCCATTGTACTAGATAAATATAAAGATTTCCAATATTTACCTTTAGAACCACTTGGTCGATTTTTATCAATTGACTCTTGTAAAGCTTTTAAATTCAAACTCAAATCATCAACAGAAAAATTAAGTTTACCAATAGGTACATGAACTATACCTGTGCGATCAACCTTATACTCTAATTTACCAGCCTTAAATTCACTAATAGCACTTTTTAGTTCATTAGTTACAGTACCTGATTTAGGAGAAGGCATTAATCCTCTAGGTCCTAAAAAACGTCCTAATTTTGCAATAAGCAACATCATATCAGGAGTCGCAATTAACTTATCAAAATCTAAGCGACCTTTAAATATTTCTTCAATTAAATCTTCAGAACCAACTAAATCAGCTCCTGCAGCAATAGCTGTATTAATTTTATTTCCCTGAGTAATAACAGCAACTTTAACAGATTTACCAGAACCTTTGGGTAAAACAACCGTTGATCTCAACTGTTGATCTGCATATTTAGGGTCTAAGCCTAGTACAATATGAGCTTCTAGGGTTTCTATAAAGTTTACAGAGGAAAATTTTTTTAATAATAAAAAGGCTTCATTAGGGCTATATAATAAATTTTTATTTAATTCTTGTAAAATGCTTAAAAAACGACGTGAACGTTTAACCATAAAATAAATGAATACCTCCTTGAATGAAATATTTTGACTACTCAACTAAGATTCCCATACTACGTGCTGTGCCACTAATTATTAATATTGCTTGATCAATATCATTAGTATTTAAATCGGGTAATTTCGTAGTAGCAATTTCATGTAAATCAGATTTAGAGATAGATCCAACTTTTTGAGAATTAGGAGTACCAGAACCTTTATCAATACCTGCAGCTTTAGCTAATAAAACAGATGCTGGAGGAGTTTTTAAAATAAAAGAAAAACTACGGTCTTCATAAATCGATATTTCAACAGGAATCACTAACCCAACTTTATCAACTGTTTTAGCATTATATTCTTTACAAAACATAACTATATTTGCTCCATATTGACCTAATGCAGGTCCAACAGGAGGAGCTGGTGTTGCTTTACCAGCCGACAATGCTAATTTCACAAAACCAACAACTTTTTTAGGCATAAAAATTCAAAAAATTTTTTTTTAAAATATACTATATTTATCTAAATATAAATAAATGCATAGCTAAATCATTAACAAACTATACAACATTATATGATTAATAAATAATTTGTCCAACATAAAAGTTAAAAATCTATTAAACACGCCCTGAAGGATTTGAACCCTCGACATCAGGTTTTGGAAACCTGCGTTCTACCAACTGAACTAAAGGCGTAACCAAATACTTACGTGCTAAATTTATTATACTCTAAACTAAGAACAAAAAATAAATAATGCTAAATATAAAAAATCAACAAGAAATACAGCTATCAAATCAAGAATACCAGAACTACTCTAAACAAATAGTTTTAGAAAATATAGGAATTCAAGGACAAAAAAGGTTGAAAAATGCAAGAGTACTTATAATCGGAGCAGGTGGTTTAGGTTGTCCAGTAATGATTTATTTAGCAGTATCTGGAATTGGAAATCTTGGAATAATTGATCCAGATAAAATAGAAACTTCAAATTTAAATAGACAGATACTATATAATAAAAATGATGTAAAAAGTTTTAAAGTAATCTCTGCAGAAAAAAAAATAAAAGAAATTAATAGTAAATGCGTAATTATCAAGCATCAATATAAGTTAAATACAGAAAATAGTCTTGAAATAGTATCTCATTATGATATAATAATAGATGCCACAGATAACTTTAAAACTCGATATATCATAGATAAAATATGTTATCAACTACATAAAATATACATATATGGAGCTGTTGATCAATTTGAAGGACAAATAGCTATATTCAATTACAAAAATGGAGTAAGATATGAAAATTTATATAAACCAGAATTACTACTAGAAAATAGTAGTTGCGGCCGCCATGGCATTATGGGGATTACTACTGGATATACAGGAACATTACAAGCTATTGAAACAATAAAAATTATTTTAGGACTAAACAAAAAGTGTAAGAATTTTTTGCTTGTATACAATATTATTAAAGTAAAAAATAAAAAAAGAAAAATATATTTAAAAAGAAATAAAAATAACAAAATTAACAAACTTGACTTAAACAACATTATATTCAAGAATCAACTAGATACATTGAAAAATAATTTAATTATTATAGACTTAAGAAAAAATTTTGATTTTAATAGAAAGCATATGAAAAAATCAATTAATATACCAATAAAAAAATTTCAATTAAATGAAACAATTAAATTCATTGAATATTTTAAGAAAACTCATGATTTAATTATATATTGTAGCACACTAGAAAAATCTCTGATAGCATCACGTTTTTTAAATAACACAGATATTTCACATTATATTTTACATCCAGTTTAATAAACATTTAAACAAAAACTAAAAATCTGATAATATTAATAAAAAATATTCATTACTTAATAAATTAAATATATGAAAAAAAAAGTTGACGTAATAATAATAAAAAATAATTTAACAACAGGAAAAAAAGGATCAGTCATAAATGTTGCCCGTGGATACGCTTTTAATTATTTAATACCAAATGAAATAGCAGAAATAGCTACAAATAAAAAAATAAAACATATTCAAATGTTTGAAAACATAGCAATAGAACAAAAAGAAACTAGCAATACTAAAATTCAATTACTAAAAAATAATATTGAAAGAGTTGGTAGTATTTCCATATATAAAAAGAAAGGAGAAAATAATTTAATTTTTGGCAGTATAACAGAAAAAGATATAACAAAATGGATAAATAAATATACAAACTTATTAATAAATAAAATACAAATTAAAACCTTGGACATAAAATTGGTTGGAATAACTCACATAAAGATTCAAGTTAATCTAAAAATAAACATTAGTATCCCATTAAAAATAATACCCATAAACATATAAAATTAAGATAAATTCATGAGTAAATTATCTAAATATAAATTTATTCCACAAAACTATCTAGCAGAAGAAATATTATTAGGTATAATATTTATTTATCCAAATATTTTTGATTCGATAAAGAGTATTATAAAAAAAGAATATTTTTTTCTAGAAAGAAATCAAATAATATATTTACAGTTAAATAATATAGATAAAAAAAATCAAAATAACACATACAAAATACTATATAAGCTACAACACAACAATTTATTACTGAAGATAGGTGGGATAGAAAGAATTAGTAAGATGATGAAACAAAGTCAAATTTTTATATCATCATCAAAAATTAATTATTATACAGAAAATTTAGTTAGAAACTTAAAATATAACTACATAAAAAGACTTATCATTCAGTTTGGATATAATATTATCAAAATAGCATATATAGAAAATTTAAATAATAATAGTGTATATACAAAAATTTTATCATATATATACTTAATCGAGAAACAAATAAATCAAGATACATCTAATACAATATTAAATATAAAAGACTTAGTTGCTAAAAAACTATTAGAACTCAAATATCAGCATATAAATTTATTTAATCAAACAAAAAACACAACTACTAAATCAGGATTTTTTGAAATAGATAATATTATTCCTAATTTACCAAAAGGTAATTTAATTATTATAGCAGGTAGACCATCTATCGGCAAAACATCATTTGCGATAAATATTGCTTATAATGTTTTTTTCTATCAAAAGATTAGTGTACTTATATTTAGCCTTGAAATGTCTAACTACGAAGTATTTAATAAAATTATATCCATAGCATCACAAATTAATATTAATCCACAAAATATAGCACAATTAACTACACAGGAATGGAATAAAATAAGTAATATATGCAATATATTATTAGATCAGAATATATACATTAATGATAAAAGTAATATAGGAATAAACTATATTAATCAAATAGCTAAAAATCTTAAAAAAAAAACTGAGCACCTTAATTTAATTATTATAGACTATTTACAATTAATCGAGTTTTATAAAAATAAAGAAAAAAAATATAGCAGAAGCCAGGAAATTGGATATATAACAAGAAAACTAAAATTATTGGCCCAATTTTTAAAACTACCAATAATCATTATTTCACAACTTAACAGAAACATAGAAATAAGAAGCAATAAAGAACCGTTACTATCAGACCTCAAAGAAAGCGGGTGCATTAAGTATAAAGATAATATAAATATTAAGTCAGAATATAGTCAAGAAATCAATATATATAATATACGAAAAAAAGTAACAAACAGAAAGATACTAATACTCAATAATAAAAAAAAAGATAGAACAATAAATATAAAATATCATAAAAGAGTCGATAGAACTATTAGCTCTATTAAATTATCCACTCAATATATTTTTCAATGCATAAATAACAAAAAAATTTTATTACTTACTCACAACCATCAACATTTATCTCAATATTATTGGGTAGAAACTAATGAAATATTATTATTAACAACAATAAGCATAACTAAAAACAACATAGTATATAAAGAATATATTAATACAGTATTTTTTCAGATATACTCTAAATCATATGATCTAAATCAAAACCAATATTTTAATATTATATCTCAGAGAATAATAACACATAATTCAATAGAACAAGATGCGGATATTATATTTATTTTATATGAAACAGAAGAAACCAAGCATTCTATAAACTTAGAACATAAAAAAACAATTAATTTAAAAATATGTAAAAATCGCAATGGTAGTACTGGTTTATGCAAACTCTATTTTATACCCAAAATTAGTACTTTCAAAGATATAAAATAAAAACTTTTTTAATCATTTACTACAAATTATAATATAATAATGTTGAGTCGCCGGGATAGCTCAGTTGGTAGAGCAGTGGACTGAAAATCCTCGTGTCACCAGTTCAAATCTGGTTCCTGGCATAATATATAGATATGAAAAAACATAAATATAGATAGAAAGAATTAGTATACAAACTATCTATACAAGATCAAATTAAGAATTGTATTTTTTTTATTACACCGGTAACTTATCACGAAGCAATACTTTAACTACTCCATCATCAGCGACATCAACAACAGCACTATCTCCTGACTTAATCTTGCCTGATAATACTTCTTCTGATAAACTATCCTCTAATAGACGCATTACAGCACGACGCAATGGACGTGCACCATAGCTAGGATTATATCCTTCATCAACTAATTTATTTTTAAATCGATCAGTAACACTCAAAATTATATCTTGTTGCTTAATTCTATCAAAGACTTCTGTTAACATTAAATCAGCAATTTCTCTAACTTCTTCTTTAGTTAATTGCCTAAACACAATTATTTCATCTAATCTATTTAAAAACTCTGGACGAAAATACTGTTTAAGTTCTTCGTTAACAAGAGACTTAATACGATTATACTGTGACTCTATTTGTGATTCTCCAAGTTCAAAGCCTAAACTTCCTCCACCTTTTTCTATTACTTTTGAACCAATATTGGAAGTCATAATCAATAAAGTATTTTTAAAATCAATAGTACGTCCTTTAGCATCTGTTAAACGACCATCTTCTAAAATTTGTAATAATAAATTAAAAATATCAGGATGTGCTTTTTCAATTTCATCAAATAGAATGACTGTATAAGGTCTTTTTCTGACAGCTTCTGTCAAATATCCACCTTCACTATAACCAACATAGCCAGGAGGTGAACCAATTAACTTAGAAACTGTATGTCTTTCCATATATTCTGACATATCTAATCTAACCATTGCTTCTTGAGCACCAAAGAAATATGACGCTAAAGCTTTAGTTAACTCAGTTTTTCCTACTCCCGTAGGACCAGAAAAAATAAAACTTGCAATAGGACGATTAGGATTTTTAAGTCCTACTCTAGCTCGTCGAATGGCTCGTGAGACTGCTACAACAGCTTCTTCTTGACCAATAATTCTGCCATGCAATGTCTCTTCCATATGCATTAATTTTTCCGATTCACTCTTCGTTAACTTAGTAACAGGAATACCTGTCCAAAATGCAACAATTTCAGCAATATCATCTTCAGTGACGATTGGATCTTCAAGCTGAAGATCAGGTTCAGAATTTTTACTTTGAGCAATAGCAGCTATCTGAGCTTTAATTTCCATTTCTCTAGTTCTATATTGTTCAGCTTTTTCATACTTTTGCGCTCTAATAGCTTCATCTTTAGTTTTTAAAACAGATCTTAATTCTCTATCTAATTCACGGGCAGCAGGTGGTAATTGTGAATTTAATAAACGAACTCTAGAACCAGCTTCATCAATTAAATCAATTGCTTTATCTGGAAGAAATCTATCAGAAATATATTGATTAGCATATTTAGCAGCAGCAGCTAAAGCTTCATCAGACATTTTTAGTTGATGATGTTTTTCATAACGATCTCTTAATCCAAATAAAATTTCAATTGTCTCTTCAACTGTTGGTTCTCCAACTAAAACTGGTTGAAAACGACGCTCTAAAGCCGCATCTTTTTCAATATGTTTACGATATTCTTCTAAGGTAGTTGCACCTATACATTGTAACTCACCTCTAGCTAGCGCAGGTTTTAATAAATTAGCTGCATCTATAGCTCCTTCAGCCGCACCAGCACCAATAAGAGTATGAACTTCATCTATGACTAAAATAACATTTGTTGCTGACTTAATTTCATCCATAATTCTTTTAAGTCTTTCTTCAAATTCGCCTCTATACTTTGTTCCAGCAACTAATAAACCAACATCTAAAGTTATTACCAACTTATCTTCAAGAATAGAAGGAATATCTCTATTTGCAATTCTTTGAGCCAAACCCTCAGCTATTGCTGTTTTACCAACACCAGGCTCCCCAATTAATACGGGATTATTCTTAGTACGACGTCCTAAAATTTGAATAACTCTTTCAATTTCTTTTTGCCTACCTACAACAGGATCTAAAACACCTTCAATCGCTAATTCTGTTAAATTAGAGCCAAATTCTTCTAAAGTAGGAGTTTTACTTCTAGCTTGCATATTATTACTTCCATTAGTACTAACATCAGCATTATCTCCTAACATTTGAATTACTTCCGTTCTGATTGATGCAACATTAACAGCTAAATTTTCTAAAACTCTTGCAGCAACTCCTTCTCCTTCTCTTACCAAGCCCATTAAAAGATGTTCAGTACCAATATAATTATGACCTAATTGTCTAGCCTCTTCTAAAGATAATTCTAAAACACGCTTAGCCCTTGGTGTAAAAGGAATTTCTACAGCTACGAAGCCAGAACCTCTACCTATAATTTTTTCTACTTCAATTCTAGCATCCTTTAAATTAACATTCATAGATTTTAGCACTTGAGCGGCTATACCAGTACCTTCACCAATCAACCCTAATAATATTTGTTCAGTACCAACAAAATTATGTCCTAAACGTCTAGCCTCTTCTTGAGCTAGCATAATAACTTTTATGGCTTTTTCAGTAAAGCGTTCAAACATATAAATTTTAAATCAAAAAACTTAGTTACCTTCGATAGTAATTTATTATAACATAAGTAAAGAAAAAACTATAACTATTAAAGAAATAAATTAAGAAGTAGTTGACTAATGTTAAAAATATTAAATAAAATGAAACTAAAAATATTAAATATAAATATGATTAAAAAATTAAAGCAACAAAATCACTTAATCAATAAAATACAAAAAATATACATTAAAGACAATATACCCCAAATAAATGTAGGTGATAGTATAAAAATAAAAAAAATGATACAAGAAGGTAATAAAGAAAGAATTCAGGTATCGGAAGGAGTAGTTATTTCTCAAAATAATTCACAGATAAATCAAACTATTACCGTTAGAAAAACAGTGCAAAATATAGGTGTAGAAAGAATATATTTAATACATTCCCCTCAAATTTTAAATATAGAAGTAATAAAAAAATCTAAAGTTAGAAGATCTAAATTATACTATCTTCGTAATCGATCAGGTAAAGCAACTAGATTAAAACAAAAATTGAGTTAATATAAATTAGGATACATAACTCAGATGGTTTAGAGTATTACGTTGACACCGTAAAAGTCACTGGTTCAAATCCAGTTGTATCCAAAAAATTTCCTATGACTTAAGATTGATTTTTATAAAAAAATTTAATATAATCTTTTTTGACTAAATATAAAATTTACTCAAAAATACATGGGTCGGTGCCCGAGTGGTTAATGGGGGCGGACTGTAAATCCGCTGGCTTAGCCTACGTTGGTTCAAATCCAACCCGGCCCAATAGATATAAAAATTAAGTTAGAAAAAACATTATTTTGAACTAACTGAAGTATTAACATTTTTCTCGATATCTAATATTGATGACTGCTTAACTATACCAATCATCTGAGAATTACTTTTACCAGGAGCTACCATTGGATAACAATTTTCTTGCTCTTTAACATTACAATTTAAAATAACTGGTCCATTATAATCACAGAATAATTTTAGAATTTCTTTCAAGTCTTTTCTTGATTCAATTTCTAAACCTAACAAACCAAATGACTGAGCAAGCTTAACTAAATTAGGAGATCCTTTTTCCATATTAGAATGAGAATATCTTTCGCCATAAAAAGCTTCTTGCCATTGTCTAACCATACCTTGCCATTTATTATTGATCACAAGGATTTTAACAGGCAAATTATATTGAGCAATGGTACCTAACTCTTGTAAATTCATCTGAAAACTAGCATCACCACTAACACATATAACCTTCTGATCTGGATGAGCAATTTGGACACCAATAGCTGCTGGTAAACCATAACCCATTGTTCCTAAGCCGGAACTAGACATCCAATGTCTAGGTAAAACATTTAAAAACTGAGCTGCCCACATTTGATGTTGACCAACATCAGTCGTATAATAAGCAGTTGGTTCAAGAATTGAAATCGTATACAAAATCTCTTGAGCAGATAAAAAATTTACGTTCTTTGGCACTAACAAAGGATATTGTTTCTTCCAAATAGATATTCTTTGTTTCCATGAACTAGTCTGTTCATTATTATGTATAAATTTTTTAGAATTGTTTAAATACGTTAGAAATTTTGTAATAACATCATTAACATCACCAACAATTGCTAATTGGGGAATTCTATTTTTACCTACTTCTGCTGAATCAATATCGATATGAATAACCTGAGCATTACACGCAAATTCATCTAACTTACCAGTAACTCTATCATCAAAACGTGCACCTAAAGCAATTAGCAAGTCACATTCACTAACAGCAAAATTTGCATAAGCAGTTCCATGCATTCCTAACATACCTAAAGATAATGAATTATTTTCATCAATGATTCCTTTACCCATAAGTGTTGTAGTTATTGGTATTTGAAATAATTTAGCAAACTGTATAATAATATCAGAGGCATTAGATACAATAGAACCACCACCTACATATAAAAGAGGTTGACTAGATTGCTGAATTAATTCAAATAATTTAGTGAAATGCTTTTTTTTAACGGGCTTTAAACGTTTACATCCTAATAAATTTAGATGAACCTTAGGAACAAAGCTATAATAAAACTGTTCAAGACCTACATCTTTAGGAATATCAATTAAGACTGGTCCTGGTCTACCATGGTTTGCGATATAAAAAGCCTCTGAAACAATTCTACTCATATCTTGAGGGTTTCTTACAACATATGAATGTTTAACAATAGGTAAAGTAATACCAAAAATATCAACTTCTTGAAATGCATCTGTACCAATAAAAGGACGAGCTACTTGACCAGTAATTAATACAAGAGGAATAGAATCCATTTGAGCTGTAGCAATACCAGTAACTAAATTAGTAGCACCAGGTCCAGACGTAGCAAAACAAACACCAGTTTTTCCAGATGATCTTGAATAACCGTCAGCTGCATGAACAGCACCTTGTTCATGTCTACATAAGATATGCTGAATTAGCTGTTTTTCTTCCCAACGAAATAATTCATCATATATAGGTAAAATAGCACCACCTGGATAACCAAAAATATGAAATACGCCATTTCTAACAAGGCTATCCATTAAAGAACAAGCACCAGAAACAAAATTAGAAATAGACACGCACAAACCTCCAAAGAATAAATTGTATTATATATATTATATATGTTCAATTTTTTATATACTATCTGTAATTATTCGGATTATTCTATAGAATAAGACTATTGTTATTGTTATTGTTGTTATAACTAATAATTTACTTTTTTTAGTCTTTAATAACTTAAAAACTGGTTGAAAAGTTGTCAAGAAAAATCCTATTATTACGCTTATTAAAAATCTTGGAAATTTATATAAATTTACCCAAAAATTTGACATAGTATTTTATTATATTATTTATTAAGCATTGTTGTTGTTTCTATTTTCATAAATTATTAATAATAAATAAGTATTTAAATGTCAAATTCTGTAAGTGCTGAACGCTTCTATTTTTCTGTTGATACCTTATCTTTAATTCGTAAATATTCTGGTTCTATTTTTGTTATTAAATATGGTGGATCTGCTATGAAAAATAAGTCACTACAATTTAATATAATTCAAGATATCTCCTTACTTTATCTTTTAGGTATAAAAATTATCTTAGTTCATGGTGGAGGATATTTAATTGATAGCTGGTTACGTAAATTAAATATTGATCCAATATTTAAAGAAGGTTTACGTGTAACAGATGCAAAAACTATGGAAGTAGTTGAAATGGTTTTAAGTGGTCATATTAATAAGCAATTAATTTCTTTACTAAACCAAAATCGAATTCCTTCTGTTGGTCTATCAGGTAAAGATGCTAATTTAGTTATGGCTGTTCCTTTGAGTAATAATTCTAATAATTTTACTGGAAATGTTGATTATATTAATAGTCAAATTTTGAATACTCTTCTTGATAGTAAATTTTTTCCAGTGATATCTAGTGTTGCTTCTGATGAAAAAGGAGACACGTATAATATTAATGCGGACACTTTAGCAAGTTCTATTGCTTCTTCTATGCAAGCTGATAAGTTAATTTTGCTTACTGATACCCCTGGAATTCTTTATAATATTAATGACAAATCTAGTTTAATTAAGAATATTAGTTTAAATAAAATTGACGGTTTAAAATCTGCAGGAATTATTACTAATGGTATGATTCCCAAGATAGATTGTTGTATTGATGCATTAAAAAATAATGTACCTGCTGTTCATATTATTGATGGTAGAGTTCGTTATTCTTTATTGTATGAAATTTTGACTAATGATAGATTTGGTTCAATGTTAGTTGCATAAGTATTAGTTTGTTTATTTTATATTTAAATGTTATAGTTCTGTTGTATGATAACTGGCTCAGTAGCTCAGTTGGTTAGAGCAGGGGACTCATAAGCCCAAGGTCGCAGGTTCAAGTCCCGCCTGAGCCATTTATTTTATTCTTTATATTAATGGAGAAGTGGCTGAGAGGTTGAAAGCGACAGATTGCTAATCTGTTGTATAATAACTATTATACCGAGGGTTCGAATCCCTTCTTCTCCTATCTATTATTTAGTTGACAATCAGTAGTATTTTAAATTAATATGTGGCCTATTGGGACTGTAGTTCAATTGGTTAGAGCACCTCCCTGTCACGGCGGAAGTTGCGGGTTCGAATCCCGTCAGTCTCGTATTGGTTTACAAAGCTAATTAAATTTTGTGCGGTATTTTTGTGTATTGTGTAATGATGTTTGCAAATTCATTACCATCAATTGTTTCTTTTTCAATGAGTAGATCTACTAATTTATCTATAATTACTCTATTGCTTTTTATGATATCTCTCGTTCTTTTGTGACATTCATCTACTATTAATTTAATTTGAGTATCTACTTTAATCGCAATTTCATCTGAATATTCATTGTTATTGCCCATTCCTCTACCTAAAAATGGATTAGAATCTTCATTCTCTAGTGACATTGGTCCAATCGTAGACATTCCAAATCTTGTAACCATTTGTCTTGCCATTGATGTTACTTGTTGTAAATCATTGCTTGCACCTGTTGTAATTTCTGATTCTCCAAATACAATTTCTTCTGCTGCTCTGCCTCCTAAAGCTCCCATAATTCGAGCTTTAATTTGAGATCTTGATATTAAACTTTGATCTTCAGATGGAGTAAACCAAGTTAGCCCTCTGGCTTGTCCTCTTGGTATTAGTGTTACTTTCTGTACATTTTCATGGTCTTTTAGTAATGTTCCTACAATTGCATGACCAATCTCATGGTAAGCTATTAGTCTTTTGCTTTTGCTATCAATTAATGCAGTTCCTTCCATTCCTGCTATTATTCGATCGATTGCTTTATCAATCTCTTTTAGTGTTATTTGATTTTTTCTTTCTCTTGCTGTTAATATAGCAGCTTCGTTTAGTAAATTAGCTAAATCTGCTCCTGAAAAACCAGGTGTGCGTCTTGCAATTATAGATAAAGAAACATTCGCATCAATTTTTTTATTTTTTGAATGTACATTTAAAATATTTAATCTTCCTTTGAAATCTGGTATATCTACGTTTACTTGTCTGTCAAATCTTCCTGGTCTTAATAAGGCTGAATCTAATATATCAGCTCTATTAGTAGCTGCTACAACAATTATTCCTGTGTTACCCTCAAATCCATCCATCTCTGTTAGTAGTTGATTTAAAGTTTGTTCTCTTTCGTCGTTTCCTCCACCTATACCAGTACCTCTTTGTCGTCCTACTGCATCAATTTCATCAATAAATATTATACATGGTGCATTTTCTTTTGCTTTTTTAAATAAGTCTCTTACTCTTGATGCACCTACTCCTACGAACATTTCTACAAATTCAGATCCAGATATGCTAAAAAAAGGTACATTTGCTTCTCCTGCGATAGCTTTTGCTAGTAGTGTTTTGCCTGTTCCTGGAGGTCCTATTAGTAATACTCCTTTTGGTATTTTTGCTCCAACTGCTGTAAAGTATTCTGGTTTTTTTAAAAATGTGACAATTTCTTCAAATTCTTCTTTTGCTTCATCTATGCCTGCTACATCATCAAAAATAATACCTGTTTTAGCTTCTATTTGAAATAAAGCTTTTGATTTTCCAAATGACATTGCTTGCCCAGGCCCTCCTGTTGAGTTTTTGGATCTTCTGAATAGCAATGTTAAGCTAGTAACTAAAAGTAGTGGAAAAAATAAATTTCCTAGTAAACTCCATAACGCTGTGTTGTTCTTAGTTGGACGAGCATCTAAGTCTATATGATTTTTTTTAAGTTTTGTGATTAGTTCTGGTGCGCTCGCTGGTAATTCTACTCTAATTTTTTGCATTCTATTGCCTATTTCTGGTCCAATAGCTTCTATTATTGCAGTATGTCCATTATCATATATATCTACTTTTTTTACCCATCCCATTTCAATATATTCTAAAAATCTTCCATATGTCATTCTTGAGTTAGTCAAGTTTGTTTTATTTTCATTTGCTATTGGTGCAAATATACCTTGCCAAAGGAAAAAGGATATAACAATTATAGGTAAAGACCATAATAGTAGATTTTTCCATGAAAATTTCATAATTATTTACTTCTGTATTTTAGTTCTATTTATTATTTATATGAATGTAACATCTTTGTGATTGTATAGGCAACTGTACAGTAAACTCTATTGGAAGTTTGTAAAAGTTAATATCTATTTTTGGTTTTTGATTTTTATTATAAAATTAATTTATATTTCTTTTAATATTTTCTTATTATATTTAAGGTGATTTTATTGTATGTTTGAAAAAGGTGGAAAAGTTAAAATATTAAGAAAAGAATCTTATTGGTATCAAGATACAGGTATTATTGTGAAAGTAGATAAAGGAATTAAGTATCCTATTTTAGTTCGTTTTAGTAAATCGACTTATAGTGGCGTGAATACTAATAGTTTTTCTCAGAATGAACTTTCATTAGTAATTTAGCTCGAAACTTAATTATATAGACAAGTATTGTCTTTTAATACTTGTCTTTGTTATCTAATTTCCTAAGCTTGCCCAGTCAACATCTACATTTTCTAAAATTAATGATGAATTGTAAATCTGTAAAATAATTAGTAAAAATAAAAAAAACAATAACATAAATATTGCCATAATAGGGGTTGTCCCCCATCCTGGTGCTACTTTACCATATTCTGAATTTAATGGTCTTAGTATTTCTCCGAGTCTAGTTCTTAAAGCCATAGTTAGTTTTGTTAATTTGTTTAATTAATAGTGCTTATAATAATATTATAAAAATAACTTAGTTTTATTTGTTATTAAATTATGGAAATTGCAACAGTTCTTAGTATTTTTATTCTTAGTTTATTATTTGGTGTTACTGGCTATTCTGTATATACTTCTTTTGGTCCTGTTTCTAAAGATTTGCGTGACCCTTTTGAAGAACATGAAGAGTAATTTTTAAATTTTATTCATAAAAAATGTAAATATATCTATTTACATTTTTTACTATGATTATTTATTTAGCTATTCTAGGTGGGTCTCTAAAAAAAACTGCAAAAAATATTACCATCAGTGTTCCTACTAATAAAAATACATATACTAGTGCTTCCATTTTTTATTCCTTAATAAACATTTTGAATATTTTGTTACTATTTTGAGTTTTTTATTTATATTATTTTCGAGTTAATATTGTTACAATATTATACTGCTCCTTGTTTCTTACTACTACGATCGCCAAGTTTTTGGAAGGCTCCAAATTCTACTTGTTCTGTTACTTCTGCTCCTATACCTGCAAATACATCTCTAAATATTGTTCTTGACCCATGCCATAAGTGTCCAAAAAAGAATATTAATGCAAAGTTTGCGTGTCCGAAGGTAAACCATCCTCTTGGACTACTACGAAATACTCCATCTGATTCTAGGGTTGTTCTATCAAATTCAAAAACTTCCCCAAGTTGTGCTTTACGTGCATATTTTTTTACACTTGGTGCATCATTAAATGTTTTTCCATTTAACTTTCCACCATAAAAGTTTACTGTTACACCTACTTGTTCAATACTATATTTTGATTCAGCTCTTCTAAATGGAATATCTGCTCTTATAATTCCATCTTTATCTACTAAAATTACAGGAAATGTTTCAAAGAAAGCAGGCATTCTTCTTACTGTCAGTTCTCTACCTTCTTTGTCTTGAAATATTGGATGTCCTAGCCATGCTTCTGAAATTCCATCTCCTTTATCCATTGGTCCAGCTCTGAATAATCCTCCTTTTGCTGGGTTATTTCCTATGTAGTCATAGAATGCTAATTTATCTGGAATTTTAGACCATGCTTCTTCTGGCGTAGCCCCTTCATTTAGTTCATTTTCAACTCTTCTTTCTATTTCTTGTTGAAAGTATCCACTATCCCACTGATATCTCGTTGGTCCAAAAAGTTCGATTGGTGTTGTTGCTGAACCATACCACATTGTTCCACATGTTACAAATGCACTAAAAAATACAGCAGAAATACTACTTGATAAAACTGTTTCTATATTTCCCATTCGTAGTGCTCGATAGAGCCTTTGAGGTGGTCTAACAGCTAAGTGAAATAATCCAGCTAATATCCCGACAGTTCCTGCAGCTATATGATGTGATGCTACACCGCTTGGATTAAATGGATTAAACCCATCAGGTCCCCATGCTGGTGCTATTGGTTGAACTTTTCCTGTAATTCCATAACCATCAGAAATCCATATTCCCGGCCCAAATAAACCTGTTGTATGAAATGCTCCAAATCCAAAACATAGTAAGCTAGATAGTAATAAATGAATACCAAATATTTTAGGTAGATCTAGTGCAGGTTCTCCAGTTCTTGGGTCTCTAAATAGTTCTAAATCCCAATATACCCAATGCCATATTGAAGCTAAAAATAGCATTCCAGAAAGTACTATATGTGTTATTGCAACACCTTCAAAGCTCCATAATCCTGGATTTGATACACTCTCTCCAGTAATGCTCCAGCCTCCCCATGAATCAGTAACCCCGATTCGTGTCATAAATGGCATTACAAACATGCCTTGTCTCCACATAGGATTTAATACTGGATCTGAAGGATCAAAAATGGCTAGTTCATATAATGCCATTGATCCTGCCCATCCTGAGACTAATGCCGTATGCATTAAGTGAACAGAAATTAGTCGACCTGGATCATTTAAAACGACTGTATGTACTCGATACCATGGTAATGCCATATAAGGATATTACTCCTTGTTAACTTTTTTATTATATATGTTGCTTTTCTTACTATTTGTACTCATTTACATATATTATAACATTTCTTTTATATAACTGATTAATTTTAATCATATTTGTATTTAATTATTTTTCTTACTATTGTAATACTTATAGTATTAATTAATATTAATATGGATATTCCTTGTTGAATATTAATTGTTAACCAATTTGTATGAATTATTTCAGTATTTACTGAAATTGATGCATGCAAGTTGTGACTCCGTATGATTTCTATAGCGTATGTTAATGGATTTGTACAACATATTATTTGTAGCCATGTTGGCATAAAAGATAAAGGAGCTAACGCTGTACTTGCAAATAGAGTTGGTAGATTAATTAGTAATGTTGTTAGTGCTATAAATTCTATATGACCTGGGAGAATTAGTGCATTACATATGCTAATTGCGGATATATTGGTAATGATTATTGTACTGATAGTTATATTTATAATTAATTGGTTAATATTGAAGCTTATGTTATGATCTGTCTGATGTATTGTAAGAAGTATTATTGCTATGATTTGAGTTGTAGCTATTAACCATGTATGTATAACACATGAGTATATTATTGAATTTTTGTTAGTAATGGGTGAAATTAAAATTCTATTAAGGAATCCAAATTCTCTGTCAAACATTAACGGTAACCCTGCATTAATAGCACTATTAAAACCAGTAAATATTATAATACCTGGATTTAAAAATTCTCTATATTGAATTTTGTATTGTTCAAATAAATATATAGGTGCATTTTGAAATAGTGCTCCAAATAGTAATAGCCAAAGTAATGGTTGTATCATATTTATAATTAAACTACTTGGTCTTCTAATGCTTTGTAAGTACAATCTACGAATTATTTCTTTTGTTTCTGTGTATGTTTTTTGTTTATTTAAATCTATGTTCATTTTTTTCTTAGGAACAAAAATAGTATATTTTGTTCTTTCAGTTGTTTTGTATAAGTTCATTTTATTGTTTTAGTATATTAATTGTATAAAGTTATCTATCAATTTATTGATTATTTATATTAATTTGATTATGCGCTATGTGTTATTATTGATATAAAATATATATATTATTCTTTTGATTATTTATGATTTTATGTTTAAATAGAAGTAGCTTAAAGTTTTATTAATAACAAGATATATAATTAATGCGTATTTTAAGCTTATGTATAGGTTTTATATTTTGATTTATTATATTATTACTTAATTATTTAAGTAAGGAGAATTTTTTTATGCCTAGCTATAATGTGAAGTTAAATCTAAATGATGGTTCGTCACATGAGTTTATGTGTGATGATGGTACTTATATATTAGATGCGGCTGAAGAGTCTGGAGTTGAATTACCTTACTCTTGTCGAGCTGGTGCTTGTTCTAGTTGTGCAGGTGTTGTTTTAGAAGGACAAGTTGATCAAGCTGATCAAACATTTTTAGATGATGATCAAATGGTATCAGGATATGTTCTAACATGTGTTACTTATCCTAAAAGTGATTGTGTAATCGATACTCATAAAGAATCTGAATTATATGAATAAAAAAGATATGTTTATCTCTTAATTTAAAAGTTTGACAAATGTAATATTATGTTGTGTTTGTCAAACTTATTGATTTATATTTTTACTTCGATATCTACACCTGATGGTATATTTAGTTTCATTAATGCATCAATCGTTTTGCTTGATGGTTTATAAACGTCTATTATTTTAGTATAAATCCTGATTTCAAAGTGTTCTCGTGAATCTTTATCAACGTGTGGTGAACGTAGAACACAATAAATTTTACGTCTCGTAGGCATTGATATAGGTCCTAAAATTTTTGTTTCTGTTTTACTGATTGTATGTATAATATTACTGCATGATCTTATAAGTAGTTCGTTCTCGTATGTTTTTAGTTTTATTCTTACTCTATTTTGTATTATTTGATCCATTTTATATGGTATTAGTTATAATTATTTTAGTATTTTAGAAACTACTCCAGCGCCGACTGTTCTTCCTCCTTCCCTTATAGCAAATCTCATACCTTGCTCAATTGCTATAGGATGTATTAGTTCTGCACTCATTTTTATTCTATCTCCTGGCATTACCATCTCCGCAGTAGACCCGTCATCTGCTGTAAATTTAGTGATTGTTCCTGTGACATCAGTTGTTCTAACGTAAAATTGTGGTCTATATCCTGAAAAAAAAGGAGTATGTCTACCTCCTTCTTCTTTCGTTAAGATATATACTTCTGCTTCAAATTCTGTGTGTGGCGTAATTGTTCCTGGTTGTGCTAGAACCATTCCTCTTTGAATTTGTAATTTTTGTATACCTCTTAAAAGTATTCCAATATTATCTCCAGCCATTCCTTCATCTAAGGTTTTTTGGAACATTTCTAACCCTGTAATTGTTGTCGTTTTAGTTTCTTGTAATCCTACTATTTCAATCGTATCTCCTACCTTTATTATTCCTCTCTCAATTCTTCCAGTCGCAACTGTTCCTCTACCAGTAATTGAAAAAACATCTTCTACTGCCATTAAAAATGTTTTTTCTGTATCTCTTTGTGGAGTAGGTATATACGAGTCTACAGCATCCATTAATGAATGTATTTTATCCACCCATTCATTATCTCCTCTTTTAGTGTTAATGTTTTCTGTAACTTTTTCTAATGCTAATAAAGCTGATCCTGCAACAAAAGGTATACTATCTCCAGGAAAGTCATATTTTTCTAGTAATTCTCTGACTTCTAGTTCTACTAACTCTCGTAGTTCATCATCTTCTACTTGATCTTGTTTATTTAAAAAAACTACGATATTTGGTACTCCTACTTGTTTTGCTAGTAATATATGTTCTCTTGTTTGTGGCATAGCGCCATCAACTGCTGATACTACTAATATTGCTCCATCCATTTGTGCTGCACCAGTGATCATATTTTTTACATAATCTGCATGACCTGGACAATCTACATGCGCGTAATGTCTGTTTTCTGTTTCATATTCAATGTGCGCTGTATTAATTGTAATTCCACGAGCTTTTTCTTCTGGAGCTGCGTCAATTTCATCAAATTTTTTAGCTTGCCCCTGATTTGCTGCAGCCAAAGTAGCAGATATTGCTGCAGTTAATGTTGTTTTCCCATGATCAACATGACCAATTGTACCGATGTTGACGTGTGGTTTTTTTCTTTCAAATTTTTCTCGTGCCATCTTTTTTGTCCTTAATTTTTAGTTTAATGATTTTATTTAATATCTATAATGTGCAAAAGCTTTATTAGCTTCAGCCATTTTATGTGTTTCTTCTCTTTTTCTAATAGCATTACCATTTTCATTTGCTGCATCAATTATTTCGTTTGCTAATTTTATAGACATACTTTTGCCTGTTCTTTGCAATGCGAATTTTGTAATCCATCTAATTGCTAAATTAGTTCCTCTATATGCTCTAACTTCCATTGGTACTTGATAAGTGGATCCACCTATTCTTTTTGCCTTAACTTCAACTAATGGAGTAGTATTTCTTACTGCTTTTTCTAACATTTCTAATGGCTCATTTTGTGTTTTGTTTTTGATGATTTCTAGAGATTCATATATAATTTTTTGTGCTAATCCTTTTTTTCCATTTTTAAGTATTCTGACTGTCAGCATGCTGATTAGCTTACTGTTATATATAGGATCTGGATATATATTTCTTTTTTTTGCTGTGTTACGTCTTGACATTAGTAGTTATGATTGTTTTTTCTGTTTTTTAGTACCGTATTTTGATCTACTATTATTTCTATTCTTAACTCCCGCAGAATCTAGTGTTCCTCTTACTACATGATATCTAACACCAGGTAAGTCTTTAATACGACCGCCTCTTATTAATACAACAGAGTGTTCTTGGATATTGTGTCCAATACCTGGTATATATGCAGTTACTTCAAAGCCCGAAGTAAGTCTGACTCTTGCTACTTTACGCAATGCAGAATTAGGTTTTTTAGGTGTTGTAGTATATACTCTCGTACATACTCCTCGTCTTTGTGGGCAAGCTTTTAGTGCTGGAGATTTTGTTTTTTTCTCATATTTTTTTCTTTCTGATCTTACTAATTGTTGAATAGTTGGCATTTTTTGTTTCTGTAATATTCATTCAATGATGAATTTTCTATAAAATTATAATTATTGTATCATCTAGTGTCAAACTTAATAAAATAAAAATATATTTTTTTCTCAATATACATATTGTTTTATTGAAGATTGTATTTCTTCATAAATTTTTCTACTCTACCTTCAGTATCGATGATTCGTTGTGAACCAGTAAAAAAAGGATGATTACCAGACCAAATATCTATTTTCAAATTCTCCTTAGTAGATCCTACGGTCATAATATGTTTTCCATCGCAGTATACTTTAGATTTATTATACCATTTTGGATGAATATTTTTTTTTGCCATAAATATTAATTATTTTTAGTTATATAAACATTAAGTGCTTGATGTATCAGAATATCGTAATTATTATTATCTCTTTGAATATTGTGGCGCTTTTCTTGCTTTGCGTAGACCATATTTTTTTCTTTCCTTACTTCTTGCATCTCTTCTCAGTAATCCTTCTGATTTTAACATAATACGATTTTCTGGATTAATGTGACATAATGCCCTTGCTAAACCTAATCTAATTGCATCTGCTTGACCAGTTAGTCCACCACCTTTTGCTTTAACATAAATGTCATACTCTTTATTTAAACCTAATATGCTTAGTGGTAAACATGAAATTCTTAAATAGTTTGGACTAAATTGTAAATAAGATTCTCCAGGTAGTCCATTGATTATTAGTTTACCTGAACCTGGTATTAAGTCTACTCTTGCAACAGATGTTTTTCTTCTTCCTGTTCCTGAATATATGATTTTTTGATGATATGAAGTTAACATATTTATTTAGTTAATATTAAGCTTAATTAGTTTATGATTTTTATAAGGATGTATATTATCTGGATAAATTTTAACGTTTTTCATTAACTGTCTTCCTAAAGAATTTTTAGGTAGCATTCCTTTTATTGCATGTTCTAAAATCCTATTAGGAATTCTTTTCTGAAGCTGCTCAAATACTTCTATTTTGAGTCCTCCTGGTCTTCCTGAGTGTCTTTTATATTCTTTTTGTTTATTTTTATTTCCAGTAACTTGTATTTCTTTTGAATTAATAATTATGATTTTTAATTTTCCTTTTTGATATGGTAAATAGTTTGTACTGTTCTTATTTATTAATATATAAGCTATTTTACTACTGAGTCTACCTAATTTGTATTGTTTTGCATCAACTATATACCAACTAATTGTTGTTTCTGATTTTGTTATTATTGTTTTATTTTTATTTATATTCATTGTTGCTATTTGTAGAGTTATGTATAAATACATTATACAATATATTGATTTCTTCTAAAGAATTTAAATTTTTTCTTTCTGTAGATTGATATTTAACTTTTCATTTAAAGCTTCAATTACTTCTTCAGCTGATTTCTGACCGAAATTTTTAATTTCTAAAAGTTCTTCTTGTGAGTAGTCAAGTAAGTCAGCAATTGAATGAATTTGGGCTCTTTTTAAACAATTGTATGCACGAACTGATAGCTGTAATTCTTCTATTAAAATTTGGTGAATTTGTTTTTCTTTAGTGTCATCTATCTCAGTTCTAGATGTAAAACTAATATTGGTTAATGGATGAAATAAGCTTGTTAACGTATGGGCTCCTTGGCTTATTGCTTCTTGTGGTGATATACTACCATTAGTCCAAATTTCTAAGAATAGTTTTTCATTGATTGTTGTATTGTTAACTTTTTTTTCTTCTATTCTATAATTAAATTTTTTTGCTGGCATAAATATTGCGTCAATTTGTAAGAAATCAATGGATCTATTGTCAATACCTTTTTCTACAAGCTTGTATCCGTGTCCTTTTTCTATTTTAAATTCCATTTCAAATATTGTATTGCTACATATTGTGGCAATGTATTGTTTTGGATCAATAAGCTCAATTTCTGGAGGTATATCAAATAATCCAGTAGTGATTACAGCAGGACCTTGTATTCTTAATCGACCTATTTGTGGTTCTGGACTATGACTTTTTAATATTACTTCTTTGAGATTTAAAATTATTTCTAAAACATCTTCCCTAACACCCGTAATTGTTGAAAATTCGTGATTAATACCTGCTATTCTGACAGCTACAATGGCTGTTCCTTGAAGATCTGAAAGGATAGTTCGGCGTAAAGAATTTCCTACAGTTATTCCTTGTCCTTTCTGTAATGGTTCTAAAACAAAATGTCCATATTGTTCTCTGGCTCCTTTTGTTTTTGACTCTATGCATTCTATTTGAAAATGAGTCATTTCTTTATTCTTTTTAGTGTAGTTCGTTAGTATTTATATATTTTGTTTTTAAACTCTTCGTTTTTTTGGGGGTCGACAGCCATTGTGTGGTACAGGGGTGATGTCTTTAATTAATGTAATTTCTATGCCAGTAGCTTGTATTGCTCTAATTGCAGTTTCTCTTCCTGCACCAGGTCCGTTAACCATAATTTCTGTTTGTTTCATTCCACAATCAATTGCTATTTTTGCTGCTCTTTCTGCTGTTGTTTGTGCTGCAAAAGGAGTGCTTTTTTTTGCTCCTTTGAATCCGCTAGCTCCTGAAGAACACCAAGTAATTGTTTCACCTTGAAGGTCTGTAACTGTAATAATTGTATTATTAAATGTTGACTTAATATGCGTAATTCCATTAACTATGTTTTTTTTCTTTTTATTCTGACTCTTTTTTATTTGTTTGGCCATTTTATCAGTAAATTAAATTATTCCTTGTGATTAAGTTATTTTCTTGGAGCTTTTTTCTTACCTGCAATTGTTTTTTTTGTTCCTCGACCTGTCCTTGCATTTGTTCTAGTTCTTTGTCCTCTAAGAGGTAAGTTTAATCTGTGTCTTCTTCCTCTATAGCATCCTATTTCCATTAGTCTTTTTATATTCATTGTCTCTGATCTACGTAAGTTACCTTCAAGTTGATAGTTATTACCAAGTATATTTCGTATCGATATTATTTGTTCATCATTTAGGTCTTTAACTTTTATATTTTCGTTAATATTCGTTGTGTATAAAATTTTTGTTGATTTTGATATTCCTATTCCATATATATATGTTAAACCAATTTTTATTCTTTTGTTTTTAGGTAAATCAACCCCTTCAATTCTAGCCATAATTATTTTTTTGATATTCTTTGTTTATTTTATTAATTATCCTTGTCTTTGTTTATGTTTTGGATTCTCACATATAATCATTATTTTTCTATGTCTTCTGATTATACGGCATTTTTCGCACATTTTTTTTACGGATGGTCTAACTTTCATAGTAATTTTTTGTTAATGTATTTAAATTTTGTTTACCCCATAATATTATCATATTGTTCTGAAATTATATATGTTTGTATTTGTTTAGCAGTTTCTATTGCTACTCCTACGAGTATTAATAGTGATGTTGTACCAAAACCTTGTAATATATTAATTTGGGTTATTTTTGAAGTTATTAGTGGAAATTGTGCTATGATAAACAAAAATAATGCACCAATAAAAGTCAACTTGTTAATAATTTTGTTTAAATATTCAATTGTTTCTTCTCCTGGTCTAATGTTTGGTATACTTGCACCCATCTTTTGTAAATTTTCTGCTATATCTTTTGTATTTAATATAATTGAGGAATAAAAGTAACTAAATGTTAATATTAAAATGGAATAAAATATTAGGTACAGTAAATTATTTGAAAAAATCGTGTTTAATGTTGTTTTTAATATTGAATTATTGATATTCATTAAAAGATATTGAGGTAAAGTAATTGCTGCGGATGCAAAAACTATTGGCATAACACCTCCTTGATTTAATTTTAGTGGAATATAGTTTTGTGTATTGATTTTATCTTTTTCTCCTAGGTGTTTTGATGCAATAATACTAATTTTTCTTTTGCTATCTTGGATGATTATATTAATAATTAGTATTGCTAGAGATGATGTTAACAATAATACAATTATCTTTAAGTTACTTGGATTATTAGTATTATAATTTTGTAAGTTTTTAGGTATATTTGATACTATGTTTTGAAATATTAGTAATGATGCTCCATTTCCTATTCCATATTCAGTAATTATTTCTGAAAACCACATAATAATTATTGATCCTGTAGTTAAAGTAATTACTAAATCAAGAAAAAAAATGAAATTCCAATTAAATGTATATGGTTTTATCCATAACCCTATAGAAATACTTTGTATTATTGCCCATAATGCAGTTAAGTATCTAGTTATTTTGTTTATTTTTTGTTTACCCATTTCTCCTTCATTTTTTTGTATTTCTTCTAAGTTTGGTATGATTTTTATTAGTAGTTGTGTAATGATAGATGAATTAATATAAGGAATAATGCCTAAGCTAAATATCCCTATTGTTGAAAAACCTCCTCCGGAAAAAACATTTAAAAAGTTTATAATTGTATTTTGACCTATACTTGTGTTAAATTCTCTTTGATTAATTCCTGGTATTGGTATGAATATTCCAATTCTTGATATAAATAGGGTAATTAAAGTTATCGTAATTTTGTTTACGAGTTTTTTTTGTTTTTCCATATAACTTTGTTAATATAGTTTTTCTACCTCAATATCTCTAGTTTTTGCTGTTTCCTGAAATGTTCGTAAGTTCTTTAATGCATTTAATACTGCTCTTGCATTGTTTAATGTATTATTTGACCCTAATTGCTTAGCTAAAATGTTTTTAATACCTGCAAGTTCTAGTACGGTTCTTGCGGATCCGCCTGCAATTACTCCTGAACCGGTTGCTGAAGGTCTTAACATAATTTTTGCTGCTCCCGATGTTCCATTAATAGGATGTGGAATAGAGTAGTATTTAGTTAATGGTATATTTATTATATGTTTTTTTGCATCTGCTACGCCTTTTTTTACTGCTCCTATAACGTCACTAGCTTTTCCAACTCCTACACCTATTTGTCCATTTTCATTACCAATTATTAAAACAGCTCTAAAGCTTAGTTTTTTGCCTCCTTTAACTACTTTTGTTACTCTTTTAACTTGTACAACTTTTTCTTCCCAATTGTTTTCTTCCTTGTTCTTATTAATTTTTTTTTTCATATTTACTAAAAATTTGTTAATGTTTTTATACTAAAAGATTATTCCTTCGTTTCTTGTAGCATCTGCTATGGCTTTTACTTGTCCGTGATATAAGTTTTTTCCTCTATCAAAAATAATCTCTTTAACTCCAAGTTTCTTTATTTTTAAACCAATATGTTTTCCAACTATCTGTGCATTAGCACAATTTTTAAAGGATTTAATTTGATGTTTTATGTCTTTTGATATTGTTGAACTGCTGGTTATGACTTGTTCTTTTTCATCATCTATTAGATGTGCATATATGTGTTTATTTGATTTAAAAATGTATAATCTAAGTTTTTTTGTATTGTTTGATCTCATTTTTGTATTCAATATTAATAATAAGTTTTATTTACCTGCTTTACCTACTTTTCTTTTTACTACTTCATTTTCATACCTAATTCCTTTACTTTTATACGGTTCTGGTGGTCTAACTGATCTAATTGTTGCTGCAATTTGACCAACTGTTTCTTTATTAATACCTGATATAAAAATACTAGTATTGTTTTCAATTTTAATGTTTATATCTTGAGGAGGCTTTATTTTTACTGGATGGCTATATCCCATATTTAAAATTAAGTTTTTACCTTCCATTTGTGACCTATACCCAACTCCTTGTATAATTAGTTTTTTTTCAAATCCTTTTGATACTCCTATTATCATATTATTAATTATACTTCTTGAAAGTCCGTGTATAGCTTGTGCTTTTTGTGTATAATTTTTTTTTGTTAATTTTATTTTGCTTCTTGTTGCTTCTATTTCTATTAGTTCAGATATATTGTAAGATAATTCTCCTTTAACACCTTTCACCAATATTTGGCAGTTATTAAGAGTAACTTGAATATTATCTGGTATAATAATTTCTTTTTTACCTATTCTTGACATATATTTTTGTAGTTTTTATATAATATTTTTACCATATATAGCAGAGAACTTCTCCGCCTAATCCAAATTGTCTTGCTGTTTTATCTGTCATAATACCTTTTGAAGTTGATATAATAGCAATACCAATTCCACCTAGTACCTTTGGTAATTTTTTATGGCTTGCATATACTTTTAATCCTGGTTTACTTATTCTTTTTAGTTCTGTAATGATTGGTTTTTTATTTTTTCCTTTGTATTTTAATGATACTAATATATGATTTTTTAAATCTGATTCCATTTCTTCGAATTCATATATGAAACCTTCTTCTTGTAGAACTTTGATAATATTTCTAGTCATTTTTGTGGCTGGAACTTGAACAATTTGATGCTTAGCTAAATTAGCATTCCTTATTTTTGTGAGCATATCTGAAATTATATCATTGATCATATTTTATATTTTTATACTATTTATTATTATTGTCTAAAAGGCATCCCAAACTTTTTTAGTAGGATTAAACTTTCTTTATCGCTTTTAGCTGTTGTTACAATTGTTATGTTCATTCCTCGAATTTTACTTACTTGTTCATAATTGATTTCTGGAAAAATTATTTGTTCTTTTAAACCTAAGTTGTAATTTCCACGACCATCAAATTGTTTTGAACTAATACCTCTAAAGTCTCTAATTCTTGGTAAAGATAAATTAATTAGCTTATTTAAAAAGTTGTACATTTTTTCTTTTCTTAAAGTGACTTTTAAACCAATAGGTATATTATCTCTAATTTTAAAGCCTGCTATTGATTTTTTTGTTTTAGTAATTATAGGTTTTTGTCCTGTTATATATGCAAATTCTTCTATACTTGTATCTATCGCTTTATTATTTTGAGCAGCTTCTCCTATTCCTCGATTAATGGTAATTTTAATTAGTTTTGGTACCTCATGTACATTCTTATATTTAAACTCTTTTATTAATTCTGGAAATATTTTATTTTCGTAGTTTTCTTTTAATGATTGACTCATAAGTAATATTTATGTTATTTTCTTTATTAATTTTACATTAGAGTAATGTATTGGTGTTTCTATTTTTTTTATATATCCTTTATCTTCTGTTTGCTTTGGTTTTATGTGTTTGGTTTTGATATTGATATTTTTTATTAATACTTGGTTTTTATTTTTTATTATTGACAAAACTTTTCCAGATTTACCTTTATGTTTTCCTGATATTATTTTAACACTATCGCCTTTTTGTATTGGAATTTTCATTGTATTATACTACTTCTGGTGCTAATGATATAATTTTAGTAAAATTTTTGTCTCTTAATTCTTTTGCAATTGGTCCAAATACTCTTGTTCCTTTAGGGTTTTTATCTTTATTTATTATAACAGCTGCATTTTCATCAAAGCGTACACTCATGCCATCTGATCTGCGTAGTGTTTTCTTTGTTCTAACAATGACTGCTCTAACAACTTCTGATCTTTTTATCGGCATATTAGGTGAAGCATCTTTAACAACTCCTATAATGACGTCTCCTATTTTACCATATTTTGGATTATTTGTACCTAAAATCCTAATACACATAATTTTTCGTGCACCGCTATTATCTGCTATGTTTAAGTAAGTTTGTGTTTGTATCATTAGTTCTTTATTAGTTTAACTATTTTCCAACATTTATTTTTGCTTAATGGTCTTGTTTCTTGTATCCTGACTCTATCACCAATTTTACATTCATTTAAAGGGTCATCCACATAATATTTATTAGTTCGATTAATAATTTTACCGTATTTTTTGTGTGCAACTGGCTTTTTTACTATTACCATTACAGTTTTATTCATTTTGTTACTTACTACTGTTCCAAATGTTTCTTTATTAGGCATTTAATTCTTTTTATGATGATTTATTTTAAGTATTTGAGAGATTCTGTGTTGAACTTGTTTAATTTTATGTCTTTCATTTTTTTGTTTTGTAATTTTATCCATTCGTAGTATAAATAGTTCTTTTTTTAATTTTATTGTTTCGTTTTCAATGTTCATAAATAATTAATAATATATTTATATAAATTAAGTTAGTTTTTTGTGATAAATTTAGTTTTTATCGGTAATTTATATGATGCTAAATGCATTGCTTGTTTTGCTATGTTTTGAGGCACTCCCGCAATTTCGAATATAATATGACCTGGTTTAATGACTGCAACCCAATATTCTGGAGCACCTTTTCCTGATCCCATTCTTGTTTCAGCTGGTCTTGCCGTTACTGGTTTGTCAGGAAAAACTCTGATCCATAGTTTGCCTCCTCTTTTTACATATCTCGTAATAGTTCTTCTTGTTGCTTCTATTTGTCGTGAAGTTAACCATGTTGGTTCAGTTGCTTGTAAAGCATATTCTCCAAAAATAATGGTATTTCCTTTACTTGCAGTTCCCTTCATGCGCCCACGATGTTGTTTTCTAAATTTTGTTCTTTTAGGACTTAGCATAATCAGATTTTTTATATTTATACTTTAATTTTTTCATCTTTAAATAGCCATATTTTAATTCCTAATATACCATAGATTGTGTGTGCTCTAGTATATGCATAGTCAATATTGGCTCTAAGTGTTTGTAATGGTACTCTACCTTCGCGAACCCATTCTTTCCTAGCAATTTCTGCTCCATTCAGTCGGCCAGATATTTGTATTTTGATACCACTTATGTTTACTTTATTTGCTTTTTGTATTCCTTGTCTCACAGCTCTTCTAAAGGCAATCCTTTTTTCTAACTGTTGAGATATCCATTGAGCAAGTAGTATTGCTTCTCTATCAGGTTCTGTAATTTCTATTATGTTAATTCTAATTTTACTAAAAATTTTTAACTTTTTTATTATTTCATGTCTTAGTATGTCTATTCCTGATCCTGCTTTACCTAAAATAATTCCTGGTCTTGCTGCATATATATGTATTTCTGTTTGGTCAAGCTTTCGATCTATTTTGATTTTAGCAATATTAGCTTTTTTTAGGTTATTTGTTATGTAGGATCTTATTTTATAGTCTTCTTCTATCAGATTGGGGTATGTTTTCATACTTGAAAACCAAGATGATTTATGTGATTCAGTTATTCCTATTCTAAATCCTGATGGATGTGTTTTTTGTCCCATGTTATTATGATTCTAATTTTATTATTATATGGCATGTAGGTTTTCTAATTGGAAATGCTCTTCCTTGTGCTCTTGGTTGAAATCTTTTTAAAACTGGTCCTTTATTTGCATATGCTTCTATTATTTTTATTTGTTGTTTATTAATACTCTTATGTTGATTAATGTTGTGAAATGCAGAATCTAGTGTTTTAATTATGATTTTACAAGCTTTATATGGCATAAATTCTAGCATTAATCTTGCTTCACTGTATCTTTTTCCTTGAATTTGTTGAAGTACTCTACGAGATTTATGTTGAGATGTTCTTATGTATTTAGTTATAGCTTGAGATTGAACTTTTGTGTTATTCATATTTTATTTTCTTGTTCTTCTATCATTTTTTATGTGACTTCTGAAAGTTCTTGTTGGTACGAATTCTCCTAATTTATGACCAATCATTTGCTCTGATATAAATACTGGAAAATGTTGCTTACCGTTATAAACAGCAAGCGTATGGCCAATCATATTAGGAATTATTGTAGATGATCTTGACCAAGTTTTTATAGTATCTTTTTTACTGTTGCGATTTAATTTTTCAATTTTATTCAGTAGTTTAAATTCAATATAAGGTCCTTTAAATAGTGATCGTGACATATTAAATATCCAGTTTATTATTTTGTTTAATTTATTTGCGGCGACGTAATATATACATGTTGCTATATTTTTTTCTCTTTCTTGTTTTTTGTCCTAAAGTTGGTTTGCCCCAAGGTGTTACTGGTTGTGGTTTGCCTATGGGTGATCTCCCTTCTCCACCTCCATGTGGATGGTCAATTGGATTCATTACGACTCCTCTGACTGAAGGTCTTTTACCTAACCATCTGTTTCTTCCAGCTTTTCCTATTTTAATATTATTGCAATCTATATTTCCTATTTGTCCTATTGTTGCATAGCATTTTTTATTGATAGTCCTGACCTCGTTAGAAGGTAATTTTAGCGTAATGAAATTACCTTCTTTTGCTACAATTTGAGCATACGTCCCAGCTGCTCTGACAATTTGTCCACCTTTATTTTGTTTGAGCTCTATGTTATGCACAGCTGTTCCTAAAGGAATTTGTTCTAACGGTAAAGCATTTCCTATTTCTATTGGTGAGTTATCTCCTGCAATAATTTTATTTCCAACTTTAAGTGATCTTGGCTGTAAAATGTATCTTTTCTCTCCATCTTCATAATTAATTAGTGCAATTCTTGCATTTCTATAAGGATCATATTCAATACTAGCGACGATTCCAATTAGATTTCTTTTATTTCTTTTGAAATCTATAATTCTATACTGCTTCTTATGTCCACCACCTCTGTGTCTTGAAGTAATCGTTCCTCTGTTATTTCTTCCTTGAAATGAATGTTTATGCTTTATAAGCTTTTTTTCTGGTTTATTTTTAGTAATTTCGTTGAATGTAGATACAGTTCTGTTGCGTGTTCCTGGAGTATATGATTTATATAAACGTATTGCCATATATATGATTAATAAAGTTTTATTTTACTATTGTGTAAATTTTAATCTTCAAATAATTTAATTGTGTATTGTTCATCTAGTTGAATTATAGCTTTTTTATATTGTGTGGTTCTTCCTTTAAATTTTCCTATCGTTTTTGTTTTTTGAGGTATGTTAAGTGTGTTAATTTTTTTTACCTTTACATTGAAAATTTCTTCTATTGTAAATTTTATTTGAGTTTTATTGCTACTTTTTGTTACTTTAAAGCAATAACTATTGTTTTCTATGTTCTTTGTTGTTTTATCTGTTATAATTGGGTATCTTATTATATCTGGTTCTATTTCTATTTTATTTTTTTGTATCATTTTTGTTTAAATAGTATATTTATTTATATTTTTTAAAGCGCTATTAGTTATCATTATTATATCAGCTTTTAATAAAGATAATGTGTTCATACTGTGTACTTCAATTAATTCTAAATTTTGAATATTACGAAATGATAAATGTAAAATTGTTGTTTTTTTATCTACTATTAAAAGTATGTTTTGTGTTTTTTTTATCTTAATTCCAAGTTTATTAAGTTCTGAAATTGCGGCTTGTGTATTGGGTGTAACTAAATCGTTTAATATGTTGTTTATTATAATCGTTTGGTTAAATTTATTTGCTATTATAGTATTAATTGCAAGTCTTTTTTCTTTTTTATTAATTTTCGATTTATAGATTTTTTGTTTTGGCCCAAATATTATACCTCCTCCTTTCCATAATGGAGATCTACTAGATCCAGCTCTTGCTCTACCTGTTCCTTTTTGTTTCCAAGGTTTTCTTCCACCACCTCTCACTTCACTTCTAGTTTTACTATGAGCATTTCTTACTCTATTGTTAGTAAGTTGTTGTTTTAAAGCTCTATGAATTAAGTACATCTGTTTTTCATTTTCATTGCTAACTTTTAATTCAATATTTTGTGAGCAAGTTTCTTTAGTTATAGACAAAAATTTATATATTAACTCTTTTTTGATACTCATATTTTATTTTTGATGTATATAAATGATATTTCCTTTTTTACCAGGTACGGATCCTTTAATAATAAGAATATTATTTTGAAGATCTATCTTTAATATTGATATATTTTTTATACTTACTTGTTTATGTCCCATTCTTCCAGCCATTTTTTTTCCAGGAAATACTCTACCTGGTGTTGTTCCTGCACCTATTGAACCTGGTTCTCTGTGATTTTTTGAACCATGTGACATTGGTCCTCTACTAAAATGGTGCCTTTTTTGATATCCACTAAATCCTTTTCCTATACTTATTCCTGATATATTAATAGATTCATTTTTATTGAGCTGTGAAATATTAATAATTTCTCCTATATTTACTTGTTTCAACTTATTATTTTTATATTCTTTTAAATGTTTAAAACATGGTATCTTTTGTTGTTTAAAGTGTCCTATTATGGGTTTATTTAACTTATTGGGTTGTATATATTCATAGCCTATTTGAATTTTTACATTCTCTTTTACTTTTTTTATTTGAGTTACTGTGCAAGGTCCAACTTGTAGTAAAGTGGCTGGTATGGCACATCCTTGTTGATCAAATATTTGTGTCATTCCTATTTTTTTTCCTAGCATTCCAATTGACATTAATGTTCCTTGTTTAATCAATTAATTATTTTAAATTTTTATATACATTATCTTGTAATTTTCATTAATTTTCAAGTTTATCTATTATATTTTAAATCTTTAATTCGGTAATTACTACTTTATTTTTTTATTAATATAGTACAATACTTATATATATATTAATTAATTATAAATTTGGAGTTTTTCAATGACTAAAATAATAGGAATTGATTTAGGTACAACGAATTCTGTTGTTGCCGTTATGGAAGGTGGTAAGCCAACAGTTATTTCTAATAAAGAAGGGTTACGTACAACTCCTTCTGTTGTTGCTTATACAAAAAAGCAAGATAAATTAGTTGGTAATATTGCTAAAAGACAAGCTGTCATGAATCCAGAAAATACTTTTTACTCTGTAAAAAGATTTATTGGTCGTAAATATGAAGAAGTATTCAAAGATATGCGTCAATTATCTTATACTGTAAACACAGATAACCAGGTGAATGTAAAGCTAAATTGTCCAGCTTTAAATAAAAGCTTTGCTCCAGAAGAAATTTCTGCTCAGGTTTTAAGAAAGTTAGTAGAGGATGCTAGTACCTATTTAGGACAAACAATCACTCAAGCGGTTATTACTGTGCCAGCCTATTTTAATGATTCGCAAAGGCAAGCAACAAAAGATGCAGGACAAATCGCTGGTTTAGATGTTTTAAGAATTATTAATGAACCAACTGCTGCCTCATTATCATACGGTTTAGATAAAAAAAATAATGAAACTGTTTTAGTATTTGATTTAGGTGGTGGTACATTTGATGTATCTATCTTAGAAGTAGGTGATGGGGTATTTGAAGTTTTATCAACATCAGGAGATACTAATTTAGGTGGTGATGACTTTGATCATCAAATTGTAGATTGGCTGGTAGCTGAATTTAATAATGATGAAGGTATTGATTTAAGTAAAGATAGACAAGCTTTACAGCGACTGACTGAAGCAGCTGAAAAAGCTAAGATGGAATTATCTAGTTTGTTGCAAACTGATATTAATTTACCGTTTATTACTTCTACTGATACAGGTCCAAAGCATTTAGAAAAAAATATAACACGTGTAAAATTTGAAGAATTATGTTTATCATTAATATCACGTTGTCAAGTCCCGGTTGATAATGCTCTTAAAGATGCACAGTTGAATTCGCAAGATATTGATGAGGTTGTGTTAGTTGGCGGTTCTACAAGAATACCTGCTATTCAAAAGTTAGTCAAAGATCATATTGGAAAAGATCCCAACCAAAGTGTAAATCCAGATGAAGTTGTAGCAATTGGAGCTGCAGTTCAAGCTGGAGTTTTAGCAGGTGAAGTTAAAGATATTTTATTGTTAGACGTTACTCCTTTATCTTTAGGAGTTGAAACTCTTGGAGGTGTAATGACTAAAATTATATCTAGAAATACAACTGTACCTACTAAAAAGTCTGAAGTTTTTTCTACAGCTGTTGATAATCAACCTAATGTTGAAATTCATGTTCTTCAAGGTGAAAGAGAGTTTACTAAAGATAATAAAAGTTTAGGTACATTTAGATTAGATGGAATTATGTCAGCTCCTAGAGGTGTTCCTCAGATAGAAGTTACTTTCGATATTGATGCTAATGGTATACTTTCGGTTACAGCAAAAGATAAAGGTACTGGAAAAGAACAATCTATAACAATTACAGGTGCATCTACATTGCCTAAAGAGGAGGTAGAGCAGCTTGTTAAAGAAGCTCAAAAAAATGCTGATTTAGATAAACAGCAGCGTGAACAAATAGATTTAAAAAATAGTGCTGATTCCCTTTGTTACCAATCTGAGAATCAAATGAATGAATTAGGTGATAAGTTAAGTCCAGTTATTAAAAAACAGTTAGAAGAAAAAATTTATCAATTACGACAATCAATAAAAGATGAAAACTATGAAAAAATAAAAATTTTACAAAATGATTTACAGCAATTAATTATGAACTTGGGTAAAAATAGTTCTGATGTAAATAAATCAGAGAATTCAGAAGATACTGTAATAGATACAAATTCTAAAGAAGCATAACCACCTTTTTTATAAATTAATAAGCGGGTAACGCGATTCGAACGCGCGACATCAACCTTGGCAAGGTTGCGCTCTACCACTGAGCTATACCCGCTAAAAATGTAACCTATAGAAACATAAATATCAAAAAATATAAGATTTGTCAATTTAGTTACTAATAAAGGTAGAAAAGACTTATTTGCTGTTCTACCATTTTATTTTATTTTTTTATACAATAAATGAGTTTAGAATACTTGTCACAATGATAAGTCCAACCCATACCCCTATGCTAGTATAAACTAAGTTTTTCGATTTTTCCCATTGACCTGGTGATGCAAGTGTAACTGGTATTCCTATTACTAAGATAATTGATAAAATCACTAGTGCTAATACTAATAATTGAACAACAAGTATCATAAACTTATTTCCTTTATAATATGTTATTTGAATATATATTATACTCTATTAGTATATAATACTATTTTATTAATTATAAAATATTTTACTTATACAATTATGTATATATATTGCGTATCTTTGTAATAGATAACACAAATATGCATATTTATTGTAATCTTATATATGAGTATAGATAGTTATCAATTTATTATTATATTTCAAGAGGTGTTATGTTTACAATTATTTTTTTAACTAAGTTGCCAGATGCTTATTTGTTGTTTCGTCCATTAGTCGATATACTTCCAATAATTCCTGTGTTTTTTTTACTATTAGCTTTTGTTTGGCAGGCTGCTGTTGGTTTTAGGTAATGGTTGAGATTTTTTGTTTTTTATTATGATAAAATTTTTATTTACATTATTTTTTTTACTTTATATATGGTAGAACCACTTTTATCAGGAATAGTTTTGGGATTAATTCCTGTCACATTATCAGGCTTATTAGTTGCTGCTTATTTACAATATCGTAGAGGTAATCAATTAGGTCTATAGCTTTTTGATATACTATTTTTTCTTTTTTTAATTCTCTAGCTAGTATAATTATCTAGAGAATTGTTTTATATTTTACCAACTAGATTTTTTTACACCTGGCAATAAACATTCATGTGCCATTTCTCTTAATACATGTCTAGATAAACCAAAATCTCTATAGAAACCTCTGCTTCTTCCAGTCATCCAGCATCTGTTTCTTTTTCTGCAGTTTAAACTATTTCTTGGTATTTTTTGTAATTTTTCTTGTATTTGAATGTTTGTTTCAAAATTTGTACTGAGTTTTATTGAATTTTTAATACTTTTTTTTTTGTCGTAATACTTAAGAGATAGTTTTTTTCTTTTAATTTCTCTTTGTATCATGCTTTCTTTAGCCATAAACTTTTTGATTATATAGATATTAGAACATAGCCTAACTATATCCTATTTCTTGAATTATTTCAATCTTTTAATAAAGCAAAAAATAATTTATGAAAATTAAGTTACCGTCCGCTTTATTAAAAGATTGAATTTTTATTTCAAGATTTTACCCAAGCTTCGAGCTTGTTGATGCAATAACAAATGCAGCATAAGTTAAGATATATCCTACAGAAAAATGTGCTAATCCCACTAATCTTGCTTGTACAATTGACAGTGCTACTGGTTTATCTTTCCATCTTACTAAATTTGCTAATGGTGTTCTTTCATGAGCCCATGCTAGTGTTTCTATTAATTCTTGCCAATATCCTCTCCATGATATTAAAAACATGAATCCTGTTGCCCATATTAAGTGACCAAATAAAAACATCCATGCCCATACAGATAAATTGTTCATTCCATAAGGATTGTAACCATTAATTAAAGGAGAAGAGTTAAGCCATAAATAGTCTCTTAACCAACCCATTAAATAAGTAGATGATTCGTTAAATTGGTTAGTATTACCCTGCCAAATAGTAATATGTTTCCAATGCCAGTAAAAAGTTACCCAACCTATAGTATTTAGCATCCAAAACACAGATAAATAAAATGCATCCCATGCTGATATATCGCATGTGCCACCTCTGCCTGGACCATCGCATGGAAAACTATAACCAAAATCTTTTTTATCTGGCATTAATTTTGAACCTCTTGCATCTAATGCACCTTTTGATAATATTAGAGTTGTTGTGTGTAAACCTAAGGCAATTGCGTGATGTACTAAAAAGTCTCCTGGACCTATTGTTAAAAATAGTGAATTTTTATTGCTATTAATAGCTTCAAGCCATCCTGGTAACCAAATGCTTGTTCCAGCTTTGCTGGCTATGCTAGAAGATGAAGATAATAATACATTGAATCCGTATAATGCTTTACCTGAACTTGCTTGAATCCATTGTGCAAATACTGGTTCTATTAATATTTGTTTTTCTGGTGTACCAAATGCTAGCATTGTATCGTTATGAACGTATAAACCTAGTGTATGAAAACCGAGGAATAAAGAAACCCAGCTTAGATGTGATATAATTGCTTCTTTATGCTCTAACATTCTACTTAATACATTGTTTTTATTTTGTTCAGGATCGTAATCTCTTACGAAAAATATAGCTCCATGTGCAAAAGCTCCGACCATTAAGAATCCTGCTATATATTGATGATGAGTATATAGTGCTGCTTGAGTTGTAAAACTCTTAGCCATGAATGCATATGGTGGTAATGCATACATATGTTGAGCTACAAGTGATGTTATTGTACCTAAAGCACCTAATGCTAATCCAAGTTGAATATGTAGCGATTCAGTGATTGTTTCATATAAACCACTATGTCCTGTGCCTAGTTTTCCACTTGGTGGATTGTGAGCTTCAAGAATTTCTTTTATATTATGTCCAATACCCCAGTTTGTTTTATACATATGACCTGCAATTATAAAGATTACCCCTATTGCTAGATGGTGATGAGCCATATCTGTAAGCCATAAAGATTGACTTTGTGGGTGAAAACCCCCAAGAAATGTTAAAATTGCTGTTCCGGCTCCATCTGTTGTTCCAAATATGTGTTGTAATTTATCTGGTTCATTCGCATATTCAAACCATTTTCCTGTAAAAAATGGAGTTAATCCATCTGGATGAGGTAGAATTGTAGTAAAATTGTTCCACCTTACATGTTGTCCTCGAGATTCTGGGATTGCTATGTGAACTAAATGTCCTGTCCACGCAAGAGAACTTATACCAAATAGACCTGATAAATGATGATTTAGTCTTGATTCATTATTTTTAAACCATGATATTCCTGGTTTAAATTTTGGCTGAAGATGTAGCCATCCTGCAAATAACATAATAGTTGAGAGTACTAAAAGGAAGAGTGCTCCATTATATAAGTCAGTGTTGGTTCTCATGCCTATTGTGTACCACCAGTGATATAATCCTGAGAATGCTATATCAACTGGATAAGATGATCCTTCTTTAGTAAATGCTTTAATAGCTGGTTGGCCAAAATGAGGATCCCAAATTGCGTGAGCTATTGGTTTTGTCTTAAGTGGTTGTAACACCCATTGTTCAAAGTTGCCTTGCCATGCAACATGAAATAAATTGCCAGATGTCCATAAAAAAATTATTGCTATATGACCAAAGTGAGAAGCAAAAATTTTTTGGTATAAATTTTCTTCTGTCATGCCGTCGTGACTTTCAAAGTCGTGTGCCGTAGCTATTCCGTACCAAATTCTTCTTGTGGTAGGATCTTGTGATAGCGCTTGGCTAAATTTTGGAAATTTTGTTGCCATTTTTATTTATCCTTATCCTACTGATATTATTCTTGCTAGGAAAAATGCCCAAGTTGTACCTATTCCTCCTAGTAAATAATGAGCTAATCCAACTGCTCTTCCTTGTGTAATGCTTAAAGCTCTTGGCTGAATTGATGGTGCTACTTTAACTTTATTATGTGCCCAAACAATTGATTCAATTAATTCTTGCCAGTAACCACGTCCGCTAAATAGAAACATTAAACTAAATGCCCATACAAAGTGTGCACCTAAAAATATTAATCCATATGCTGATAGTGCTGATCCATAAGATTGTATTACTTGTGATGCTTGTGCCCAAAGGAAATCCCTTAACCATCCATTAATAGTTATTGCTCCTTGAGCAAAATTTCCACCAGTTATATGAGAAACATTTCCATTGTTGGTTATGCTTCCCCAAACATCTGATTGCATTTTCCAACTAAAGTGAAATAGTACTATAGATAGTGAATTATACATCCAGAATAAACCTAGAAATACGTGGTCCCAAGCAGAAACTTGGCATGTGCCACCTCTTCCTGGCCCATCACATGGAAAACGAAAGCCTAGATTGGACTTATCAGGTATTAATCTTGAATTTCTTGAAAATAAGAATCCTTTTACTAAAATTAATACAGTTACATGTATAGTAAATGCGTGTATATGGTGTACCATAAAATCTGCTGTTCCAAGTTTGATGGGAGCTATTGCTATTTTATTAGCTATTGATATTATATCACCACCAAATACGTAACTCGCAGTTGCTAATGAATTTGGACTTGTATTACTAGGTGCTAATGTGTGTATATTTTGTATCCATTGAGCAAATATTGGTTGTAACTGTATTGCTGTGTCTGAAAACATATCTTGTGATCTACCTAATGCTCTCATTGTGTCATTATGTATATATAGTCCGAATGAATGAAAACCTAGAAAAATACATAACCAATTAAGATGGGATATGATTGCATCTCTATGTCTAATAATTCGATCTAGCACGTTATCATAATTTTGTGCTGGATTATAGTCGCGGACCATGAAAATTGAAGCATGAGCTCCTGCTCCTACTATACAAAATCCTCCGATCCAAATATGATGTGTAAAAAGTGATAGTTGAGTTGCGTAATCTGTAGCTATGAAAGGGTAAGGAGGCATTGCGTACATGTGATGTGCAACTATAATGCTTAGAGAACCCATCATTGCTAAGTTAATTGCTAGTTGTGCATGCCAAGATGTTGTTAAAATTTCATACATCCCTTTATGCCCTTCTCCTGTAAATGGTCCTTTGTGAGCTTCAAGAATTTCTTTCATGCTGTGTCCGATACCCCAATTAGTTCTATACATGTGGCCAGCAACTAAGAATAGTACAGATAAAGCTAAATGATGATGTGCTATATCACTTAACCATAAGCCCCCATTGATTGGATTTAATCCGCCTTTAAAAGTTAAAAAATCAGAGTACTGATTCCAATTTAATGTAAAAAATGGAAGTATGCCTTTTTCAAAACTAGGATATAATTCACTCATTAAACTTCTATTAACAATAAATTCATGTGGTAGAGGTATTTCTTGAGGAGATACACCTGAATCTAATAATTTATTGATAGGTAAAGCTACATGTATTTGATGACCAGACCATCCAAGACATCCTAATCCTAATAATCCAGCCAAATGATGATTCATCATAGATTCAACGTTCTGAAACCATTCTAGTTTTGGAGCTGCTTTGTGATAATGAAACCATCCAGCAAATATCATTAGTAAAGACATAAAAAGTCCACCAATAGCAGTTGCATATAGTTCAAGTTCTGTTGTTATACCTGATGATCTCCATAATTGAAAAAAACCTGAAGTTATTTGTAGACCTTGAAATCCTCCTCCGACATCTGCATTTAAAATTTCTTGTCCAACAATTGGCCAAACTATTTGAGCGCTTGGTTTTATTGTTGTTGGATTACTTAACCATGCTACATAATTAGAGAACTTAGCTCCATGAAAATACATTCCGCTAAGCCATAAAAATATTATAGATAATTGGCCGAAATGTGCACTAAAAATTTTTCTAGATATATCTTCTAAAGAGTTTGTATGACTATCAAAGTCGTGTGCATTTGCGTGTAGATTCCATATCCATGTAGTTGTGCTTGGTCCTTTAGCTAATGTTCTTGAAAAATGTCCAGGTTTTGCCCATCTTTCAAACGATGTTGCAACTGGATTTTTTTCTACTGTTACTTTTACTTTGTTTGTCTCCTGCTCTGTTGAGCTAGTTGTCATCGAGATTCTCCTCTCTATTATTGTATTCATAAAATGAGACAATTAATAAAACACTCAAATTAAAGATTTGTAAATTCATGTTATTACTTTGCTTATTTCCTCATTTATAATGAGTTATGAGTTTTTATCATTCTATTTTATTATTATAGTTTATAGTTGCTGTAGTTCTTCTTATCTGTTAACAATCGTTAAAATCTATCTTCTATTTTACTTTAATTTTCATAAGTGCTTGTCCGCAATCGACAATATCTCCATCTTTTACTAAAATTTCTACAACTTCTCCTGTTACTTCAGACTCTATTTCATTCATTAATTTCATTGCTTCGATTATGCAGACTATTTGTTTTGGTTTTGTAATTTCACCAATTTCTATAAAAGATGGTTCATTAGGAGCTGGTGATTTATAAAAAGTGCCAACCATCGGAGAGATAATTACTGAATAAATACTAGAATGCTCTAATTGATTATTATTTTTTCTATCTCGCTTTTTTTCGATTTTTTTATTTATTAAGCTTATGTTTCTCTTGTTATTTTGATTATTATTGATTGTATTTTGTTTTTGTGATGTTTTTATTTTATTAATTGTAATTTGAGTACTTTGCTTTGTTATTTTTAGGTAATTTATGTCATTCTGATAAATAGAGTTAATAAGCTTTGTAACATTTTTTATGTTTATCATAGTAAATTAAGTTTATTTTATTTAGCTAATAAGAATTAACTTTGTTTATAAAATTTCTTCTTTAAGTAGCCATATTCTTTTTTTATTTGAAAATTGTATAATAGGCATAATATCATTTCTTGAGATTTCTTTGTAGCCAACAAGTTTTAAATTTTTGTACGGTTTTTCATTAAATTTTTTTTTAATATTATTGGGGATAAATTTTATTTTTACTAAATATTTTTGCATATATTTATTTTTTATATTAAACCATTATATTTTAATTAATATTTTTTTACTATATAATTAGTGTAAATTATTTATAGTTTTAGCTTATATTTTTTTATATATAATTATATTTTTAATTTAATTGAATGTTAATCGCTGATGATTTAGATAAGCTTTTAGATATATTGCCTGAATTTATTCAAGATCCTTTAAATAAGCACAATAGAAAGAAATCTTTGATAGAAATAGTTATGGATTTGGGAAGGAGACCAGAAGCTCGCTTTCCAGATGGACCAGAATATTTATCCACAGTAAATATCTCTTGGAATGATTTGGATTTATGTATAAAAAAAATACCTCAATTTAGTGGTGATAATAGATCAGGTATTGAATGTACACTACATAGGATAAGTTCTATAAAAAATAGAAAAGGAAATATTGTTGGTTTAACTTTTCGTGTTGGTCGTGCTATATTTGGCACAATTAGTGCAATTAGAGATATTTTATATACAGGCAAATCCATCCTTTTATTGGGTAAACCTGGAGTTGGTAAAACAACTGCTATACGTGAAATAACAAGAGTTTTAGCTGATGAAATGGAAAAAAGAGTTGTTATTATTGACACGTCTAATGAAATTGCAGGAGATGGTGATGTCCCTCATCCTGCTATAGGACGTGCTAGAAGAATGCAGGTTGTAAAGCCTGAATTACAGCATCAAGTTATGATTGAAGCAGTAGAAAATCATATGCCTGAAGTAATAATAATAGATGAAATTGGTACTGAATTAGAAGCTATAGCAGCTCGTACAATTGCTGAAAGAGGTGTACAGTTAGTTGGTACAGCTCATGGAAATTATTTACATAGCATTATTAAAAATCCTACTCTTTCTGACTTAATTGGTGGTATACAATATGTTACGTTAGGTGATGATGAAGCTAAAAGACGAGGTTCTCAAAAAAGTATCTTAGAAAGAAAAGCTATACCTGCTTTTCAAGTTGCAATAGAAATTCATGAGCGTAATAGCTGGATAATTCATGAAAAAGTTGATCATATTATTGATAAGATACTTCAGGGATCCATTATATCTTTACAACGTCGCAAATTTAATTTTGATGGATCCATTTCTATTGAATGTGAAAATTCAAATTTTACTGAGTTTATTTCGTATAGTAATAATTTTATTTCTAGCAAATCTAGCGTATTACCATATAATACGTCAAGTATAGAAGATTATACCTCAATAAATTCTTGTGAGTTATCTAGTAAAAGTTCTACTTATCCATTCAATGTTTTAAGTAAGAATTCATTAGTAAGTAAAAGTACTATATCAGAAAGTTATAAGTTAACTAAATTATATGTTTATGGTATAAATATTCAGCAAGTAGAATCAATTATTCAAGATTTACAGTTATCTACTTTATTGACTCGTGATTTATTGAAAGCAAATTTTATTTTGGGACTTAGATCATCTATGAAGTCTAATCATAGAATGCGTCAAATTGCTAAATCTAGACATATTGTAATTTATACAATACATAGTAATAGTTATAATAATATTATCAGAGCTTTAAAACAAATGTTAGATACAAAAAAAGTCTCTTATATTAATTGGCAACAAATTTGTTTACATAAAAACTTTAATGAGCTAAACGCTTTAAATGAAACAAGAAAAGCTGTAGAAAAAATTGTACTTTTTTATAGTGATTCAGTAGAGTTATTACCTCGTAGTTATAATTTGAGGAAATTACAGGCTAATTTAGTTAGTTTGTATCAATTAAAGTATACTACATTTGGAAAAATGGGTTATCAAAGACTGATTATTTATCCTAATTAATCTATAATCTTATTTTTTATTATAGTTTTTAAATTTATTACTATAGATACAGGTCTTTAATAATATTATTTTGATATTTAAGGAGTATTTATGTCAGTAAAAGAAAAAGATTCAAAAATTTTTGAGACAGTAAGAAATATTGTTGCTCAACAATTAGGAGTTGATAAACAGTTAGTAACTTTAGAAGCAAATTTTGCTAATGATTTAGGCGCTGATTCGCTTGATACTGTTGAATTGGTAATGGCTATTGAAGAGGAGTTTGATATAGAAATACCTGATGAAGATGCGGAAAAAATCGCAACTCTAAATCAAGCTGTGACTTTTATTGAACAAGCAGTTAATTCTAACTAATTTTTATATCTAATTTTTTACGGAGAGGGTGGGATTCGAACCCACGGAACCTTACGGTTCATCTGATTTCAAATCAGACGCAATAAACCAACTCTACCACCCCTCCTATCTAAATATAGTTACATTTTAACAAAAAAAGACTGTGACTACAATCTTTTAATTGTTAGTATTTTATTAAATTTATTCGTATGTTGCTTGACCTGTAAATTTTTTATTTACAGGATTATCATTTTGTCCAATATTATATTTTATATTACCTATTCCAATTCTTCCTTCATTTACATTTTCTGGAAAAACGCCGTCTTTTGGATGTAAATATTGTACTTCTCCGTTCGGAAAAATTCTATAAATTTTAAAGTTAGTAATTTTGAATTTTTTCTTTAATTGACTAGATAGTGCAAGACATTGTTCTTTTTTCGCTAAATATAATAAATTATCTCCTTCAGCCATTATTGCTGATCCGCCAGTAGACATCTCAAATATATTTTTTTTATTTGTATTCCATGTAATAGCATATTTTTCTTCTACTTCTGCAGATCTTAGCCATCCTCCTGTACTACCACCAAAAGTAGGAGATGGCATTTTAAAATTGATAGTATTATTCATTGATATCCTTAAAATCTATTAATTCATATTATAAATATTAAGCTTTAATTTATTTATTTCTAATAAAAGAAATAAAGCTTTACACTTTTCTATTTTATTGTATCGTTTACATTATAAGATTCTATTGGTTTTATTAAGTAAAGCTTTATTATATTCAGCGTTATTTTTGAATATATGTTAATTATTTGAATTAATTCTAATGGTGTCTTACTTGTTTTTTTATTAATTTCAATTAATTTTTTATTCTCTGAAGCACATATATCTAGATATTTAAAAAACTCCGGTTTATCAATATTTAGGGCTATGGGAAATATTCTTGAAGCACTTTCGTTCGTTTTACGTATAACTTGCATGTCATATTGTCTTGCATCCAAACCTATTGATTTATAAAAATCAGATCTTTGAAAGTCATTTAAATACATTGTTGCAAAGACACTTATTAAAAAAAATCTACACCACAGTCTTGATTCTAAATTGTTTAAAAATTGTGGTTGTGATTTTAGTAATGCTGCAAAAAAGTCTCCATGTCTATTTTCATCCTGACACCAATTTTCAAAAAATTTAAAAATTGGATAAACGCGATGTTCAGGGTGTTTTTCTAAATGTCTGTATATAGTTATATATCTCCAATAACCTATTTTTTCAGATAAATATGTTGCATAAAAAATAAATTTAGGAGAAAAAAATGTATATTTTCTACTTTTAGTCAAAAAACCTAAATCTAGAGATATATTGAAATCTCCGATTGCTTTATTTAAAAATCCTGCATGTCTTGCTTCATCTCTAGACATTAATAAAAAACATTCAGCAAGTATTGGATTAGTTTTATTTAATCTTCTTGATAATTCTTTGTATAACAGGAATCCAGAAAATTCTGCAGTGCAAGATCTTTCTAAAAATTCTATAAATAGTACTTTTGTTTTATTATTTAATGTATTCCAAGATTTATTAAACTCTTCATCTCTTATAAAATGTTTTTTGTTGTAATCAGTTCTAAATTCTTGTAGCAGTGCTTCAAATTCTTCTGTATTAAGAGATATATCTAATTTTGCCATTTCTTCAAAATCAGTAGTATAAAATCTAGGTGTTAGTAAAGTTTCTTTAATTTTTATCTCTGTATTTTGTATAGTGCTTTGCATATCTTATTTTATGTTAAAATTTGTTGTGTATAGTAATTTTTATTTTTATACTAACTCTAACTAAGAGTTTATATATATATACTTTTTAAAAATTTACATTCATCTTTTAAGATAACAGTTTTATTGATAAAAAATGTTAATGATTAATTTCTTTATTTGTTAGTATTTAATTAACTAAATTTTTTTTAGTGATTACTATATTTACTATTTTTATTACGTAAGTATTTTATTATTATTATTAAGTATCAATGATAGATATTATTAGTTTAGGTTGGGGATCTTTATTAGCTGTATGTACATTTTCTATAGCTTTAGTTGTTTGGGGTAGAAATGGTTTTTAGTTTAGCTTTAAATTAACGGGAGTATCTTTAATGTTTTCAGAAATAGTTACAGCTGCTTTTATTAGCCCATTAATTATACTTATTGGTCTAGTATTAGGTTTTATTTTTTTAAAAATACAAGGTGATTAAGTCTTGTTTATATTGTTTTTATATTTAATTCCAAATAAAAAAATTTAATGAAATTTAGATTGTTAAATTTTTTGTTTTTATAATAATTTTATGTTTAAATTTTTTTGGTATCTTTTTAGTTTATTGACTTTATGTTTTGTTTTGCTTAATACACCTAATAGTAGTAATATTGGTTCTTCTATTAACCAAAATCAAATATTTCATTTTCGATCTAATAAGTTGTTTGTTCAAAAAGTAACTGCGTTTAACGTATTTATGTTTTTTATCTTTACTATATTTTCATTGCTATAAATTTGATATTAATATTAATGTTTATATTTTTTTATTAAAATGTTCTATGTTTAGTACAAAAAGTGATTGTCCTGTTCCATTTGATCAGCAGCCTTTAAATGAATATCTTGCATTAAAAGAATCTTTCTTATTTTCTTGGTCAATGTCTACTAACAAGTCTTTTATAGCTAATTTATTTTATCTTTTTATTTCTTTATTTGCTGTTTTTAGTATTCTTCTTGTTGTATTTACTAATACCAGTAATTTAGGTCAATTTCTTTTATTGGATCTGATTTTTTCTAATGTAGTTATATTTTTTTTATTTATTAGGCTTTATTTGGGTTGGTCTTACGTTGTTAAAAGATTAATGAGTGCGACTATTTTTTATGAAGAGTCAGGTTGGTATGATGGTCAAGTCTGGATTAAAACATCAGATCACTTAATTCAAGATAGATTAATAGGGATTTATCAGGTAACGCCTTTTATAATACGTATTAAATACTCATGCTTAAGTATTTTTGTTAATTTTATAGTTATTTATTTATTTATTTCTATATTTTGAATAATATCTTTATTTGTTGTAAAATAATTGGGTCCGCGGGGTAGAGCAGTCTGGTAGCTCGTCGGGCTCATAACCCGAAGGTCAATGGTTCAAATCCATTCCCCGCTATTTTTTTAAATTTCTTTTTAACATAAGATGTATTAATTTTATTTAATTATGTAATATACTATTTTTATGCATCTTAATGTTTATAAATTTTTATCTTAATGAATTAATCTTATATTACTATGTTAAACAAGAATTTTTTGCAAGTTGGAGATAAAGCTCCAAATTTTTCTGCTACAGGTGTTTATCAACAAGAATTCAAAAAAATTAAATTATCAGATTATTTAGGTAAGTATTTAATTTTATTATTTTATCCACTTGATTTTACATTTGTTTGTCCTACTGAAATTATTGCTTTTAGTGATATGTATGACCAAATTCAATCTTTAAATGCAGAAGTGTTAGGTATATCTGTAGATAGTGAATATTGTCATTTAGCATGGATGCAGTTAGATCGAGGATCTGGTGGTGTTGGTGATTTGAGATACCCTCTAATATCAGATTTAAATAAACAGATAAGTTTATCCTTCAATGTTTTAAATGATGAAGGGAAATCTTTAAGAGGTCTTTTTATTATTGATAAAGAAGGAATTATACAACATTATCTTGTTAATAGCTTAGATGTTGGAAGAAATGTTGAAGAAACAATTAGAACTCTGAATGCAATACAGTATGTTCAAAATAATCCTGATGAAGTTTGTCCTGCAAATTGGCAACCTGGTCAATCTGCGCTTAAAAGCAATGTTAATCTTTCTAAAGACTATTTTCAATCAATTTAAATTTTATTATAGTTGATTAAATGATTGAAATGTTTCAATATAATATACCTAATTATATTTCATTATTAATATTAAAATTATAGTCTAAATTAAGATAATTATTAGTTACTCAATTAAATTTTTGTTTTAGAAAAGGAGATTAAAATGTCAACAAATTTAGCGCAGCAATTGCGTGAAGGAACAACTAAGTCTCATAGTATGGCTGAAAATGTAAGTTTTGTTAAATCTTTCTTAGGTGGTGTAGTAGATAAGAAATCTTATAGACAGTTAGTTGCCAATTTATATTTTATTTACGAAGCTATTGAAGAGCAAATAGAAAAAAACAAAAATAATTTGTGTGTAAATGCTATTTATTTTCCAGAATTGTACCGAAAAGAAAGTTTGGTTAGAGATCTAGATTATTATTATGGTAATGGTTGGATTAATCAAATTGAACCTTCTTCAGCTACTAGAATATATGTTGATAGAATTCATCAAATTGGTTATTCAAATCCAGAGCTGTTAATAGCTCATTCTTATACTAGATATATTGGTGATCTTTCTGGTGGTCAAATTTTAAAAAAAATAGCTCAAAATGCTATGCAACTTCCTAATAACAAAGGTACTTCTTTTTATGATTTTGAATTAATTGATAATGAAAAATTGTTTAAAGATATTTATCGAGAATCCTTAAATAATATACCTCTAGATAATAAACAAATTAATCAAATTATTGCAGAAGCCAATATTGCTTTTAATTTAAATATGAAAATATTTCAAGAACTTAATTCTAATTTAATTAAGATTATGTTAATGTTGCTTATATCTTCTATTAATAATTTTCGTAAAAAATTTTCATGATTTTTATTGTATTTGAGTAATAAATATGTATAAATTAAAAACTAATCAATCAATTAGTAAGCGTTTTAAAGTTACGAGTCGTGGCAAAATACTAAAGCATAAAGCATGTAAAAGTCATTTGCTACAAAAAAAAAGTAGTAAAAGAAAGAGTAAATTACGTAAAGTTAGTATTGTTAATTTTCGTGATAAAGGTAATTTTATTAATAATTTACCTTATTTTAACTAAATAAGTATTGTAAAAGTATGTATGACAAGAATTAAAAGAGGTAATGTTGCTCGTAAAAGAAGAAAAAAAATATTGAAATTAGCTAAAGGATTTAGAGGTTCTCATTCTAAACTTTTCCGAACAGCTAAACAACAAGTGCTTAAAGCTTTAAAGTATTCATATATTGGTAGAAAACATAGAAAACGTAATTATCGTCGTTTATGGATCATTCGTATTAATGCTGCAACTAGATTCTACAATATTAATTATAGCCAATTTATTTATTTGTTGAAAAAGAGAAACATTGCATTAAATCGTAAAGTTTTATCTCAGCTAGCTTTAATTGATGAGCAAGCCTTTACTTATTTTATTCAATTTATTAAATCTAGTAATTCATAAGTTTAGTGAATTCTTTCTAATATATAATATGTTATTGATAATAACTCTTTATTTTTGCTATAAGGATACTTATTTTTTAATATATGTATAGTTAGTTGAATATGCTCTTCAGCTATATCTTGAGCTTTTTGTATAGCATTAGTTTTTTTGATTATAGCAATAGCTTCACTAATGTTTCTTTCAAATTGAAATTCTTCATTTATCATTTTTTTAAGTTTAGATTTTTTCTTTAAAGCCAATATTAGTGGAGCAGTTAAATTCCCATTTTGTAAATCTGAACCAGCAGGCTTACCTAAATTTTGTGATAGTCCTGTCAGATCTAATATATCATCAATTATTTGAAAAGCTAAACCTAAATGTTTACCATATAAATAGAAGTCATTTTGTATTTCTTTACTACTTTTATTTAATATAGTTGTGGCCTTACAGCTACAAGCAATTAATGAAGCTGTTTTATAGAAAGATTTTTCTATGTATTCTTCTATTGATATTAAAGAATCAAAAGATTTAATTCCCTGTTGCACTTCACCTTCTGCAAAATCAATAATTATTTTTGAAATTGTTTTTACAACATTTAAATTATTTAAATTTGCTAGGTACCATGATGATTGTGCGAATAAAAAATCTCCTGCTAGTACAGCAATTTTATTATTAAATACATTATGTACAGTATTTATACCTCTTCTTGTATCACAGTTATCTACTATATCATCATGCACTAAGCTAGCCGTATGTATTATTTCAGTAATTTCTGCTAGTCTTTTTTGTTCTGTTAATATTGAGCTTTGCTTACTGATAAGTTTAGATATTAAGAATATAATAGCGGGTCTAATTCTTTTTCCGCCTGCGTTAAATAGTTGTTTTGCTGCTGAGTATAAAATAGGATTTTCTGTAGCAATCATGTTATTTAGATTTTGATTTAACTGTTTTAGTTCAATCTGTATTGACTTCATACTTAAATTAAAAAAATAGTTTGTTATAAAATTATATCGATTACAAAAATATTATCATAATATTTTTCATACATACTACTGATTTTATAATAAACTAATTATATTTTATGTCTTATTCAGATAATTATGATATAATAAATTAATTAGTATATTTATTTTATATATTAGTCTTCTAGGAGATACTGAGATTAAGATGTCTAAAGAAAAAAGAAAAACTGTTTTACCTTTAGCTGTTTTATCAAATGTTATTAGTCATACTAATAATATTAATAAAGATGAAGTAATTACTTTATATAAAGATATGTTATTGGGACGTTATTTTGAAGATATGTGTGCACAGATGTATTATCGTGGAAAGATGTTTGGTTTTGTTCATTTATATAATGGACAAGAAGCTGTATCTACTGGGGTTATCAAGTTACTTAATTCTGATGATTATGTTTGTAGTACATATCGCGATCATGTCCATGCTCTAAGTAAAGGTGTTTCTCCTAAGCATGTTATGGCAGAATTATTTGGCAAGGAAACAGGATGTAGTAAAGGACGTGGTGGATCAATGCATCTATTTTCTGCTAAGCATAACTTTTTAGGCGGTTTTGCTTTTATTGGAGAAGGTATTCCAGTGGCTGTTGGAGCATCATTTCAAAGTATTTATAAAAAACAAATTTTAAATACAAACAGTTTATTGAGTGTTACGGTTTGTTTTTTTGGAGATGGAACTACTAATAATGGTCAATTTTTTGAATGTTTGAATATGTCTGTATTATGGAAATTGCCTATTATATTTGTTGTAGAAAATAATCAATGGGCAATTGGAATGGCACATCATCGCTCAACTTCTTTACCAGAAATTCATCAAAAAGCTAAAGCATTTGGTTTACCCGGTATTGAAGTAGATGGCATGGATGTTTTAGCTGTAAGAGATGTTGCAAAAACAGCTATTGCTAGAGCTAGATCAGGTAAAGGTCCTACTTTAATAGAAGCATTAACATATCGTTTTAGAGGACATTCGTTAGCTGACCCTGATGAGTTAAGATCAAGGCAAGAAAAAAATGCGTGGTTAGCTCGTGATCCTATTAAAAACTTTAGAAGTTATATTGTTAAGAATCAACTAGTTGATTCTACTACTTTAAGTAAACTTGAATTAAAAGTGAAACAAAATATTCAGAATTCTGTTGATTTTGCTGTATCTAGTCCAGAACCCAATATCGATGAACTAAAAAAATATTTGTTTGTAGAAGATTAAATTATTTATTTCTACTTTAATAAATTTATAAAATAATATAGTAAAATTATGAGTAAAATTTTTTTATTTGATGCTTTACGTGAAGCGACTGATGAAGAAATGCATAGAGATAGATCTGTTTTTATCTTAGGAGAAGATGTGGGACATTATGGTGGATCTTATAAAGTGACTAAAGATCTACATGTGAAGTATGGAGATCTTAGAGTTTTGGATACACCAATTGCTGAAAATAGTTTTATGGGTATGGCTATTGGAGCTGCTATGACTGGTTTAAGGCCAGTAGTTGAAGGAATGAATATGAGCTTTTTGCTTTTAGCATTTAATCAAATTTCTAACAATGCAGGCATGTTACGTTATACTTCTGGAGGTAATTTTAAAATACCTTTAGTAATACGTGGACCAGGCGGTGTTGGTAAGCAGCTTGGTGCTGAGCATTCTCAACGATTAGAAGCATACTTTCAAGCAATACCAGGTTTAAAGATTGTTGCTTGTTCAACTCCCTATAATGCTAAAGGACTTCTCAAGTCTGCCATTCGTGATAATAATCCCGTTATTCTTTTTGAACATGTTTTACTTTATAATTTACAAGATTATATTCCTCGGAATGAATATTTTGTTCCTTTAGATAAAGCTGAATTAGTTAGATCTGGAACTAATGTTACGATTGTTACTTACTCTCGTATGCGTTATCATGTTTTACAAGCTGTGGACACATTGATTGAATCAGGATGTGATCCTGAAGTAATCGATTTAATCTCTTTAAAGCCTATTGATATTAATTCAATTGTTGAATCTTTACAAAAAACTCATCGTTTATTAATTGTTGAGGAATGTATGAAAACTGGTGGCATAGCAGCAGAAGTTATTGCTCAAGTAAATGATAATTATTTTGACCTTTTAGATACTCCTATTATTAGATTATCTTCTCAAGATATTCCTACTCCGTATAATGGTACTTTAGAAAAAGCAACTGTTGTACAGCCTCAAGAAATTGTTGAAGCTGTACAAAAATTACTCTCTTAATATTGTTATAAGAAATTTATTAAATAATATTTAATATTATTTAATATTAAAATTTCATTTCTGCTGCTTGTACTTTTTCCCATTGTTTTTTCTTTAAAACAAAAAATATTTGTGCTAGTGTAACACTAATAAAAAATAGGACCATACTTTTAATTCTTGTAGGATTTTGTAGTACTATTTCAGTTTCGTTTTGACCAAATCCTCCAACATTTGGATCATTAGTTAAATTTTGATTTATTGAAATATTATTACCTTCTGATACTAAAATTTTTAAACCTTTTGGAATTTTTTCACTAACAGTTTCTCCATTAGTTTTTTCTATATTAATTAAAAATCCTCCTGAACTTTGTTCTTCAATCTTATTAACTTTACCGTTTACGTTAGAAGTAATTATATTGTTGTTAGATTTATCTCCTGTTGGATATATTTGACCTCTTCCTCTATTAGCTCCAACGTAGATTGGGTATTTTAGAAAAAATGTATCTTTATCTTTCTTAGGATCTGGAGATAGTATAGGAAATATAATTTCTTTATTATTTTTACCTGATAAAGGTCCAATAACTAATATATTCTCTTTTGATGTGCTATAAGGTTGTATATAGAAGTTTTTTGTTTTATTTTTTAATTCATCATTTAATATATTTTTAGGAGCTAATTTAAATCCTTCTGGTAATATTAGCACAGCACCTGTGTTTAAATTACCTTTTGATCCATTTCCTAATATTTGTTCATTGTTAGATTCATAAGGAATAGAAATTTTAGCTTCAAAAACGCTATTAGGTAATACAGATTTTGGTACCTCAATTGATACTGTTTTTTGAGCTAAATGACAATTTGCGCAAACTATACGTCCTGTAGCTTCCCTTGGGTTTTCATATCCTTGCTGAGCATACACTGGAAAGCTATGTGCTGGATATATTGTCATATTCATTATACTTGTAATGCTGAATAGTATTAGTAAAATTTCTTTGATGTTCAATAGTCTACTATTTTTTTTCATGGTTAGATTTAAATTTGCTTTTTATTTTTTATTTATAATAACATTCTATATTCATTCTTGAATATAAAATCATTAATTTCTATTTTTACTTAACTTCATTATGTTTTTATTATTTTTAGTATAATTATTCCTCCAAAGTATAATATGAGCATAGTTGTCGTCATGCATATCTGAGTTATTGGATCAGTTGAAGGTGTTATAATAGCTCCTAAAATTGTTGCTATAAATATTACATATTTCCATTTCTTTAGCATTGTTTTCCAGTTTATTATATTAGTAATTCCTAATATGATTTGTACTATTGGTATTTGAAAACATATTCCTGTACTCAACATTATTATGGTTACAAAATTAAAGTATTCGTCAAATGACCAGATAGGTTCTATGAGTTCGGATCCGTAACTAATTAAAAATTTTAATGTTATTGGAATTAAGAACATGTAGGAAAAAAATGTTCCTATAAAGAATAGTAATATAGAGCTTATTAGTATAGGAATTAAATATAAGCTTTCTTTTTTCGTTAAACCAGGCAAAATAAATTGTAATATTTGGTATATAACAAAAGGACTGCTAATAATAACTGCAGAATAAAGTGAAAGTTTTATCGAAACAAATAGGTATTCTCCTGGTGCTAATTGTAAGAATTTGATTCCTATAGCAGGTTTTTGTACAATTAGAGCTATTTCTTTTGTATAACTTATACAAACTATTGATACTATAATAAAAATGATAAATGATAAAAATATCCTTGTTCTCAATTCATTTAAGTGTTCAATAATAGGCATGTACTTATCTCTATCTTTTTCATATGTTTGTTTCATATTCTTATTATTATTGTAAGTATTAAAAAAGTTATCTTTATTCAAGGTAGTTTTTATATTTAATTATATTATATTAATAATTTTATCTATTTGTTATCGTATAAATATAACAAGGTTTGATCTTATTATTAATTTGTAAAATTAAGGATTGATATTTTTTATGATTGTTAAAGCTAGTGGCGGTAGTCCTGTAGTAAAACCTAAACTTTATAGAACAGTTTCTTTATCTAGTATTTTACAAGCTGAGCAGCAAGATCGATTTTTGCAACTAGGTGAACTTAATCAATTAGTTTCTTTTTTTAGTTCCGGGAATAAACGTTTAGAAGTAGCTCAGTTACTAACTAAAAATGCTAATTTTTTAGTTTCCAAAGCTGCTGATAAAATTTTTGTTGGAGGTTCTTCTATTTCTTACTTAGAAAGACCTCAAGCCTCATTTTTGGATAGTAATTTAAGTAGTGACATTTCTATGTCCCAGCAATTGTCAGGAAATTCTTCAACTAGTTTATTAAACAATATTTCTTCTTCATTGTTTGAGGCTAATGATCCTTCCCCGCCAGGTTTTAGGCCAATTAATGTTGTAAAGTATGGATCTGAACGTATGAAGAAGTCTTTACGTGATTTAGATTGGTTTTTAAGGTATTTGACTTATGCAATTATATCCGGAGATTCTAATATTCTTTCTGTTAACATACGTGGATTGAGAGAATTGATTGATAATGCTTGCTCTAGTGCTGCTGCAATAGTAGCTTTGCGTGAGATGCGCAAGTTGTCTTTGAATTTATTTGATTATGATATAGATGCTAAGCAATTAGTAAAGCAATATTTTGATATTTTAATTCTAGAATTTGAATCTTCTAGCTTAAGTGATAAATTACGCAAAAGATCTTCATGTGATATGCAAGGTTTACGTTTACCTCAAGTTTATAATAAAGCTGGTGTTTCTAATCAAAAATTTGTAATTAAAAGTAGTTTATCTACAGATGAAAAAAAAGTAGTTATAAGTGCTTGTTACAGACAAGTTTTTGAGAGAGATATTTCTAAAGCATATAGTTTAAAATTTACTGATTTAGAATCTCAAGTAAAAATTGGTAAATTATCTATTAAAGAATTTATTAGATGTTTAGGTAAATCATTTATTTATAAACAACAATTTAATCAACCTTTTGTTAATAGTCGTGTTATTGAATTATCTTGTAGACATTTTTTAGGTAGAGGCTTAAGTTCAATAGAAGAATTTCAAAAATATTTTGCTATTCTTTCTAATAGTGGAATTAATAGTTTAATAGATGATTTAATTAATTCTCAAGAGTATGCAGATTATTTTGGTGAAGAAACAGTGCCTTATTTACGTAATTTGGGAGAAGAAGCTCAAGAATCTAGAAATTGGGGACCCCAAATTAGGTTATTCAACTATAGTACAGTTTTTAGAAAAATTCCCGAGTTTATTACTTTATTTGCTGATTATAAATCTAAGTTATCTAATCAACATCCATATGGATTAAGTAATGATCCTTTATCATTACAATTTGGTGCTATTTTTCCTAAAAATGTTGTTGCTTTAAAAACGAAGTCGTCGTTTTTTACAAGAGATACGAGGAGACTTTTAGTAAGGTATGGACCAGGTATATTTAACCAAATGAGTAGTCCCAATTTAAGAAGTAGAGATATTAAATCTATAGGTCCAGTAATCTTTAGTAAAAAAGATAGTTCATTGACAACTCAACAAATAATATCAGCTATTTACTTAAGAATTTTTGGTAGATTTGTTTACAGAGAAGAATTATTTGCTCTTTTAAAGTACGAAAATCAGTTTCAAAATGATTTAATTTCTGTTAAAGAATTTATTAGTTTACTTTTAAAGTCTTCTGTATTTAGATCATTATATTGGGATAAATTGTATATTTGTAAAGCTATTGAGTATATACATATTAAATTAATTGGTAGACCAACATATAGTAGACAAGAGATTGATCAATATTTTGATCTTGTTTATAAGGAGGGTTACTATTCTATGATTGACTTGATGCTAAATAGCTTAGAGTATAACGAATCCTTTGGAGATTTTATTGTACCTTATGAACGTTATATTACTTTAAGCTCTATTTCTTCTAGAGGTTTATCAAATAATAGTACTCTTATGAGTGCTTTCACTAAATTGAATCAAGTTGATTTCATTAATTTAAGTCAAATTAAAGAAAAGCGTAGTATTAATAGTATGAAAAAAAGAATTTTACAGGGTGTTACTAGTAGGAGATATCAATTTAAGATATTTCTATTAAATGAATCATCAAGTTTTTCTGATAAAGTTCAAATCTTACGCGCTACTTATAGGCAGATATTTGAAAGAGATTTAGGGTCTTTTTGTATTGGCGATGAGTTTTATGGTATAGAAAAGAGTTTTATAAATTCTCAAATTACAGTTAAAGAACTAGTTCAAAAGTTAGGTTGTTCTACTCTATACCGAAAAGAATTTTATGAGCCTTATCCAAATACTAAAGTTATTGAATTATCTACAAAACATTTCTTAGGCAGAGCTCCTAATAATCAGTCAGAGATTAGATATTATAATCAAATTTTAGCTTCCCAAGGTTTATATTCTCTTGTTTATACAATAGTAAACAGTAATGAATATAAACAAATTTTTGGTGTTAATAAAGTTCCTTATCGTCGTTTTCCTACGTTACCAGCAGCTAATTTTCCAAATACAGAAAAGTTATATAACTCTTTTACGAAGCAAAATACTAATATTGTTGTATCAAGTTTTCGTTCAATATCTAGTTACTAATTATATATTATTTTAAGTATAGTTCTATATTAACTTTCTTGCTTTAGTACTTTTTCTTAAAATATATTTAGTTATTTCTAAAATGATTTGATTATACATTTTTTTTATTATTCTATTGTTCAGGTATATAGTCAGATGAAGTTAATTGTTTTTAGAATAGTTTAAATAAATTTAGTTCTAACTTTATAATCTATATAATTGATATAAAAATATAAGGAGTTTAAATTATGAGTATTGTTACTAAATCTATTGTAAATGCAGATGCAGAAGCAAGATATCTTAGTCCTGGAGAATTAGATAGAATTAAAAGTTTTGTACTATCTGGTCAAAGGCGTTTAAGAATAGCTCAAATATTGACTGATAATCGTGAACTTGTCGTAAAGCAAGGAGGTCAACAGTTATTTCAAAAAAGAACTGATGTAGTATCTCCAGGAGGTAATGCTTATGGAGAAGAGATGACAGCAACTTGTTTAAGAGATTTAGATTATTATTTAAGACTTGTTACTTATGGTATTGTAGCAGGAGATGTAACACCTATCGAAGAAATTGGTTTAGTTGGCGTTAAAGAAATGTATAGTTCATTAGGTACACCTATTTCTGGTGTTGCTGAAGGTGTTCGTTGTATGAAAAATATAGCTTGTTCTTTGCTTTCTGGTGAAGATGCTGCTGAAGCAGGCTTTTACTTTGATTATACTTTAGGTGCTATGCAGTAGTTTGATTTTTTGACTGAATTTTAATTAATTTACATTAAAACATAAGGAAATTTATTTTATGCAAGATGCTATTACTTCTGTAATTAATACAGCAGATGTTCAAGGAAAATATTTAGATGATAATTCATTAGAAAAATTAAGAGGTTATTTTCAAACTGGTGAATTAAGAGTAAGAGCAGCAGCGACTATTTCTGCTAATGCTGCAACTATAATCAAAGAGTCTGTTGCTAAAGCGTTATTGTATTCAGATATTACTAGACCAGGCGGTAATATGTATACCACTAGACGATATGCTGCTTGTATTAGAGATTTAGATTATTATTTAAGATATTCTACATATGGAATGTTAGCAGGTGATCCGTCAATTTTAGATGAGCGAGTTTTAAATGGTTTAAAAGAAACGTATAATTCGTTAGGTGTTCCAATTGGAGCAACGATACAAGCAATACAAGCAATAAAAGAAGTCACTACTTCATTAGTAGGATCTGATGCTGGAAAAGAAATGGGGCTATATTTTGATTATATTTGTTCGGGCTTAAGTTAATTGATTTATTCATTTTTCTATTTTAATTAAAACCTGAAAGTTTATGTTCAGGTTTTAATTAAAATATTTAGCTATTACTTACTATTGCAGCCTGTAGTTTTGCTTTTGCTTTTCTAAGTACTTGAGTTGCCTCTATTTTTTCTTTACTTGAATTAGCTTCTTTGACAGCTTTGGTTGCTTCTTCTAAATCATTTTTAGCTTTTTCTAAATTAATTTCTTTGACTTCTTCAGCTCCATTAACTAGTATTGTTATATTATTATTTTTTATCTCTGCAAAACCACCTAACAATATAATAGGTTTCCAGTCTTTATTTATTCTAACACGCATTACGCCAATGTCTAATGCAGTTAGTAGTGGAATATGTCCTGTTAGTATACCTAATTGTCCCGTACTACTAGGTAAAATAATTTCTTCTGCTTTTGCATCCCAAACTACTTTATCTGGCGCAATCACGCGAATTTTTAGTGTCATAATATTATTTTATTTTAAAGTTTCTGCTTTAGTTATTGCTTCTTCTATATTTCCTACTAAATAAAAAGCTTGTTCAGGTAAATCATCTAATTCTCCTTTCAGAATCATTTGAAAACCTTTAATTGCTTCTTCTAGTGAAACATATTTACCTGGAGATCCAGTAAATACTTCTGCTACAAAAAATGGTTGTGATAAAAATCTTTCAATTTTTCTAGCTCTAGCTACAGTTAAGCGATCATCTTCAGATAATTCATCTAGTCCTAAAATTGCAATTATGTCTTGTAACTCTTTATATCTTTGTAATGTTGATTTTATTTGTTGAGCTGTTGAATAATGTGTAGATCCTACAATATCAGGTTGTAGCATTGTTGATGTAGATCCTAAAGGATCGACAGCTGGATATATTCCTTTAGCAGCTAGTCCTCTGGATAAAACTGTTGTTGCATCAAGATGTGCAAAAGTTGTTGCTGGAGCGGGATCTGTTAAATCATCAGCTGGTACGTATACAGCTTGTATGGATGTAATAGATCCATCTGTAGTTGATGTAATTCTTTCTTGTAAAGCACCCATTTCAGTGGCTAATGTTGGTTGATAACCAACTGCTGAAGGCATACGACCTAACAAAGCTGACACTTCAGATCCAGCTTGTACAAATCTAAATATATTATCAATAAATAGCAGAACGTCTTGTTTATTAATATCACGAAAGTACTCTGCCATTGTAAGAGCAGTTAAACCTACTCTCATTCGAGCTCCTGGTGGTTCATTCATTTGTCCATATACAAGTGCTACTTTAGATTCTGTTAATTTTTCTGCATTGATTACTTTGGATTCTTTCATTTCTTCATATAAGTCATTTCCTTCTCTTGTTCTTTCTCCTACTCCGCCAAATACAGATACTCCTCCATGTGCTTTAGCTATATTATTAATTAACTCCATAATTAATACAGTTTTTCCTACTCCTGCTCCGCCAAATAGCCCAATTTTTCCACCTCTTCGATATGGAGCTAGTAAATCTACTACTTTAATCCCTGTTTCAAATATTGATGGTTTTGTTTCAAGTTGAGTAAATGATGGTGCTACTCTATGTATTGGTAAAGAATCAGTTGATGCAATATCTCCTAAGTTGTCTACGGGTTCTCCTAGTACATTGAAAATTCTCCCTAATGTTGGTATACCAACTGGAACTGTTATAGGTTTTTCTGTATCAACAACCTCAGCTCCTCTCTTTAGCCCTTCAGTAGAACTCATGGCAACTGCTCTAACTTTATTGTCTCCAAGTAGTTGCTGTACTTCGCATGTAATGGTATCGTTAGGTCCTTGTATTTTTAAAGCGTTAAAAACTTTAGGCAATTTTCCATTTGGAAACTCTATATCTAAAACAGGTCCAATTATTTGAGTAACTGACCCTTCTTTTAATGATTTCATACTGATTTTATCTATTAGTAATTAGTTAATTAGCAGAGTTTCTTATATCAATTTAAGGTAAATAAATTAATTAATATTATTATATAATATATGTAGTTAATTTTGTTCTATTTGTTTTATTTTTAGTCTAGATTATATTCTCTACCAGTTGTTTTTAACCAATTTTGTGCCTCAATATAATTATTAGGAGCTAAAGTAATAGCTTGTTCCCAATATTTTGCAGCTTTTGTGAACATTTCTTTCGACGAGTTGATTTTTTTGTTACTTATTGCTTTTAAGCCTTGATAGTGATATATAACAGCTATGTTATTAAGCGCTTGTGGCAAATTTGAATTTAATTCTAAAGCTTGATGATAATATTCTAATGCTTTAACTTGTTCTCCATTACTTGTGTATATTAATCCAATATTATATAAAATGTATGAACGGTCGTATGGATCTTCTTCTAATTGTAATGCTTCATAGTAATTTTCTAAAGCTTCTGCATATTCTCCTTCTGATTGTGCAGACATTCCATCTCTATAATAATAAAATGCTTCTTTTTCTTCTTTACTTGTTGGTAATACTTTTAATACTATATCTGCTAATATTGTGAAAGTTTTATCTATAAAGTTGTCGTTTTTTTGAAGTCTAGGCATGATTTAGTCTGTTTATATTTTAGGTCTATTTTTATTATTAATATAATTGTAATATCTTATAAAACTATAAATTATTTTATTAATATATATTTTGAATATGTTTTATACAAACTATTATATTCTTCAATTTGAATTTAAGATTGTTAATATTCTCAATTCTTTTGCTTACTTAGGATATTATGATGATATCTTATTGTTGATAAATCCGAAATTACTTAATACTATTATGATGCGTTCATCTAGCTCTTCGTCTAAAGTTATTGCTAATTCTCTAATAAAAGATAATGTTGGTTTTGTAACAAGTAATCAAAGTAAATTTGATAAAAAGCATAAACCTAATTTTTATGAGCAAGATTCTATTAAACCTAAAAAATCCAAGGTTAAGTTAATTAAAAATAAACACAAAAGTTCTGATGATATAGAAGATGCTAAGCTTTTTGTGAACACATCAGATGATTTATTTACCCAAAGTTTATTAAATAAATCAAGTATCAAGTCTTTAAAATCTAGTTCCAAAAACAAAAAAAGATATAAGTTAAAATTAGATCCTCTAGAATATGATAATGCATTTCAAGATTCTCTTCAATCTCATCAAAATGATAATTCTTTACAGGCAGATAAAAATATTTTATTAAATAAACCTTTGAGCATAAATGATTTGTCATTAAATATTAATGTACCCCAAGCTGAAATAATCACTTATTTATTTTTAAACAAAGGTATTTCTGCTACTATTAACGATATACTTGATTTAAGTATAATAAGAAGTATTGCAGAAAATTATGGTTTTAATTTACTTGAATCTTCATCAACTAAAGGTTTAGATGATGTGGTAACTAAATATGCAAGTATAAATAATGACTCTTTAATGGCTATTAAAAGAGCTCCAATAATTACTCTTTTAGGTCATGTTGATCATGGAAAAACTAGTTTGCTCGATTCGATATTAAAAACTAATCTAGTATGTAAAGAATCTGGTGGAATAACGCAAGCTATTTCAGGTTACGAAATATTTTGGAGTTATAGGCTTGAACAACATAAATTAATTTTCTTGGATACACCTGGGCATGAATCGTTTAAAAAAATGCGACTAAGAGGTGCTAAAGTAACTGATATTGCTCTATTAGTTATTGCTGTTGACGATGGGCTGAAACTACAGACCATTGAAGCTATTAATTATATAAAAGATATGAGTTTATCTTGTATTGTTGTAATTACTAAATCAGATAAATTATCAAATAATCTTTCAAAGATTAAACAAGATTTAGCTAATTACGATATGTTGTGTAAAGAATGGGGAGGTAGTACTTCTGTTATTGAAGTTAGTGCAATCAACGATAAAAATATTGATTTATTGTTATCTGAAATCTGTATCTTATCAAACACTAAAAATTTTCTTGCTGATCCACAGGAATTGGCTGTTGGAACAATTCTTGAAACATATATGGATAAAAAACAAGGTTCTATAGTTAATCTTATAATTCAGAACGGTACTCTTAAACTTGGTGATATAATTGTTTCTGAAAATTTGTATGGAAAAGTTAAAAGTATTAAAGATGTGTATAGTGTAAAAATTAAGTCTTCTGGACCATCTTCTCTTGTTCAAGTATTAGGTTTTGCAAAATTACCTGAAGCAGGATCTCTATTTCGTGTTCTTAATAATGAAAAAAGTGCTAAAGACTATTGTTTAAAACACTCTAATGCTAAACAAATTGATGTTGCATTAAAATTTTTAAATACACGAATTACTTTTGATACTAGTTTAGATACACAGCAATTAAAGCTAATTCTTAAAGCAGATACCCAAGGTATATTAGAAGCTATCTTAGATCTTTTATCTAATATTTCTCAATCAAAAGTTCAAATTAATATCATCTCTGCTAGTTTTGGGAATATTTCAAACACTGATGTTGAGCTTGCAGTAGCAACTAATTCTTCTATTTTAGCATTTAATGTCAATATTTCATCTCATATTCGTAGTTTATTGAAAAAATATAAAATAAATTTTGAGGTTTTTGATATTATTTATGACTTATTTCAATATGTCCAAATTACTATGCTTAGCTTAATTGACCCAGCTTATGAAAAAGTTTTAAAAGGTAAAGCTACTGTACAAACAGTTTTTAGTATGAATAAAGGCTATGTTGCTGGTTGTTTAGTTAATGAAGGTAGATTAACTATAAAATCTTATATTTATGTTCATCGTAACGGCTTACTTGTTCATGAAGGTTTTATTAGTTCATTAAAAAGGATAAAAAGTGATGTTGAAGAAGTTGCTGCAATTAATGAATGTGGATTAATGTCAAATTTTGAATCGTGGAAAGAGTTAGACATTATAGAAGCCTATGATTTAGTCCCTAAAGAAAAAACTTTATAATTTTTTTAAAAGATGAAAGTATATTTACTTTCAATCGTTTCATTTTTATTATAATATTTAATCTTTTTTTAAAAATGGTAGTAATGCAAGTAAGCGAGCTCTTTTAATGGATTTGGTAATTTTTTTCTGTTGCTTTGAATTTAACCCAGTAGAGCGACGAGATAAAATTTTACCTTGATCATTAATGAACTTTCTTAATAAATCTATATCTTTATAATCTACTGCATCTTTTGAATCTTTTTTTAATTCTGTAAAACTATTTTTTTTGTATGTGTTCATTAAATTATGTTTTTTACTTAATTTCTTTAAATATTTTATGCATATTACAATAAGTACAAAATTTTTTTATTTCTAATCGATTTGGTGTGTTTCTTTTATTTTTACAAGTAGTATAACGAGCAATACCATTTTTTCTCTTAATTGTTTTATTATTTCTGCATTCACATTCCAATGTTATTGTTATTCTTGATCCTTTATTTTTTCCCATAATTTATCTTTTATATCATTTTGATTTAATATCCAATAGTTTCATAAATTATTCTTGATTATCAAGTTTTATATAATATTGTATATCTTGTATTGATAATGTATAATTATGAAAACTTTAAAGTAATTTTACATTAGTATAATTCGAATTGTAAATTTATCATATGCCTCAAACTAAATCTCAGCTTCAAAACAGTAAAATTATATTAAGAAATCGTAATCGCAACAAAAAATATAAATTATCAATAAAAAAAGCAATAAAAATATATGTATTCAGTTTACAAAATATATCAAAAGATGATCTAAATACTCAAAAAAATTTAGACATATCTAAGAATAATTTATCTTTAGTTTATAAAAAAATAGATAAAGCCGTAAAAAAGAAAATTTTACATAAAAACACTGCATCACGTAAAAAATCAAAATTAGCTAATATGATACATTAAATATTAATGTATAAATTATATTCTTTAAACAAATGTTTAATCATTTAAAATAATTATTTTTGATTGAAATTTTTATAAAATTAGAAATAATTAAATAGTTTCGTTGTTCTTAATTAATCATTAACTAATTTATTTTTTTGATAATAAACTATTTTGGTTATATTGAAATAGTCAATTTTTTGTTATGTTATCTATCTGGAGTTTTTTATGTTACAAAAAAATATTTCTGTATCTATAGTACCAGATTTAGTTGAGATACAAATTAAAAGTTTTAGGCTTTTTTTAGAAAAGGGTTTAGTTGAAGTTTTAGATTCCTTTCCTATTATTACTGATCCTACAGGTAAACTAGAGCTAAAGTTCTTTGGTCGAGATTATAAATTAAAATTTCCTCGTTATAGTGTTCGTAAAGCTAAAAGTCGTGATAAAACATATAGTGTACAAATCTATATACCTTCAAAATTAACAAGAAAAGATACTGAGTTTATCAAAAAACAAAAAAACTTTGACTATAATAATTCTTCAGTTAATATAGATAGACATAAAAAATACAAAAAAAGGCAAGTTTTTATTGGTGATATACCTTTAATGACAAATAGAGGAACTTTTGTTATATCCGGTACGGAGAGAGTAATAATTAATCAAATTGTTAGAAGTCCTGGTATATATTATAAGAAAGAATTGGATAAAAATAATAAGTATGTGTATAGTGCTAGTCTAATCTCCAATAGAGGTTCATGGTTAAAGTTTGAAATTGATGCAAAAGATCAAATTTGGGTAAAAATTGATAAAACTCATAAAGTTAATGCTTATGTTTTTTTAAGAGCTATTGGTCTAAATCGTGAAGAAATTAAAATTCGTTTAAATAAATATAATTTTTTGGTTAAAGGCTCTATTTTATATGAACAAAAAGAGTTATTTAAAGAAGTAGGAAAGTATTCTGTAGAAGAATTAACTGATGAAGAATCAATTCTGATAGTCTATAGTAAATTGCGTCCTAATGAGCCTTCAACTTTATTAATTGCTAGACAAATGTTATACTCTCGTTTTTTTGATCCCAGAAGATATGATTTAAGTGAGGTTGGCAGGCACAAAATTAATCAAAAGTTAAGTTTGAAAATTCCTAAAAACTTCAGAGTTTTATCTCCCCAAGATATTATTGTTGCTATTGATTATTTAATTAACATTAAAGAACAGAATGTAGGTACTTTTGATGATATTGATCATTTAGGCAATCGTAGAGTTAGATCTGTCGGTGAACTTTTACAGAATCAAATTCGTATTGGCGTTAGTCGTTTGGAAAGAATTATTCGAGAAAGAATGGTCATTTGTGATCTTGATTCTCTAAGTTTATCAAATTTGGTAAATCCAAAACCTTTAGTTGCTTCAATTCGTGAATTTTTTGGCTCTAGTCAATTGTCTCAATTTATGGACCAAACAAATCCTTTATCAGAGCTGACTCATAAAAGAAGGATAAGTTCTTTAGGTCCAGGTGGTTTAAATAAAGATAGAGCTGGCTTTGCAGTTAGAGATCTCCATCCAAGTCATTATGGACGTATTTGTCCTATTGAAACTCCAGAAGGACCTAACGCAGGTTTAATAGGTTCATTAAGCATTTATGCTCGTGTTAATTTATATGGTTTTATTGAAACTCCTTGTTATAGTGTCAGTAGTGCTAAAGTTTTAAAAACAGAACCATTGATGTATATTACTGCTGATCAAGAAGATGAATTAAAGATTGCTCCTGCTGATATTATGCTTAAAAAAAGTCTCTATATTCAGGATAAATACATTCCAGTGAGATATAGACAAGAATTTACTACTTCTCTTAGTAGTCATATTGATTATATTGCTGTTTCTCCTATACAAGTTATATCTGCTGCAACTTCTCTAATTCCTTTTTTAGAACATGATGATGCTAACAGAGCTTTAATGGGTTCTAATATGCAAAGGCAAGCAGTTCCTTTATTGTATCCAGAAAAGCCTATTGTTGGTACAGGTTTAGAGTCAAAAGTAGCTAGAGATTCGGGCATGATAATTATAAGTAGAACTGATGGTGTAGTTAATTATGTTTCTGGAACTAAGATTGGTATTCAAGATGACGATGGTAAAATAATTCATTATAGATTAAAAAAGTACTATAGGTCAAATCAGGATACATGTATTAATCAAAGACCTATAGTTTGGCCTGGAGAAAAAATTTACAAAGGTCAAGCTATTGCTGATGGTGCATCTACAGAATCAGGAGAAATTGCTTTAGGCCAAAATATTTTAGTCGCCTATATGCCTTGGGAAGGTTATAATTATGAAGATGCTTTTCTAATAAGCGAAAGGTTAGTCTATGATGATTTATATACTTCAATACATATTGAGAGGTATGAAATTGAATGTCGTCAAACAAAATTAGGTCCTGAAGAAATTACACGTAATATTCCAAATATTAGTGACAATTTTATTTCTTTATTAGATAAAAATGGTATAATTTCTGTTGGATCTTGGGTTGATTCAGGAGATATTTTAGTTGGAAAAATCACTCCTAAAGGCGAATCTGACCAGTTACCTGAAGGTAAATTGTTGCGAGCTATATTTGGTGAAAAAGCAAGAGATGTTAGAGATACTTCACTAAGATTGCCAAACGCAGCTAAAGGTAGAGTAGTTAATGTTAAAGTTTTTAAAAGACAAAGTGGAGATGATTTACCTCCTGGTACAAATATTATTGTTAGAATTTATGTAGCACAAAAACGTAAAATCCAAGTTGGTGATAAAATGGCTGGTCGACATGGAAATAAAGGAATCATTTCAAGAATTTTATCAAGACAAGATATGCCTTTTTTACCTGATGGTACGCATGTTGATATTATTTTAAATCCACTTGGTGTACCTTCACGTATGAATGTAGGACAACTATTTGAGTGTTTGCTAGGCCTAGCTGGTCATTATCTTAGTAAAAGATTTAAAATTGTTCCTTTTGATGAAATGTATGGTCAAGAAGCTTCTAGAGCACTAGTTAATAATAAATTAAAACAAGCAAGTACTTTTAGTGGAAATTCTTGGTTGTTTAGTCATGATTACCCTGGTAAAACTACTTTGTTTGATGGAAGAACTGGAGAACCTTTTGATAATCCTATTACAGTAGGTAAAGCTTATATGTTAAAACTTGTGCATTTAGTTGATGATAAAATTCATGCAAGATCTACAGGTCCCTATTCTCTAGTTACTCAGCAACCATTAGGTGGTCGTGCCCAGCATGGAGGACAAAGGCTGGGTGAAATGGAAGTTTGGGCATTAGAAGCGTTTGGAGCAGCATATACTTTGCAAGAATTGCTTACGGTAAAATCTGATGATATGCAAGGACGTAATGAAGCTCTTAATGCTATAGTAAAAGGGAAACCAATTCCTAAGCCAGGTACACCAGAATCATTTAAAGTTTTAATGCGTGAATTGCAGTCTTTAGGTTTAGATATTTCAGTACATAAAATTGAATTTAATTATGATGCTGACACCAACATTGTCGCTAATTATAATTCTTATCATGATTTCCCTATAGTAAAAGATGTTTTTTTATATTGAGGATCTTTAACATATGACTCAACTCGAAAATCATTTCGATTATATTAAGATTAGTCTTGCTTCTCCAGATAAAATACGTTCCTGGGGTGAAAGAACTTTACCTAATGGTCAAATTGTTGGTGAAGTAACGAAACCAGAAACAATTAATTATAGAACTTTAAAACCAGAAATGGATGGCTTGTTCTGTGAACGCATTTTTGGTCCAGTTAAAGATTGGGAATGTCATTGTGGTAAATATAAACGTTTTCGATATAAAGGTATTGTCTGTGAAAGATGCGGTGTCGAAATAACTGAGTCTAAAGTCAGACGTAATAGAATGGCTTATATTGAATTAGCAGCACCCGTTACACATGTTTGGTACCTCAAAGGTAGTACGAGTTATATTGCTTTAGCGTTAGATTTGGCAGTTAAAGATGTTGAAAAAATAGTTTATTTTCATTCTTATGTGGTTTTAAATCCTGGAAATAATGATAAACTTGAATACAAACAGTTACTTGAAGGATATGAGTGGAGATTATTGGAAGATAATTTATATAAAAGTGCTAATGATGCTATTGATATTGAAGTAGGAATCGGTGCAGAAGCAGTTTATCGCTTATTAAAAGATATTGATTTACAAACAACAGTCAATTTATTGAGAGAAGAAGCTTTAAAGCCTAATTTAAGTAAAAAAGTTTCTACTAAATTTAATAAAAAAATGAAAAGATTACGTTTACTAGAAAATTTTATTGCGACAGGAGCAAATCTTTCATGGATGATTTTTTTTGTTATTCCTGTTATTCCCCCAGATTTAAGACCCATGGTACAACTAGATGGCGGGCGATTTGCAACAGCAGATTTGAATGAATTTTACCGTAGAATTATTAATAGAAATAACCGTTTAGCTCGTTTAAAAGCTATCTTAGCACCAGAAATTATTATTAGAAATGAAAAAAGAATGTTACAAGAAGCAGTTGATTCATTAATGGACAATGGTAGAAGAGGTCGAACTGTTGTTGGATCTAATAATCGACCATTAAAATCGCTTTCTGATATTATTGAAGGAAAACAAGGCAGATTTAGACAAAATTTATTAGGTAAAAGAGTTGATTATTCTGGTAGATCAGTAATTGTTGTTGGTCCTAAACTTAAATTACATCAATGTGGTTTGCCTAAGGAAATGGCTTTGGAATTATTCCAACCTTTCGTAATACATCGTTTGATTGTACAAGGTTTAGTTAATAACATTAAAGCTGCTAAAAAACTTATTCAAAAAAATGATATGTTAGTTTGGGATGTATTAGAAGAAGTTATTCATGGTCATCCTGTTTTACTTAATAGGGCTCCAACTTTACATCGTTTAGGAATTCAAGCCTTTGAACCAATTTTAGTTGATGGTAGAGCAATCAAGTTACATCCTTTGGTTTGTCCAGCATTTAATGCTGACTTTGATGGAGATCAAATGGCTGTTCATATTCCTTTATCATTAGAAGCTCAAGCAGAAGCAAGATTGCTTATGTTGGCACCTCATAATTTTCTGTCACCGGCTACAGGATCTCCAATTTTAATGCCTAGCCAAGATATGGTTTTAGGATGCTACTATTTAACAACTGGAAATCCTTCTGCAAATAGAGGAAAAAATCATTTTTTTTCAAGTTTACAGGATGTTATAATTTCTTACTATGATAATAAAATAGAATTACAAGCATTTATTTGGGTACGTTTTAATGGTAAATTAGATAATATTGATTCCAACTTTGATTCTCCAATTAAAACGTTAAATGATGTAAATGGTCACGTAGTTCTGTATTATCCAAATTTAATAATTAAGTTGGATAATCAGAAAAATAAACTAGTTCAATACATAAGAACTACTGTTGGTCGAATTTTATTCAATAAAGCTATTGAACATTCTCTAATTATTTAGTTATTTATTCTTAGGAAAACAGGATTAAATTTTAAATGAAAAATAGGTTATCAAACATTTATTTTTTTAATAAAGTTATTGATAAATCTGAATTGAAGAAATTAATAACTTGGGCGTTTAGAACTTATGGTATTGCTCGTGCTTCTAATATGGCTGATAAATTAAAGGATTTAGGGTTTTATTATGCCACTAAGGCTGGGATTTCTTTAAGTTTAGAAGATTTACGGATTCCGCCTAGTAAACAAAATTTATTGAATTTAACATTTTTATCAATTCAAGAAACTGATAAACGTTATAAAAGAGGTGAAATTACCGCTGTTGAAAGATTTCAGAAAGTTATTGACACCTGGAATTATGCTAGTGATAATTTAAAACAAGAAGTTATCAATTATTTTAAGCAAACTGATCCATTAAATTCAATTTACATAATGGCTTTTTCTGGAGCTAGAGCAAATATTTCTCAAGTCAAACAACTTGTTGGTATGAGAGGATTGATGGCTGATCCGCAAGGACAGATTATTGACTTACCAATCTTTCATAACTTTAGAGAAGGTTTAACAATTACAGATTATTTTATTTCTTCATATGGAGCTAGAAAAGGATTAGTTGATACAGCTTTGAGAACAGCAGATTCTGGTTATTTAACACGTCGTTTAGTTGATGTTGCTCAAGATGTTATTATTCGAGAATATGATTGTAAAACTGTAAAAGCTATTTTATTAGAAGAAATGGTTGATAATAGAAAAATATTAATTTCATTAAAACAATCATTATTAGGTAGAGTTTTAGCTGAAGACATAATTGACTTAAAAAATAATGAGGTTATAGCTAAATCTAATCAGTCTATTGATACTTATTTAGTAGAAAAAATCACTAATTTAAATTTGTCCAATATTTTAGTACGCTCACCTTTAACATGTCAATCTTTACGCTCAGTATGTCAATTATGTTATGGGTGGAATTTAGCTCATAGTAATCTTGTTGATTTAGGAGAAGCTATTGGTATCATTGCTGCTCAATCAATTGGTGAACCTGGAACACAATTGACAATGCGTACTTTTCATACAGGGGGTGTTTTTACTGGTGAGCTATCTCAAAATATTGTTAGTGACTTGGATGGAGTAGTTCAATATTTAGATAATATTGTTTTGACACAAACACGTAATAGATATGGTGAAAATGTTCAGTTAGTTCACTCAGATTTTTCTCTTAATATACTTGGTCAAAATAATGAGGAAAAAAGTTTTTTTATACCAAGACAATCATTACTTTTTGTAAAAAAAACCCAAACAATTATTAAAGGTCAAATTTTAGCTGAATATCCAGTTAATAAAAAATTATCCACAGAAAAAGCACAAAAAGCAGTTGTTGCAGACTTTTCAGGTAGTGTTTATTTTGATACTATCAATCTGTATAAAGACAATATGACAACGACAATTAATAAAAATGTAGTTGTTTGGGTTTTATCTGGTGAAGTACATAACTTACCTAAGCTTGCTAAATTAATGGTATCTGAAAATCAATTTATACAAAAAGATTCATTAATAGCTCGTTTAGATTTATTAAATTCTAGAGAAGGAAAAGTTTATATTATTAAAGATACAACTATTTCATCTAAAATTTTGTTAGTAACTTCATCTAAGCTGTATACTAATATTAAAGTTTTTGTTGAATTTATAAATGATTATAAAAGATATTTTTTAGAAACAGAAAATAGAGATAAGTTTTTGTTAAAGTGTCAACCTAATAAAAGGATAGTAAATCAGCAAATAATAGGTGATCTTATCTCTAGCGCATATAAAACCAAAACAGGTGGTATTATAAAATATCTTGATTTATCAATTTCAAAAAGTGTTGAGCAAGAGTTTTATAATATCTATGGATCTGGTTACATACTTTGGATACCAGAAGAAACTCATGTAGTAAATAAAGATATTTCTTTATTGTTAGTTAATAATTTACATTTTGTAGATGCTGGTACAGAAATTATACAAAATGTTTTTGCTAATAATTTTGGTTTTTTAGAGGTTATAGAAAAGGATGGTATAATAAGAGAAATTCTGATTAAGCCAGGAAGATTAATTGAAGTCAAGTTAAATAATACTAAATTAGATAAACATAGAGGTTTTCTACGTCCTGGTGAAAATTTATTGTGTCAGCTAACTACAGATAAGTTAGTTTATTGGGAATATATAAGTATTTCAACGCAACATTTTATTTTGTTAAGGCCTGTAATTATATACTCTCTCCCAACTAAAAATTTAGTATTAAAATTTTCTGATAACTCCTTTGCAACTAATATTGTAAACCTAAAATTAGTTCGTAGAACATATTTTAGAGATGGTGAAAGAGTTAAGTCAGTTGCTGGTATTAATTTAGTATTAACCCATTTGATTGTTGAACTACAAGAAAAAACTTCACCTATTAAATGTTATATACAATTTCATACAGTTAATTTAATCACTAAAAATTCATCCTTTTTAATTAAGTTTATAACTGCTGATTTTCTAACAATTAAAGAATCATTTTTTCATAAAAATCATCAATTATATACAAAAACTTTGTTACTAGTAAATGATGGTCAATATGTTAAATCTAATTCTATTATTTCTCAAACTAATATTTTTTCATCTATTGCAGGCAAAGTAGCTTGTATAGAAAAAACAAAAAATACTAGTTGTAGAATACTAATTATTAGCAGTTCAAACATAATTAATTTTAGTATTAGGAACAAAGAATCTATAAAAATTCAGGTGAATGATTATGTTTACGCAGGAGATGAAATTGCTAGTAATCTTATTGTAAATGTTTCTGGTAAAATTACTGCTATAAAAGATAATGAAATTATTCTTAGAGTAGGACAACCATATTTAATTTCTACCGGTTCTTTATTACATATTAATAGTTTTAGTCTGATCAAAAGAGGAGAAAATATTGCTACGCTTATTTTTGAAAGATTTAAAACTGGTGATATTGTTCAAGGTTTACCTCGTATTGAAGAAATTTTAGAAGCAAGAAAAAAAATAGGTGTATCTTTTAATTTGCATCTTATTTTAGAGAATAAATTTAGATCTTATTTAATACAAGGTTTGAATTTATATCAATCCTCTCGCCTTAGTATTCTTGATATCCAGCTATTTTTAGTAAAAGAAGTACAGTCTGTTTATCAATCACAAGGAGTATATATTTCTGATAAACATATTGAAGTAATTGTCAGACAAATGACCTCAAAAGTTAAAATAGAAAGTGGAGGGGATTCTGAGTATTTACCTGGTGAACTTGTAGAGTTACAAAAAGTTGAAGCTGTTAATTCTTCTTTATTACTTAGTAGAAAGAAAAATGCTGTATATTATCCAGTATTATTAGGTATTACTAAAGCGTCATTAAATACAGAAAGTTTTATTTCTGCTGCTAGTTTTCAGGAAACGACAAAAGTACTTACAGAAGCTGCTATTCATGGAAAAATGGATCAATTAAGAGGATTAAAAGAAAATGTAATTATTGGGAGATTGATACCTGCAGGTACAGGTTTTAATAATTATAATTCTAATAAAATTAAGGAAGATTTTTATTCTAAAATTCACAATTTTAGTAGCTCAAAAATAAAAAACTTTGCATTTGATGAAAACGATAAAAGAAGTGATTTTGAAGATATTATCATAGATGATAGAATAGTTCATAAAGATTAATTTTATTTTATATTTTTAATATTTATCGAAATATTTTTTATGTTATTATTGATATAAAAATAGTTGCGTAATTATATTTTAAGTATATAGTTAGTTCGTTATTATCATAATAAATTTTATTTATGTCTATAGTTTCTTTAGAAGAATTGTTAGAAGCAGGAGTACATTTTGGACATCAGTCTAGAAGATGGAATCCTAAAATGTTTCCTTATATTTATACAGAACGAAACAGTATACATATTATTGATTTAGTCCAAACGGCTCAACTTCTTAATGATGCATGTGATTTTGTAAAAAATTCTTCTCAACAAGGTAAAACTTTTCTATTTTTAGGTACAAAACGTCAAGCTGCTGGTATTATTGAAAGAGAAGCAATAAGATGTAATTCATTTTATGTGAATCAAAGGTGGTTAGGTGGTATGCTTACTAATTGGGTTACGATTAAATCAAGAGTTGAAAGACTAAATCAACTTGAACAAAAAGATCAAGAAGGTTTAATTGATAATCTTCCTAAAAAAGAAGCATCAATGGTACGTAAAGAATTAGATCGATTACGTAAACATTTAAATGGAATTAAAGAAATGAAAAAATTACCTGATTTAGTTATTATTGTTGATCAAAAAAAAGAAACAACAGCAATCCAAGAATGTATCAAATTAGGTGTACCTACTATATGTATGCTAGATACTAATTGTAATCCAGAAATAGTAGATGTTCCAATACCAGCTAATGATGATGCAATTAGGTCAATAAAACTAGTTTTATCTAAAATAGCTGATGCTATTTTAGAAGGTAAAAAAGTTTAATTTTTTTATTAAAGTGTTATAAATATTCCTTATTAAATGATAAATTTTTATTTTTACAATTAATATATACATATGCTAAAAAAAATTCCTGTTCAACAGATTAAAGAGTTACGTAATAAAACTGGAGCTGGTATGAATGATTGTAAAAAAGCTTTAGAAGCTTCAGATGGTCAGATTGATATAGCAATAGAGGCCCTAAGAAAAAAAGGTTTAGCTTCTGCTGATAAAAAATCTAGTAGACTTACAGCTGAAGGATTAATAGAAAGTTATATACATGCTGGTTCTAGAATCGGTGTACTTGTTGAAATAAATTGTGAGACTGATTTTGTTTCTAGACAGCCCGAATTTCATCAACTTGCCAAAGATATAGCTATGCAAATTGCCGCATGTCAATCGGTTTCTTATGTTTCTCAAAGTGATATACCTGATGATATAGTTACTTATGAAAAAAACATAGAATTAGAGAAAGAAGATTTACTGAATAAGCCAAGTGATATGAAACATAAAATAGCGATTGGTAGGTTAGATAAAAGACTTAAAGAATTATCTCTTATAGATCAAAATTTTATTAAAAAAACAGAAATTACTATTGAAGAATTAGTGAAACAACATATTGCTTTGTGGGGTGAAAATATAAAAATTAGACGTTTTGAAAGATTTTTACTAGGTGAGGGTTTAGAGTCTAAAACTAATAGTTTTCAAGATGAAGTATCAAATATGATTCAAAATAAATAGTGAAAATAAATGATTATATCAATATATATTAAATTATAATGGTATGATTGTTATAAAATCTATTATATATAAGTATTTATTTTAAATTTATTTAATATATTTTTATTATCAGTTAATTGGAAAAATAATATGTTTCAATACAACGTTGATCAGTTGTCAGACTTTCTTTTTATATCTAGTGTAGAAGTTGGTAAGCATTTATATTGGAAAATAGGAAGTTATGATATTCATGGCCAAGTTTTTATTGTTTCTTGGATAGTTATATTTGTATTAATATTATTATCTTTTGCAGGCACAAGAAATTTACAAAAAATTCCAGGAAAATTTCAAAATTTTATGGAATTTATGTTAGAGTTTTTGCAAGATATTGCAAAAACTCAAATTGGTGAGCATGAATATCGATTTTGGTTGCCATATATTTCAACTATATTTTTGTTTATATTGGGTAGTAATTGGGCAGGTGCTTTAATACCATGGAAGTTAATTCATTTATCTGAAGGTGAATTGGCTGCACCAACTAATGATATTAATACTACGGTGGCTTTATCTTTATTAACATCATTAGCGTATTTTTATGCTGGATTGAGCAAAAATGGTTTAAGTTATTTTCTTCGCTACATCGAACCAACTCCTGTTTTATTACCAATTAATGTGCTTGAAGATTTTACTAAACCTTTATCATTAAGTTTTCGTTTATTTGGTAATATACTTGCAGATGAGTTAGTAGTTTCTGTTTTTGCCTTATTAGTACCTATTTTAGTTCCTTTACCAGTAATGATTTTAGGTTTATTTGCAAGCTCAATACAAGCATTAATATTTTCAACATTATCTGCTGCTTATATTGGCGAAGCACTAGAAGGGCATGGAGACCATTAGTAAATATTTATTATATGTAAGACATGATTTAAAAACAATCTTTTATATATAATGTAAAATAAATGAAATATGTTAATTTTCTATGTTTTAACACCAAATATTAAATAATTATGGATTCTATTATTTCAGCAGCTTCTGTTATAGCTGCAGGTTTAGCTGTAGGTTTAGCTGCTATTGGACCTGGTATTGGTCAAGGAAGTGCTGCAGCAAATGCCGTAGAAGGTATTGCTAGACAGCCAGAAGTAGAAGGTAAAATTAGGGGTACATTGTTATTAAGTTTAGCATTTATGGAATCTTTGACTATTTATGGTTTAGTAGTTGCTCTATCACTTTTATTTGCTAATCCTTATACTGGTTAGTTTTGTTTAAACACTTAGTTTATTTCAAAAATTTATTAATAAACTAAGTGTTTTTATAATCTTATTATTCATGACTTAGTTTTTTAATCATAAAAAAAAGGTACTTAATGCATAGAATTATTTATTTATTTAGTGAAGCATCTAAAATTAGCACTAAAGGTGGCTTATTTGATTTTAATGCAACTCTTCCTTTGATGGCTTTACAGTTTCTTGCATTAACTGTAATTTTAAATTTTTTGTATTATAAGCCTGTTGCTACTATTTTAGATGATCGAGAAGAATATATTCGTAATAGTTTAACTAGTGCTTCAGCATCTTTAGTAAAAGCAGATGAATTAACAAAAACATATGAATTTGAATTAGCAGAATCGCGTAAAAGTGCTCAAAAAATTATAAAAAGCGCACAAGAAGAAGCTCAATTAATTGTTTCAGAGAAGCTTAAAGAAGCACAAAAAGATGCAGAAAAATTACTTTTAAATGCTTATAGTGAATTAAATATTCAAAAAGAGCAAGCATTAAAAAGTTTAGAAATTCAAATAGATATTTTAAGTGATCAAATACAGAAAAAATTATTAAATAATTAATTTTGTATATTTATTATATTACATACAAAATTATAGATAATATCAAAATTAAATAATAAGCAAATGAAGGTTTTTGAAATCATTAGTCAAGAGTTATTATATACAGGTATTAGTTTTAACTCTAATTTTTTGGAAGCAAATGTTTTTAATATTTTGCTTTTATTAAGTGGTTTGATATATGTTTTAAGAAAGTTTTTAGGATCAATATTAATTGATAGACAAAGTAAAGTATTATTTGCAATTAATGAATCAGAAGAACGCTTGAAGCAAGCTAATATTAGATTAAAAGAAGCAGAAAAACAATTGGCTCAAACACAAATTATTATTAATCAAATTATTAATGAGGCTGAAATTACAGCCAAAAAAGTTCGTGAATCTATACTAGAACAAGGTAAGTTTGATATAGATAAATTAACTAAATCAAGTAAAGTTAGTGTAAAGTTTGCTGAAAATCAGGTAAAGCTACAAATACAGCAGCAAATTACAGCATTAGCTATTCAAAAAGTTAGTGTTGAGTTAAAAAGTCAAATGAATTCTATTATGCAAGAAAAAATAATAGACCAGGGTATTATGCAGTTAGAAGGTACAATAAATTTATGAGTAATCAAAGTTTTAAAGAAAAAATAGCTGTCCCTTATGCTGAAGCTTTAATTAATCACGCTCAAAGTGTTAATTTATTAATTGAAGCGACAAAAGACTTGTCATCTATCTCAACTGTTTTATCTGAGTCTAAAGATTTACAAATTCTTTTAAAGAATCCATTAGTTAGTGGTTTCATAAAAAAAGAAATACTAAAGCAGCTTTTTGAAAATCAGATAAATACTTTTGTAATGAATTTTTTACTGGTTTTAGTTGATAGAAAAAGAATTTCTTTTTTAAATAAGATTCTAGAAAAGTATCTAGAATTAGTCTACGTAATAGAGTCTACTACAATTGCTGAATTATATTCTGCTGTTGACATTAGTGAAGCTCAACAGGAAAGTTTAATCCAAAAAATAAAATCCATGACTAATAGTAATCAAGTTAAGCTTATAATAAGTAAGGATATTGATTTAATAGGAGGATTTATTATCAAAATTGGATCAAAAATTATTGATGCTAGTTTAGCTGGTAAACTAAAAAGAATGTCTGTATATCTTGATACAAATTAGACCTAATTACATATTTATAAATTATAAAACTACATGTTAAATATTAGACCAGACGAAATTAGTAATATAATTCGTCAACAAATTGATAAATATAACCAAGAATTACAAGTTGCTAATGTTGGTACTGTTTTACAGGTTAGTGATGGTATTGCACGTGTTTATGGATTAGATGAAGTAATGGCTGGAGAGCTTTTACAGTTCGAAGACGAAGATCAAACTATTGGTATTGCGCTAAATCTAGAAAGTGATAATGTTGGTGTTGTATTAATGGGTGAAGGACGTAATATACTTGAAGGAAGCTCAGTTAAATCAACTGGGCAAATAGCACAAATTCCCGTAGGTGATGATTTTTTAGGTAGAGTAGTTAATCCTTTAGCTAAACCTATTGATGCCAAAGGTATACCTAATACTAGTCAAACGCGATTGATTGAATCATATGCACCAGGAATTATTGGGCGTCAATCTGTTTGTGAGCCATTACAAACTGGAATTACTGCAATAGATGCTATGATTCCTATTGGAAGAGGACAAAGAGAATTGATAATTGGTGATAGACAAACAGGTAAAACCGCTGTTGCTCTTGATACAATTATTAATCAAAAAGGTCAAGATGTCATTTGCATATATGTAGCTATTGGACAAAAAGCTTCTTCTGTTGCACAAGTTGTTTCTACTTTAGAAGAGAAAGGAGCATTAGAGTATACAATTATAGTTGCAGCTAATGCTGATGATCCTGCAACATTACAGTATATTGCTCCATATACAGGTGCTACTTTAGCAGAGCATTTTATGTATAAAGGTAAAGCAACCTTGGTTATATATGATGATTTAACAAAACAAGCTCAAGCTTATCGACAAATGTCTTTACTTCTGCGTCGTCCACCTGGTAGAGAAGCATATCCTGGTGATGTATTTTATTTACATTCTAGGTTATTAGAAAGAGCAGCTAAGCTAAGTAATGATTTAGGTGGTGGTAGTATGACTGCTTTACCTATTATTGAAACACAGGCAGGTGATGTTTCTGCCTATATTCCTACCAATGTTATTTCAATTACAGATGGTCAAATCTTTTTATCAGGTGATTTATTCAACTCAGGAATTCGACCAGCAATAAATGTTGGTATATCCGTTTCTCGAGTGGGTTCTGCTGCTCAAATAAAAGCAATGAAACAAGTTGCAGGTAAATTAAAATTAGAATTAGCTCAGTTTGCTGAGTTAGAGGCTTTTTCACAATTTGCTTCTGATTTAGATAAAGCAACACAAAATCAGTTAGCACGTGGTCAAAGATTAAGAGAAATATTAAAACAAGCTCAAAACTCTCCACTTGTTATTGAAGATCAAGTTGCTATAATTTATGCTGGTGTTAATGGTTATTTAGATACCATTGATTTACCTAAAGTTAATGATTTTGTTTTAGCTTTGAGAGAAGATTTACAAAATTCTAAACCTGAGTTCGGAGAAAATATTCGTAGTAGTAAAAAATTAACTCCAGAATCTGAAGATTTACTAAAGCAATCAATACAAGATGTTCAACAAGCTTTTTCAGTATAATTAGTAAAGTTCTATGTTATTTTTGACTCTTTATAATCAATTTCTATTAAACTTAGGATAGTATATATTCTTTCCTAGGTTTATTAATACAAAATAAAATTTTATAACAATATAATTTATAGTTGTTATTTGTTTAATGAAATATGTTCATAACCATATTTATCTATATTTGATGCTACTTTCCTATCTCCAGTAAATATGATTTTTCCTTTATCCATTATATGTACATAATTAGGATTAATATAATTGATTAATTTTTCATAATGAGTAATTATTAATATAGCATTATCTTTATTAGCAAATTTTTTAATATTATTTGAGATATTTTTTAAAGCGTCAACATCTAAGCCAGAATCAATTTCGTCTAAAATAGATAATTCACTTTGAAGTAGAAACATTTGTAAAATTTCATTCTTCTTTTTTTCTCCTCCCGAAAAACCTTCATTCAAATGTCTGTTTAAAAATAAAGGATCCATATCAATTTTTTTTAATTCTTGATTAATTAATTCAAAAAAAGATAATGGGTCTACTTCTTTTTTATTCAACTTTTTTTGCTTACAATTATAGGCTAAGCGTAAAAAATCAAGATTGCTTACTCCTGGAACTTCTATTGGATACTGAAAAGCTAAAAAGATTCCTTTATGAGATATATTCTCTGGTTCTTCATTAGTAATTTCTTCATTTTTAAAAAAAATATTTCCTTTTGTTATCTGATAAGAAGGATGACCAGTAATTACTTTTGCTAAAGTACTTTTTCCTGATCCATTTTTACCCATTATAGCATGAATTTCTCCTTTATTTATTGATAGATTTAAACCTGTAATAATTTCTTTATTATTAGTATTAACATGTAAATTATTGATTTTTAATATTTCTTGTTTATTAATCATTGATTTTATCCAATAGTTCCTTCTAATTTTAAATTTAATAGACGATCTGCTTCCATTGCAAATTCCATAGGTAATTCATTCAAAATATCTTTACAAAAACCATTAATCATTAGACTTACTGCCTCTTCTAGATTAATTCCTCTTTGCAAAAAGTAAAAAATTTGTTCTTCTCCTATTTTGGAGGTTGAAGCTTCATGTTCGACTTTACAATATGGATTTTTTACTTGTATGTAAGGAAAGGTATTCGCTTTTGAGTTATTACTTAGAATTAATGAATCACATTGAGAATAGTTTTTAGAATAATATGCCTTAGCTCCCATTTTTACTAATCCACGGTAATTATTGCTTGAATTTCCAGATGAAATACCTTTGGAAATTATTTTACTCTTTGTGTTATTGCCTATGTGTATCATTTTGCTACCAGTATCTGCTTGTTGATAATAATTTGTTAATGCAATAGATGAAAATTCACCTATTGCATTGTTTCCCACTAAAATACAGCTAGGGTATTTCCAAGTAATAGCTGAACCAGTTTCAACTTGAGTCCATAATATTTTAGAGTTTCTTCCTATGCACATTCCTCTTTTTGTTACAAAGTTGTATATCCCACCTTCTCCTTTAGCATTTCCTGAGTACCAATTTTGTACTGTTGAGTATTTAATAGTTGCGTTATCTAATGCTATTAATTCTACTATTGCTGCATGTAATTGATTATTATCAAATTGAGGTGCGGTACAGCCTTCTAAGTAACTTACATAGCTATTTTGATCTGCTATAATTAATGTTCTTTCAAATTGACCTGATTCTTTATTATTAATTCTAAAATAAGTAGATAGCTCTAAAGGACATTTTGTATTTTTAGGAATGTAGCAAAAAGACCCATCGCTAAATGCTGCAGAATTAAGTGCCGAATAAAAATTATCACCAATAGGGACAACTGAACCTAAATATTTGCCTAAAAGATTGGGATATAGTTTAATTGCTTCACTGATAGAACAAAATATAACTCCATGGTTGGCAAGTTCTTTTTTGAATGTTGTAGCAATAGAAATACTATCAAAAACTGCATCTACTGCAACATTTGTTAATCTTTTTTGTTCATCAAGAGGTATACCTAGTTTTTCAAATGTTGTAATTATTTCTGGATCTATTTCACTTAAAGTTTTAACTTGCTTTTTATTTTTAGGAATGGAATAGTACAAGATATTGTTATAGTCGATAGATTTATAGAATAAGTTACTCCATTGTGGTTCTTTCATTTTTATCCATTTCTCATATGCTTTTAGTCTAAATTTTTTTAAATAAACAGGTTCTTTTTTACCTTTAGAAATAAGTTTAATAATTTTTGCACTTAATCCTTTTGGAAAATAAGCTGACTCAATTTTTGTATAAAAGCCATATTCATACGGTTTATTTATTAAGTTGTCTAAATAGTTTTTTGAATTATTATTCACATCATTTTTTATATATTTATTTGTTTTATATAATTTTATTATATAATATAAGAATTGCTATATGCCAAAAATTAATCGATATAGATTTTACTTTTAAACTTATTTTTAATTAGTCTAATCCATAAGGTTATACTGATATTATTTTCATCTTTTAGTAACTGATTAAAAAATTTATTTATGTAACAATTGATGCTTTTAATTGACTCTTTTGTTAAAGTATTGTTGTTTTTAACTTTAATTGACAAATATATATTTGTTATACTTTCAATAATTTTGTTTAATATTTGATTACTTATTATTATATTTAATAAGCTTATGTTGTATCCATTTAATTTTATTCTGTTTATTTTAACATAAGTTAATAATAAAGTTTTATTAAGTTTTTCGTTTCTTATGAAAATTGAAATAGCATTAAGCAAGATTATATATATTGCATTTATAGTAAAAATTTGTTTTAAATACTTAGGTATTTGATAATAAATATAGTAGAAATATAATTTATAAATAAATTTTTTATTGAACATTAATAATTTAATATTTAAATAGTAAATAAAAGATATGTTAGAAATAGCTATTTGATTAAAATTATTGTTATCAATGAAATAATTCATAATTATTGTATATAAAAAAAAGTGAAATATTGATTTAAATATTCTAAATAGTTTATTTATGTATAAGTTTTGAAATAGCACTATGAAAATTAATTTTATAAAAACAATTAATATGATCAAAATATTAGTTGATATATAAGGTAAGACCATTAACAAGATAAAAATTAATAATGTTATTAAATAAAGATATTTGTTATAAAATATTTTGATTTTTAATTTTATGTAATTTATAGAAAAAAAATAGCGTAATAAATTCATATTAATTTGATTAATAAGTTACTTTAAGTAAATAGTATATTATATTAATGTTAATAATATAAAGAGTAAGTGGCGAAATCTGGTAAACGCATCATATTCAAAATATGACGACATTGTTTTGAGGGTTCGAATCCCTCCTTACTCATTTAGAAGTATTATTAAAAAAAATATTTTGAAACATTTTTCTATATGATAAAATAAAACTTAATAGATTACGATATATTAAGGATAATATTATATGACTTTACTTGTTATTGGTAGTACAGGTACTTTAGGTAGACAAGTTGTAAGAAAAGCTTTAAATGAAGGGTTTCAAGTAAAGTGTTTAGTTAGAAGTTTTCGCAAAAGTGCTTTTTTAAAAGAATGGGGAGCTGAATTAATATACGGTGATCTTTCATTAGTTGAAAGTATACCTTTAGCTTTATATAGTGTTAGTGCAATTATTGATTGTTCAACAAGTCGGCCAAATGACTTATATAATATTGAATTAATTGAGCTAAAAGCAAAATATATTTTCATTGAAGCTGCTATCAAAGCGAATATTAAGCGTTATATTTTTTTTTCTATTTTAAATTCTTTTAATTATCAAGATATACCTTTGATACGATTGAAGTTAATGATTGAATATCGTTTAAAAATTTCAGGTCTTAGTTATACTATCTTTTATTTACCTGGTTTTTTTCAAGGATTAATACCACAATATGCTTTACCAATTTTAGATAAACAATCTGTTTGGATTACAAGTGAATCATCTTTAATTTTTTATATAAATACGCAAGATGTTGCTAAGATGACAATTCATAGTTTGTCTATTAAACAGTTTAATAAAAATACTATTCCATTAGTAGGTAATGATTCATGGAAATCATTAGATATTATTAAATTGTGTGAACAAATATCAGGTCGTCGTGCTAAAATTAATAAAATTCCTGTTTATTTTCTTAATTTTATAAAAAACTTTATTAAACTTTTTCAATGGACTTGGAATATTTCAGAAAGGTTAGCATTTATTGAAATGTTAGCGCGTGGTTATAGTACAAATGTACAAATGAAAGAAGTTTTATATATATTACAGATTGATAAGAAAGAAATAGAACAACTAGAGTTGTATTTACAGGAATATTTTGAACGTATTATGAAAAAGCTTAAAGAATTAAACTATCAAACTTTAAATAATGATAAGAATGTTAATCAGATAGAATTTTAATAAAAAAATTAATATTTTATAATATTAAAAAGTATAAAAAATTTTTTTTATTTATACTATATATTATCTATAGATATTTTTTACTTCGTAGGAAAATTATTATGCTAACTTTAAAAATTTTTGTTTATACTACAGTTGTTTTTTTCATTTCTTTATTTTTCTTTGGATTCTTATCAAACGATCCATCTCGTAATCCAAATAGAAAAGACTTAGAATAATTTTTTACTATAATAATTAATTATAGTAATACATAAAGTAATCGGTTACTATAATTATATTATTTGTAAATTTTTTTATTCTCGTACTAATCTTATATATGAAGATACTTTTAAACCTATATAATGGTTACTTCGTAAATTTTTAATTATAGTGAGTGATATCATGAAGTTATTACTTATTATATAGATAAACTCTTTATACTCTAGTTTCTTTTTCTCACTAGACTGTTTCATAACAATTAAATAGTTCTTATTTTTCCATATATTAAATAAATATCGACCGTTTTGTATATTCTCAATAAAATAATTATAAATACTTAATGTATTATTTTTTTTAGTTTTAAATGTGTTAATTTTTTCTAATTTTTTAAAAAAACTTATTTTTTCCTTACATTTTTTTTGTTTTTTATTCATAGTAAAATAAAAGTTTTCTTGTAAAAACCAGTTACCTTCAATATATTCTAAAAGTGGATATAAATTTTTGTTCATTTATTATAAAAAATATAGTTAATTAAATATATACTAAGAAGCAAAGTACTCTTTTTTTACCTTAATATGTTTAATAATTATAATTAAATATATTAAAATATTTTTAATTATAATTTAGTTAAAATATTAAAGAATGAAATATTGGAATTTAAAAAAAATTAATCAATCCGCCTTTGAAAAAACAGGAATTGTTCCACGCTCAATGAATAAGCTTTTTAATCGTTTCAAGCAAGAACTAAATCCTAACGCAGAAGTTGAAGCTTTAGAAGAATTTAAAGTAGCTAAATATCAAACCTCAACATCCGTAAAGTATATAATAGTTTTACTTATTACTCCAATTTTAATTAATCAGATATCAAAGATATCTATACTAGATCCATTAGTAAATCATTTATGGAATAGAAATAGTTCCAATATTTTTTTGAATCGTTCTCAAGAAGAAAGAGCTTTTGCTGATTTACAACGTTTTGAAGAGAATTTACATTTTGAAATTTTAATAGGTAAACTTGATGCCTTATCTATTGAAAGTGTACATAAAAAAATATCTGCTAAAGCATTAGAGATTGCATTAGAGTATTCACAAGAGAGCGCTAATGCTATTAAAAATATTTTAGCTGATTTTATTTCAATTATTATTTTCCTTTCAATTCTAATTATTAATAAAAGACAATTTTCAATATTAAAATCTTTTATTAACGAATTAATTTATGGTCTAAGTGATACTGCAAAAGCATTTCTTATTATTTTATTTACCGATATTTTTGTTGGATTTCATTCTCCTCATGGATGGGAAATTGTTATTGAAGCCATTTTAAGACATTTCGGCTTACCTGAGAGTAGAGATTTTATTTTCATTTTCATTTCAACTTTTCCTGTTGTATTAGATACAATATTTAAGTATTGGATCTTTAGATATTTAAATAAAATATCTCCTTCTGCTGTTGCTACTTATCATAATATGAATGAATAAATTTATTTCAATTGAACTAAATTTAATAATTCTAAATCAACTATAATTGTTAAAAAAATAATTGAATTAATTATTTTATTTAACTATTGTAAGTTTTTATCCTTTATTAATTTAGATTTTTTTAATAGTAAAACATCTTAATTTACTTTTGTACAAATTTTTGTTATGGTGTGTCTATTGAATTATATGCATCTGTGGCCGAGAGGCCGAAGGCAGCGGACTCATGTGCGACCCGTTTTTAGGTGTTAAAGGTTCAAAAATGAATTATTTAGCTAACTAAAGATTAAATTCACATTTATTTAATTAACTGTATTTCTTAGTGTTAGTGAATTCTAACTATTCTAAATCATGAATATAATTTTATAATCAATTTAGTAGTATTTTAGCCTTAAGTAATTCTAAATTAAGCAGATTATTTAAATAGTTGATATAACTAGTTAAACCAACCTTTGTTTGAAGTATTAATACAAAAATATTTATGTAATTTTATTATTCATAATTATTTAACCCTTATACTTAATTATTGTGAGTTAATATAAGTATGATTAATTTAAGTGGTTGTTAATATATAAAATGGAGTTTAAGTCAACATTATTAAAGAAATACGGAACGGAGTAAATAAATAGTACTTCTTTATTTGAATTTTAAATTAAAGAAAATTATTAGGCATAACATACTATTTATAAAGACATAATAAAAAGCAAATGCTGACGTATTGTGCTTATTATTAAATATATATTGGAATAAAAAGTAATAATTCAAATATAAAAATTTTATTTAATCATCAGAAAAGATACAACTTGCGAATGATAACAAAAAAAGTTTATTGTTTAATAAATGAAGTTACTTTTTGGGACAAGCTTCCATGGCCAAAAATTAATCTTCGTATATCAATGATAACAAAACATATATATAAAGCAATGAAAAAGTATGATCTAATTTATGTATATAAATTGCAAAAATATCTTATTAATTGTAATGAAGGTAAAGTTGTATTGATAAAAAAAAATTTGTACAATTTGCAATTATATTATAATAATTGTACTAATATTAAACTATTAATCAAAAATATAAATAAAATAGATTTATTACATTCATTATTTATTACAAGATCACAAATTGATAGCTCATTTTTTGAACAAATTAAACAAAATTTAATCTATATATCAATCAAACCAACATGGAAAGCTAAAATAGCAAAACATTCAACACAGTTGATTGACATAATACCATTAAATTATTTATTAAATACGCATGAAAATATAAAGAGTAATTTTTTTTTAGGTAAAATTATTATAAAAAAAATCAGTTGTTATAACTACACTAATAAGTCAATTAGTCAATGGCTAAACAAGAATATTTACCTAAATTTAGAATATATGCAATATATTAATAATAACAGATTTAGTCAATCTAAGTTTGATACTAATGTTATAGAGTGCTTATACTCCTTAATTGGTAAAATAGTGGAAAATGATTTATTTTGGTATCAATTTAATTGTATCAGAAGCAGCAAAAATTTCTTTAAAATTACTAATAATAAAACAATAATCAAATTAAAGCATTGTAAAAAACAAAATATAACAATAAGTAACTTTAATTTAATCTTTAAACAGTTATTATATAGAAAAACATATGAAAATTTTAATAAAATTAATATTTTTAACAATCAAACAAAATTATTAAATAATATCAAATCATTATACAAAAACCATTACTATAGTTCTCTTATATTTATTTCACTAGATCTGACTAAAAGTTGTAATAAAATTATAAATTATTTTATTTATACATTAGGAAAAAAACAAATAATTAATTATTATTACGCGTATAAACTAAAGATAATAAATCAATTATTAAATAAATTTATTTACTTTTGTAATATTCAGTATTTATATAAAAACTATTGATTAACAAACATAATATGAATATTAAATTAACAATATATATTTGCAAAAAAATAAGTGGTAGCCGTATGAAATGAAAGTTTCAAGTACGGTTTTGTAGGAGCGATTTTAAAAAAAATCTACTCTAATAATCCGCCATCCCTTAGGGACACCGCTGGTTCGAATCCAGCCAGATGCAATAACATGATTAAAAAAAATACTTTACAGAGTACACTAAAATTTAAAGCGGGTAGCGGGAATCGAACCCGCATCATTAGCTTGGAAGGCTAAGGTTTTACCACTAAACTATACCCGCTATATAATATCTATTTAAGCCCATCATATCACATTAAAATCTATTTAACAAATATTTATCTGATTCCTTCTAATTGTATTTTAAGAAATGAAGCTATATCTTTTGCTTGCTCTTCAATCTCTTGAATTGAAAGTGGTTCTCCAACTTTAGTAATAGGAATTTCTCGTTTATCTTTAGTCTTAAGATAAATTTCTCTTTTAGGAGATAAACCATCTTGAATATTGATTTTAATTGAATATATTTCAGCAATTTTGTATTGTAATTTTAATATACGATTTTTTCCTGGGAATCCAAGTCTAAAAATAGTGATAATACCTGTTTTATTATTAAATTCGTTATATCCACTACCAACATTGAAGGCAATAGTATACCAAAGAAAAAAGCTAGTTAATACTCCAGTCATTCCATAAAATGTCATAGCTGCTCCTTGGGGTAAAAAAAGTATATTTTTATGATTTATAAGAAATAAATTACTAAAATGTAATTCTAAATAACTCTTCATTCCTATAGAAAAAAAGGTAAAACCACCTATTAAAATGATAGCAGCCCAAAAATAATTGCTAAATCTACGTGATCCTAATATGTAATCTATTTTAATTTGTTTCATATGTTGATACCTCAATATTTTTAAATTATGTATAAATATTAACAATCATTAAACAAATAATTAATAAAAAACTATTTAGATTATTAATATTTCTAACATTGATCTACTTGAAAAATGATTAAATTAGTTTGATAGATTGTAAACTAAAGTATAAGCTTAATGCTAAAGCTGTAAAAAATATTAGAAAGAATATATAGCTAATAAATATTGACATAAATTATTTCCTCTTTTTTATATTTAATATACAATAAAATGATGATGTATAGCTTTTATTGTAAAATTGTTAATATTTTAACTTAAAATAAAAATTATTTGTTAATATTTAATTGTATAAATATTAAACTTATTATTTTTCCAAAAGTAAACTTATGACAAATTTTATTCAACCTTATAATAGAGACCCATTTGTAGGTAATTTATCAACACCAATTAGTACATCAAGCTTTACAAAAAATCTATTAAGTAATCTTCCTGCATATAGAAGAGGATTATCACCTTTATTAAGAGGTTTAGAAATAGGCATGGCACATGGTTATTTTATAATTGGACCATTTGATAAATTAGGACCATTAAGAAATACAGATATTGCATTATTATCTGGCTTTTTATCAGCTGTTGGTTTAATCGTTATTTTAACAGCTTGTTTATCGATGTACGGATCAGTATCTTTTACAAATACTACAGATGAATCGAAAAATGTCTTACAAACGGCTAATGGATGGAGTCAATTTACTGCTGGCTTCTTTGTTGGTGCAGTGGGTGGCTCTGGTTTTGCTTATTTGCTCCTAGCTAATTTACCGCATATACAAAATTTAGGATTATCTTAAAACAAAATATATTTAATAAATTTCATCACATAAGCTAGTAAAGGGACTTGAACCCGTAACCTGCTGATTACAAATCAGCTGCTCTACCAATTGAGCTATACTAGCAGTTACTATTATTCTACAAAAATAATGCATAGTTATTTTTTATAATTGATTAACTATACATTATTTGGAAGGTAAGAAGATCAATTTTCTATGACTATTTAGTGTGTAGAATCAAATGTTTTATGAATATTTTCTGTATAATAATTGATTGTTTCATCTAGACAGATAAAAGACCAACCAATAGGTACATCAATGTTATTTTCTGTATTTTGTTCGTCAATCGTTATATCATTAATATCAAAATTACTATACTTCTCATGATAAATATTTTTTAAGTTTGACACCATTTAATTATATCCTTATTATTTAATCCAATACTATTATACTTAGCTAAAATTAGTTGACATACAGATAATCATACCATACAAATTATAAATTGTCACTATAAAAAATAGTACAAAAATAATAAAATTTTGTACACAAGGCAACTATAGTTTTATTTTATGTAAAGATTTAATTATTTTCGATGATACTTTTATTTTTATCCAACAATTTTTTTTGCTGGACCATATTTTTTTTCTGTGTAAATTAGCATGTTGAACTTTTTTAGTTTTTATATTCGAATGAGATACCTGATGACCATTATTAGACGTTTTACCAGATATCTGACAAATTTTAGACATAATTATTTATTGTTTTTTAATTAATAAGATATTAGTTGATAAACTTATCGAAATTAAAGTCTATATATATTTATTTAATGTATTTAATAAGGTTGATCTAGGCACTGCGCCTATAACTGTATCAACTTTTGTACCGTTTTTAAAAATCATTAACGTAGGAATACTTCTTATACCGTATTCTGCTGCAACGCTAGCATTTAAATCGGTATTGATTTTTACAACTTTTATAATATTTTCATATTCTTTAGATATTTCATTTATTACAGGAGCTATCATTCTACAAGGACCACACCAAGGTGCTCCGAAGTCTACTAAAACAATTTTGTTAGATTGAATAACTTCTGAATTAAAATCGGAATCTAAAACTTGTACAATAGGCAAAATAAATTTCTCCGTTAGTTATTTGTTGCTACTTCAATCCTAGCATAAAATATGTTAATAAACTATTTATAAACAAAGTTTAATAAAATTATATAAGAAAAATATTAATAAAAATTATCACATTAATAAATAATATTACGATTATTTGATAACAATATAGTGATAAATTTATATTTAAAGATAGCTATTTTCAATACAGTTACAAATAGTCTCTAAAAGACATAAAATTGTATTCTTGAAATAGTTAACTTTATATATAATGATACTGCCTTAAATTCAAGGAGGAACAAATGTCTAACTCTGTAGAAGAACGGACAAGAATTAAAAATGAGCGTTACGAGTCTGGTGTAATTCCTTATGCAAAGATGGGATACTGGGATCCTAATTATGTAATTAAAGATACTGATGTATTAGCTTTATTTAGAGTTACTCCACAACCAGGCGTAGATCCAGTAGAAGCTTCAGCCGCAGTTGCTGGTGAATCATCTACAGCTACATGGACTGTTGTATGGACAGATCTATTAACTGCATGCGATCTTTATCGAGCTAAAGCATACAAAGTTGATGCTGTTCCGAATACAACTGATCAATATTTTGCATATATCTCATATGATATTGATTTATTTGAAGAAGGATCTATTGCTAACTTAACAGCTTCAATTATTGGGAATGTATTTGGATTTAAAGCTGTTAAAGCGTTAAGATTAGAAGATATGCGTTTACCTGTAGCTTATCTAAAAACGTTCCAAGGTCCTGCTACAGGTATCGTTGTAGAACGTGAACGTATGGATAAATTTGGACGCCCATTTTTAGGTGCAACTGTAAAACCTAAATTAGGTTTATCTGGAAAAAACTATGGAAGAGTAGTATATGAAGGTCTTAAAGGTGGGTTAGATTTTCTTAAAGATGATGAGAATATTAACTCTCAACCATTTATGCGTTGGAAAGAAAGATTTTTATATTCAATGGAAGCTGTAAACCGCTCAATTGCTGCAACAGGAGAGGTAAAAGGTCATTACATGAATATAACAGCAGCAACAATGGAGGATATGTATGAAAGAGCTGAATTTGCTAAACAACTAGGTACAGTCATTATCATGATTGATTTAGTAATTGGGTATACAGCAATTCAAACAATGGCTGTTTGGTCTCGTAAAAATGATATGATTTTACATTTACATAGAGCTGGTAATTCAACTTATTCTCGTCAAAAAATTCATGGAATGAATTTCAGAGTTATTTGTAAATGGATGCGTATGGCTGGTGTAGATCATATTCATGCTGGTACAGTAGTAGGAAAACTTGAAGGTGATCCTTTAATGATTAAAGGATTCTATAATACTTTACTTGAACCATATTTAGATGTTAATTTACCTCAAGGTATATTTTTTGCACAAGATTGGGCATCTTTACGTAAAGTAACTCCAGTTGCTTCAGGTGGTATTCATTGTGGCCAAATGCATCAACTACTAGATTATCTAGGCAATGATGTTGTTCTTCAATTTGGAGGTGGTACAATTGGACATCCAGATGGAATACAAGCAGGCGCAACAGCAAATCGTGTAGCTCTAGAATCAATGGTAATTGCACGGAATGAAGGTCGTGATTATGTAGCAGAAGGGCCTCAAATACTACAAGATGCAGCAAAAACATGTGGCCCTCTACAAACAGCATTAGATTTATGGAAAGACATTACATTTAACTATACTTCGACAGATACAGCTGACTTTGTAGAAACTCCAACAGCTAGTGTTTAACTTTAAAAATAATTAATATTAAATATTAACTTAAATAGTTGATTATTTATAATAAGTTAGCATCTATCAACAAACATTAATCATTATAAGGAGTACAGAAAAGTGAGATTAACTCAAGGGACTTTTTCCTTTTTACCTGACCTAACTGACGAACAAATTAAAAGCCAATTAAATTACGCTATTTCTCAAAGCTGGGCTATTAATATTGAATATACTGATGATCCTCATCCTCGAAATAATTATTGGGAATTATGGGGTTTACCTTTATTTGATGTTAAAGATGCTGCAACTATTATGTATGAAATAAATAGTTGTCGTAAGCAATGTTCAAATTGTTATGTAAAATTAAACGCATTTGATAACACAAGAGGTGTTGAAAGTTGCGTGTTGTCTTTTATTGTTAATAGACCATCTCTTGAACCTGGATTCGAATTAGTAAGAACAGAAGATATTGGTAGAAACCAAAAATACTGTTTCCGTAGTTATGCTACAAGCAAACCAGAAGGTTCTAGATATTAATAATACTCAATTAAATAACTTGTTTAATTAAATTAAAGAATGTAATAAATAATAAAATTATTACATTCTTTTAAATATAAATAAATTTAAAACTATGACTACACAACAAACAGAAAATACTCTATTAAATTTAAAAGAAGAATATGATAAAACAAAAATACAAGAAATTATAGATGAGCTTGAACAAGAACTGATAGGATTAAAACCAGTAAAAACTCGTATCAAAGAAATTGCTGCATTACTACTTATAGACCGATTAAGAAATCAGTTAAATTTGGTTTCAGGTAGCCCTGGATTGCATATGTCATTTACTGGTAGTCCTGGTACAGGCAAAACAACTGTAGCAATGAAAATGGCAGATATTTTACATAGATTAAATTATATAAGAAAAGGTCACTTACTAACAGTAACAAGAGACGATTTAGTTGGACAATATATTGGTCACACAGCTCCAAAAACAAAAGAAGTTTTAAAACAAGCAATGGGCGGTGTACTTTTTATAGATGAAGCTTACTATTTATATAAACCAGACAATGAAAGAGATTATGGTGCTGAGGCAATTGAGATTTTACTTCAAGTAATGGAAAATCAAAGAGATGACTTAGTTGTAATCTTTGCAGGTTATAAAGAAAAAATGGATAAATTTTATGAATCTAATCCAGGATTATCATCAAGGGTAACAAATCATGTAGATTTCCCAGATTATACAGCTCAAGAATTACTTGAAATAGCTAAATTAATGCTAGAAGAACAGCAATATCAATTTGCAAAAGATGCTGATGAAGTATTATTAGATTATGCGGATAGAAGAATGAAACAACCTCATTTCGCAAATGCTAGGAGTATTAGAAATGCAATTGATAGAGCTAGAATGAGACAAGCTAATCGAATTTTTTCTAGTGGAGATAAAATATTAACCAAGTCAGACTTAATTACTATACAATCAGAAGATATAATGAAAAGTAGATTATTTAATTAAATTTAAATGAAATTATTGACAATTTACATGAAAATTAGATAAATTAATAGCATGTCTTTATACATTGGCAATATATATAGAAAAATCAGGCGGTATAGCTAAGTGGTAAGGCAGAGGATTGCAAATTCTTTATCCCCAGTTCGAGTCTGGGTACCGCCTAGTAATAAAATATGGGGATGTGGTGGAATGGTAGACACAACAGACTTAAAATCTGTTGATCTTTAATTGATCGTGAGGGTTCAAGTCCCTCCATCCCCATTGACTAAATAGAGAAAATTTATTAATTATCAAAATTTATAAGATGTTTCATCCTTAAATGAAATAAGCTAAATGTGTATATGCATCAACTGTAGACATATCCATATATGTAAAACATACGAATTCATAGATAAACAACATAACAATCATGAAATTAAAGGTATATTAAATTACTTTAAACCAATTAATACAATTATTACTGTTAACATAAATAAAAAGTATTTAAACATTTATTTAGACTGGGATTTAAAAGAATGCTCATCATTTATAGAAAAACCAGGTAATTGGTTAACTTTTTAATTAAAATGTTCACCCAAAAATATATGAATATTTTTTTCTACTAACTATATAAACTATTACTATTATGTTCTAATGATGTTTTTAATAACTCTGTGTTTACATTAGATTCTCTAACTAATGTTATCTTACCAGTTCTTGCTATTTGAAGAATATTATATTGATTTAAAATTTGTTGAATAGCAAAAATTTTTCCTGGATCTCCAGTTATCTCTAATGTTAGAGAAACATTTGAAATATCTACAATTTTTGCTCGAAATATATTAGCAATTTCTAAAATATGAGATCGATATTGAGGTATAGCAGAAATCTTTATTAGCATTAGCTCACGCTCAATACAAGGAATATTAGTGACATTCTGAACATCCAGTATATTAATTAGTTTATATAATTGCTTAATTAATTGTTCAATTGTTCGATTATCTCCTCTAATACTCATAGTTATTCTTGATATACCTTTTGTTTCTGTTTGACCAACAGCTAAACTATCAATATTAAATCCTCTTCTCGCAAATAAACCAGATATTCTAGACAAAACACCAGACTCATCTTCGACGAGAACAGAAAGTGTATGTTTCATAATATCTTCCTTAGTAAACTGTAAAATATAGATAAATATATATTTAATGTTATAATAATTTACATGTATTTACCAATAAGTTAAAATAAACTGAGAAGTATAAAAATTTTAATAAGGTTAAATTTAACAATCATTGAAAAAAAAATACGATAATGAATCTTTAGTAAATGAATCCATTAATTATCCTCAAGTACGTCTTATAGACTATTTAGGTAAACAATTAGGAATCTGTTCATCTGAAGAAGCAATGTCAATTGCTTCAAATCAAGGATTAGATTTAGTTATGATAAGTGATAAGTCTAATCCTCCTGTATGTAAAATAATTGATTATGGTAAATATAAATTTAGTCAAGAAAAAAAGGCAAAAGAAGCTAAAAAGAAGCAGCACAATGCAGCTATTAAAGAAGTTAAAATGAGATATAAAATTGAAAGTCATGATTACCAAGTTAGATTAAATCAAGCATTAAAGTTTCTGCAGTCAGGAGATAAAGTCAAAACAACAATTACATTTCGAGGAAGAGAAGTTCAACACATTAATTTGGCAATTGAATTATTAAATAAAATGGCACAAGATTTAAATGAAATATCTGTTGTACAACAAATACCAATTAAAGATGGAAAAAATATTACAATGATTTTAGCACCTACAAAAAAATAAAGTAAAAAAGATTTTCTCTTTATAACAAAATATAATAAAATGACTACATATAAATAGTAAACATAAATAATAGGAATATTTAAATATGTCTCGTTATAGAGGACCAAGACTAAGAATAATAAGAAGATTAGGCGACTTACCAGGACTAACTAGAAAACACAGTAAAAAAACAGCTCCAGCTGGTGAACATGGACAACAATTACGTAAACCTTCAGAGTATGCTTTAAGATTAGAAGAAAAGCAAAAGTTAAGATACAATTATGGTATTAGTGAAAAACAACTACTGAAAAATATTAAAAAAGCTAAAAAGGTTCAAGGATCAACAGGAGTAATTTTACTACAAATTTTAGAAATGCGACTAGATAATACATTATTTAGAATTGGACTTGCACCAACTATACCATCAGCTAGACAACTTGTTAATCATAAACATATTTTAGTTAATGACAAAATAGTCTCTATATCTAGCTATGAATGTAAACCTGGTGATGTCATTAAAATTAAAAAGAAAAACTCATCAAATAAAATAATTAAAAAATATATGGAATACCCAAACCTGATTAGCTTACCAAATCACTTAACATTTGAAAAAGATACCTTATTAGCAAAAGTAAATGGAATTGTGGAGAGAGATTACGTAGGACTACAACTCAACGAACTCCTTGTAGTTGAGTACTATTCTAGAAAATAATACTCACATTAATGAATTTAAATTATGTAAATAAATAATTTTACCAGCTAGTTAGCTGTCTACTTGTAAGAGACCAAAAAACTCTAATAACAAATGTTTTTAAAAATACACTTTTATTTAATAACCAACATTTTAGTCCAGATGTATGTTCTAAGCTTATATGTGAGTATTTTTGTATAAAATAATATGTTTGTAGTGAAGGCAAAAAAATTATATTACTATAATTTTTTTTGTAATTTTTCTCTTGAATAAAAGCTTCAAAATTTGAAACAGATACATCTGGTACAGAAGGTAAATCATAATCAGAATTATCTTGCTTAAATTTTTTCCATGCACCCATTAAAGTTTTGTAATTAAGAAAAGCAGCTTCATATTGCAGATTAATTTGGTCTTTCTTATAATAATGTAAATACTCTAATTTTTTAACATAGTTAGAATATTTTTTCTTTACATGTATAGGTTTAATGAAATAAATTGGTTGTCCTTGAAAAGAGTTATTACTATATTTTTGTTTTGTATTAAAAGAAACATTTCTATACTTTTTATATTTAGATATAAAATTACTAACTTCTCTTAAATCAGGTATTAACCTAAATTCAACGTTCCTATTTCTTAATATCATCAGTTTATAATATAATTGCATATTCGCAGGAACAACGTGAATATTGCTAGATAAAGTTGAGTTGTAACAATTTGCTTTAATATAGTTTTTATACTCTGAAGCATCTTGTGGATTAACAAATAACAAACCAACATATAAATTTTTACTTTGTTTATTTGAATTAATAAAGTAGCTAAATCTATTCAAAAAAAATCTATTTTTTGATAATTGATCAACAGATTCTGAAACAACAATTTCTTGATTATCATTAATAACAATAAATAAAGGAAGAGAAAAATTAAATAACTTTGAGGTACTATTTCTAAAAATATTATTGATATCTTGTTGTAAATTAGAAAATATAAAATTTTTAAAGTTTAAAGATTTTAGCCATTTATATTTTAAATAAATATCATCTTTTTTTATAGGAATAAGAGTAGTAGAATTATCGACATCATTAGTAATAACATTTACTTTACCACTAACAAGGTCTTTACTAAATTTATACAAAAAATTTTTGTACTCATTATTTTTATACACAGATAGACCTGATGTTTTTAATTTAAGAATATAATTATTAGATACGACATTTGAAGGTGAAAGAAAAATTGTTTCTTGCAAATATTTATTAACAAGTTTTTGCCAAAAATTACGAAAAAGCAAATTTTTATCTTCAATTTTTCTAGCGAATAAATTATAAGATACTGCTTTATTATCAAAATTAGTTTTTGATATAAGTATACTATGAAAAAAAGTTTTTGAATATTGATTAATAGTGTCAGGATATTCGTTCTTAAATTGCTGCTGACAAAACTCTTGAGTTTTAATACTATTTTGTCCAAGTTTATACAATAGAATGAAATTAAATAAAATCATCAAATTTAACCATAAATAATAATTAAGTATACATAAAAATATATAATAATAAAAAATATTACAACAGACATTAATCATTGAAATAACGAAAAATAAAATTTCATTAATGAATAAAACATCATACATCTTGGAACTGGTGGGATTTGAACCCACGTCCATATAAATATAATAATTAATTTATGAATATCTAACTAAAACTTTGAACTCAAATTCTTTATACTTTACTAATTAAAAAATGAATAACAATACAAAATATGATTATACTTCACAGTTAGAGCATTCTTTCAATAAATTCATAAATTGAAGGAAGAAAATAAAATTTAAGATTCTAATAATTTATGCTAAGGATAAATTTTTAGAGAAAGAGATAATGTTATGTTTTGCAATTAAACTACTATTATTGTTTATATATTTGATATCTGCTATGCCAACAAATCAGTTAAACATACCAAATATTAATAAATTTGATCAGTTAAATAAAAAATAACTAAAATATTAATATGTAGAAATCCTTTCAGTCCCTAATTTTATTAATTATTATAATTTTTTAGTTCAAAAACTACAAGTTCACTATGAATATAGGCAAGGAAGGATTTGAACCTTCGACCACCAAAGTCGGAATTTGGCACTCTATCCACTGAGTTACATGCCTGTATATCTAATTAATATTAGTCAATAAATTATACAATAAGTTATAATTTATAAAATAATAAACATTAACTCTGAATATACAATTGTTCTAAATTAACACAAATATTAGCTCTCAAAATTTCTTTACCTAAATATAGTTTATGAGATGTACAAAGCTGTTGAACATTAACAAACATTGATAATAAAATAAACATTCGATTAATATCAATAAAATAAATTACAAAACAAACAGGGTAAGTATAAATATTTTCTTTATTATCATTTTGATTAAAACAATAAACTTCGACTTTTTCTTGATTAAGAATACGAATTTTAACATGACTATTATCTAGCAAAACATAAATAAATTAAAATTTAGTACGAAAATTTAATTATATTATATATAAAAAATACAATAATAAATAAAAAATAAAATGTCATGGAGGTCAAATTATGCAAGATGCTATAACTAATATTTTAAATAAATACGATGTAACAGGAAAATATTTAGACCAAATAGGTATACAAGAAATAGAAATGTATCTAAGTTCAGCAATAGATAGATTAAAAGTTACAGAGATAATTGCAAGTAACTCATCTAAAATAGTAAAAGAAACAGCAAATAGACTATATTCAGAACAACCAGAATTGTTAAGACCGGGAGGCAATTCTTATACAACAAGAAGATATGCTACATGTTTAAGAGATATTGACTATTACTTACGCTATGCAAGCTATTCATTAATTGCAGGAAATACTGATTTATTAAACGAAAGACTATTAGATGGATTAAAAGAAACATATTTATCGTTAAATGTTCCAATTGGACAAATAATTAGAAGCATTGAAATATTGAAAGAGGTTGTTAATAATGAAGTAAAAAATCAAAACATTAGTACAAAAAATCAGCAAATTTATATTCAACCATTTGAATACATAAGTTTAAGTTTAAGTGAACAAAATATATAAAAATCATACAAAATATAGTGAATAGATATTTTAATCTTATTGAGTTTTTAAAAAAACAATTATACTACGACTTTATGTTATTTAATATAAGTATACTTAGCTTAATGTTAGGTTTTTTTTTGCAAATATTTTATCAACAATACCAGCACAAACAGGAGACTGGAATATAATAAGTGGCTCAATCATTGTTACAGTAAATGAACTAATTAATAAATTTGTATATAAAACAAAAAATATAGATAAACTTTTAATCCTGAAGCTAATGAATAATATAAAAGTAGGAATTATATATGGATTATTTGTAGACGCATTTAAGCTCGGTAGTTAATATATTAACTATTTTTACTAAAAGATATTTAGTATCAGAGAATTGCGTAATTACTATTTTAAAACTATATAAATAGATTAATAGTTAATTAAGCATCTCTGATACAAAGTTTTAAATAAAAAATATTACAACTTTTTATATAAATGAAATATCATCTAGCATACTTAAAAACAATGCTGGATCTCCAGCCTTCGGTATTTGCTCTTGAGGTCTAAATCTACGAACAGGACCTGACCAAGAAATTTGCGGCATAAATTGCTTAGGAAGAAAGCTATAATTTAAACGAGGAGTTTTTAAATTAAAAGGGATTTCTCCTTTATTTCGTTGAAAAATAATTCGCCTTCTCTGATAAGGAACAGTATTATCTCCAAAATTTTCTAAATACTCTTCACCATTTAACAATAAATCAAAAAAACACTCTAATCCTTTAGAAGCTATTAAAATAGAGAATGCAAGCTTTTCTCTTTCATTATAGATATCTCTCCCTAAGATGCGTTGAACACAAAGTTCAACAAAACGGTAATTATTATTAACATCATAATTTAAATAACGAAATTGAGATGACAATAATAAACCTTTAATAAAATCTTTAATTGTAATTTGACTAAATCGTAATTGAGATTCTAAAAAAGGTTGTCGAGTAATGGATAATGTTTGGTGTTCGCTAAATATCTGTCTATAACATGCCCAGATTATTTCATCTACCTCAATAGAAGAAGGTAAATTTTCTGTAGTATAAAGTTTAGGCTGCTCTTCTCCTGCCAAAAACTCAAAACTATTAACTCTATGATTATGAGTGGATAAAGAATACTTTAAAATAGGAATAGACATAAACTAGTCTCCATGTTAATTCTAAACTAATAAGAACAATAAATTTTTTTATTATATTAGTATGCAAGATAAATAAGAAGCCAAATAAATACATATTGCAGCTAATTAATATAACAAATAAATTATTTTATACTAATGCAATAACAGAAAGTTTATAACAATATTATACTGAAATTTAAACTAATAACATAAACTTAACTAAAAAATTGTATTTGAAATATTATAAAAAGTAAAATTTTAGGCGGCAATAAAATTAAAATGAGTAGTATAAATAGATTAACTTTAGAACAAGAATTTAAAATAGCACTTTATATAAATAAAATAAAGATATTAGATAATAAAAATACAAAAAAATACTTAATAAACGTACTAAGAAAAATGATGATTAAAGATAATATAATAAAGTATTGTATTAAAAATACTATCAACTAAAAGTTTCATTAAATATTAATTAATATTAATTTGTTATACATTTAATATATACATCTTTTATATTATAATTCGATACAAATACATCAGCTAGTTAAAAGCAACAGCTGAAACCTGGCATTTTTTAAAATACCAACAGAAAATAACAATATTAAGGAGAGCTCAATGCTTGATGCATTTTCTAGAGTTGTAGTAAATTCAGATTCGAAAGCAGCATATGTAAGCGGAAGTGATTTACAAGCACTAAAAACATTTATTAATGATGGAAACAAACGTTTAGACGCAGTAAATCATATTGTTTCTAATTCTAGTTGTATAGTTTCTGATGCTGTTTCAGGCATGATTTGTGAAAATCCAGGTCTAATTACTCCAGGTGGAAATTGTTACACTAATCGTCGTATGGCAGCTTGTTTAAGAGATGGAGAAATTATTTTACGTTACGTATCATATGCTCTTCTTGCAGGAGATGCATCTGTACTAGAAGATCGTTGTTTAAATGGATTAAAAGAAACTTATATTGCTCTTGGTGTACCAACAAATTCTTCTGTTAGATCTATTTGTATAATGAAAGCAGCAGCAGTTTGCTTTGTTAACAATACTGCACCTAAAAGAAAAATTGAAGTTGCTGAAGGTGACTGTACTGCATTAGCATCAGAAGTAGCTAGTTACTGCGATAGAGTTGTTGCAGCAATTAGCTAAGATTAAAAACAATTTAATTACAAACAACATTAAATCATCAAGAAATAAAGTTTAGGAGATAAACATGAAATCAGTTATCACTACTACAATCAGCTGTGCAGATGCTGCGGGACGCTACCCATCTACTTCTGATTTACAATCAGTACAAGGAAATATTCAACGTGCTGCAGCAAGATTAGAAGCTGCAGAAAAATTAGGTTCAAATCATGAAGCAGTAGTAAAAGAAGCAGGAGACGCTTGTTTTAGCAAATATGGCTATTTAAAAAATCCTGGAGAAGCTGGCGAAAACCAAGAAAAAATTAACAAATGTTATAGAGATATTGATCACTATATGCGTTTAATTAACTATACTCTTGTTGTAGGCGGAACGGGTCCACTTGATGAATGGGGAATCGCTGGAGCTCGCGAAGTTTATAGAGCTTTAAATCTTCCTAGCGCAGCATATGTTGCATCACTTGTATTTACTAGAGATAGATTATGTATTCCTAGAGATATGAGCGCACAAGCTGGTGTTGAATTCTGTACAGCATTAGATTATTTAATTAATTCTCTAATCTAAATTAAAATACTTAAAAGACTAATCATAAAAAAATCGAAGTTCTTAATTAAGAACTTCGATTTTTTTTATAAATTATAGGCACATTAATAAAGCTTTATAAATTATAATATATCTTATAAGCATAAAATTTAAAATGATAATGAAAAACAATGGACACAAACTTAATAGAAAACACTTTAATTAATATATCATTTGCACTATTGCTTATAGGATTAATTATTTATTGGTTAAACTTAATCATCACTAATAATACTAAAATTAATTATTTATGTATAAGTTTAACTGTTATAATCAATGTCATGTTAGCACTATCTTTGCTTACAAGATGGATATACAATAAATATTTTCCATTAAGTAATTTATATGAATCAATGATTTTTTTAGCATGGTCAATAACATTTATTCAAATTTTAATAGAGAGTAAAACAAAAAATAAACTTATTGGAGCAATTACTATTCCAATAGTACTATTTATAGTTGCATTTACAAACTTGTCATTACCAAATGAATTAAAGCTTGCTAGTCCTTTAGTACCAGCTTTAAAATCTAATTGGTTAATGATGCACGTCACAGTTATGATCATAAGTTATGCTACATTAATTATTGGGTGCTTACTTTCTATATTATTTTTAGTAATTTCTAGTAATAAAACAATTAATATACAAGGAAATTCAAATAATAATTCCAGAAAAGTTTTGTTTCAATACGAAATGAATGATACAAACCAAATACTTCAAAAGATTAACGACAAAAACTCAATTAATAGAATAAGCCTTATGCAATCATTAGACAACCTAAGCTATAGAATAATAGGATTAGGCTTCCCCTTACTAACAGTCGGAATTATTTCTGGAGCTGTATGGGCTAATGATGCATGGGGAACATATTGGAGTTGGGACCCAAAAGAGACATGGGCATTAATAACATGGATAATATTTGCAATATATTTACATTCTCGGTTAAATAAACAAATGAATGGTAAAAAACCTGCAATTATAGCATCATTAGGATTTATAATAATATGGATATGTTATTTAGGCGTAAATTTTCTTGGTAGAGGTTTACATAGCTATGGTTGGTTATTGTCATAAAAACTTAATATATCTTATACAAAGTAAATAATTCAACAAATTCAATTATAATTATAATCGTGTTATATAAAAAATAAAAATATAGATAATCAACTCATGGAACCCAACAGTTATAGTTTATTTACAATTATCTCAATGAATGACTTATGGTCAACAAAGATTGCAATTATTATGATACTATCTAATCTAATTAGTATCGGAATTGGTAGATACGCAATAAAAATCAGAGGTTTAGGGCCATCAATGCCAGTATTGGGTATGGAAGGACTTGGATTACCAGAATTGCTTGCAACTACAAGCCTAGGACACATTATCGGAGCTGGTACAATTTTAGGACTAAAAAGTATTAATTTCCTATCTTAAATTAAAAATTAAGATAGAAAATTTAAGACTAACTTAATGTCAAAGGAGATTCATAAAATTGACCAATTTTACGAAATTTATGATATCTCATTTTTTTTCTTTTTTCACTAGATAAAGATAGCAAAAAATTTAATTTTGAAATAATTTTCTTTTTTAGGGAATTGAAAGCTTGCTCAGGATTATATTGAGAGCCACCTATAGGCTCTTTAACAATATCATCAATAATACCTAATAACTTTAAGTCAGATGATGTTATTTTTAATGACTCTGCAGCGATCGGAGATTTAGTACTATCTTTCCATAAAATTGCAGCGCATGCTTCAGGGGTAGCAACAGTATATACTGCATACTCAAGCATTAAGACAACATCTCCAACACCAATACCCAATGCTCCTCCTGATCCTCCTTCTCCAATAACAGTACATATAATTGGAACATTAAAAGAAAACATTTCTTTAAGATTTACTGCAATAGCTTCACCTTGTCCTAATTCTTCAGCTTCAATACCAGCCCAAGCGCCAGGCGTATCAATAAAAGTTAAAATAGGAAAATTAAATCTATTAGCATGCTTCATGATTCTAAGGGATTTACGATATCCACCTGGAGAAGCCATTCCAAAGTTTCTAATAACATTATCATTTGTATCTTTACCTCTCTGATGACCTATAAAAATAACTGTTTTTGAGTTTAAACTACCTATACCTGTAACTATAGCAGCATCATTGTTACCACCTCTATCACCATGCAATTCAATCCATTCATCCATCATAGAAGCAATGTAGTCTAATGTTGTAGGTCTATCAGATTGACGTACTAAATGCAATCTTTGTAATGGAGTCAAAGAATTAAATAAATTATTTTTAATATCATTTATATCAAGCTGAAGTTTTTTAATTTCTTGTTCTATTGAACAAGAAAAATGAAAATGAGTAGATGAATACAAAATTTTTTCTAGTTGTTTTAACCTAGACTCAAATTCTAATACTGGCTTTAAAAAATTAAGAGTCAATACTTTTCTAGAAACCATAAATACAATAAATAATTCTAAATAAGTTAATAATAAATTCATGAATGAAATTAAAGATATTATAAAAAAAAGGATTTTAATAACATCAAGTTCATTAATTCAGAAAATAAATAAAATAGGGCTGATGAATTATTAATTAAAAATAATACTTCATCAGAAATGTTAATACCATTTTTTAATAATAAATAAAATAAGTTAAAAAAACGTGGATCGTCAAATCTTTGAGAAATTCTAGTCGTTGCTCTTATCAAATCATCATAATTAATACCTTTATATCCTATAATATAAGAATTAGGACATATAATAGATAAAGAACTACAATCTTTATCTAACATAAAAGCAGGCGACATCAAATTTTTAGATTCAATATTTTCTAATGGTGTTATAGTAATTACTATATCATTAAATAAACCAACTTGAGTAGCCTCAAATATAGAATTTTTATGAATAAGACTATTACGCTTGCTAATATTTAAAAGTACGATAACTTTATTGAAATAGATGCCTACACGACTAACATAACCAACTTTAACACCTCTTAAATTAACACTCGTACCTTCTTTTAGTCCACATGCATCATTAAACTCAACAAATAAAGAATAACCCTCATTCTGTTTTAAACCAATAAAAGAAACAATAAAAATTATAATAAAAAGAATCAAAATTAATATACTTAAAAACTTTTTAAAATGATTAATAGAATAGTAACGATTAACATTAAAAAGATTATTCATATACTATATAAATTTACTATATTGCTACTATATGATTTTCATCATTATTAATATAAACTTTAGTTTTACTAAAATCATCATATCTATTTAAAGAATTAATATACATAGAAGACTTAACTTCATTAATAAAATTCACCATATCAGTTATATTATGATTATACTTTATTGCTGACCCTATACCAATTCCAGAAGCTCCATATTTTATTGGAATAGAAGCAAATAAACTAGTAATTCCAGAAGCAGTAATAACTGGGATATCGACATACTTGGACAAAAAATATGTTGAAATTAAAGATGATGATAAAGAATTTGTGAATCTTGATGTACTTTTTGATATATTATTTATAAACACACCTTCAGTTTGCAAGATACTAACGCCTAAATTTTTTAAATCTTTTGCTAATTTTATCTGTTCATTTAAGTCAAGATGGTAAGGTATAGTAACACACATATCAATATCACCAATTAAATATTTTATTTCTTTTACAAGTTTTATTAATTGAAAAGAATTAATATAAATACCTCTACTATAAAAAGTATCATAATTGCCAACCTCAACTAAATCCGCTCCTGCTGAAACACAATTATAAATATCAATAGGATCAATAGAAGAAATACATAATGGTAAAGATGAAAAAGATTTTAAAAACTTCACTATTTTAGTATTAGCAACAACATCTAAATAAGTTGCATTAGCTAAATTAGCTGCTTGAGCTATTTGAACAACTTGATAAATATTAGTATTCTGAATACCAGTAATAACTTTAATAACTTTTTTAGATTTAAAAGAATTATATAATTGAATGTTAGATAAATTCATAAGAAGAATAATTAGTTCAAAATATTTTACACTAAAGAATAACACAAAGTAATTATTTAAATATAAATGAAAATAGTTATATTTAAATAATTATTAAACTCAATATTTATTAGCTTAATATGTAAGTCCCATACTACGTGTAGTTTCAGCACCTAAGTAAACACGAACACTTAAAAAATCTGTCGGACAAGCAGTTTCACATCTTTTACAACCAATACAATCTTCAGTTCTAGGAGCGGAGGCTATTTGACCAGCTTTACAACCGTCCCATGGAACCATTTCTAATACATCACAAGGACAAGCACGAACACATTGAGTACACCCAATACAAGTATCATAAACTTTTACGCTATGTGCCATATGGTTTTAACTATTCCTTAATATAAATAATAAAATGTCTACTGAAAACAACATAATGTATAGAATAATATAAAAAATATTACTCTATACATAGTATTATCATATATTAAGAAAAATTTAGTTACCAACAAAATAAGAATCTAACTAAGTATACTTGAATATGAAGAATATTCAATATTAGTTAAAGGATTATTCTGTTCAGAAGGTGGAACAATTTGCCAAAAACGATGCAAATAATCCTTCCAATTATCAAGAATTTTTTTTGCCTTTAAACTTTTAGTTTTAATTTCATACAATTCAATTAGATCAAATAAACTTTCTTCAGCCTCTTTAGTTAAAACTTTCTGAACTTTAACTATTTCTAAATTAACTTTAGACATAAAATCATGATCTTCATCTAGAAAGTAAGCTAAACCACCTGTCATACCAGCACCAATATTACGACCTGCTAATCCTAAAACAACAATTAAACCACCTGTCATATATTCACAAGCATGATCACCAACACCTTCTATAACAGCTTCAGCAGCAGAGTTACGTACTGCAAATCTTTCTCCAGCTTGACCATTAACAAATAAATAACCACCTGTTGCACCATATAAACAAGTATTGCCAATGATAACAAAACTTGCAGCATGATTCTTATACTTAGGAACTGGAGAAATTATAATTTCTCCACCATTCATACCTTTACCTACATAATCATTTGCTTCACCTACTAAACTTAGATATATTCCATTACAAATAAAAGCACCAAAACTTTGACCTGCTATCCCAGTAAAATTAATTTGCAAATTGCCTTTAAAATTTTGCTGAGCATATTTTTTAGCTATTAGACCAGCAATTCTGCCTCCAACTGATCTATCAGTATTTGATATTGAAACATTTTTAATAACAGTTAACTGGAAATTAATTGCATTTAAGAGATTATTATCATTTAAAATATAGTCATCTAGTACTTGACCATTGTCATTTACTTGATGATGAAAACTTAACTTTTTATTTGAATCATTATGATTCAATAAAACATCTAAATTCAGATAACTTGTTTTCATCAATTTTTTGGAATTTAAAGATAATAAACTAGTTCTACCAATAATTTCTTCTAAACTTTTGTAACCTAAATCAGCTAAAATTTCTCTAACCTCTTCTGCTATATAAGTAAAAAAGTTAACTAAATCAGCAGGTATACCAGGATAACGATTTCTTAAATCTTGCCTTTGAGTAGCAACACCAACAGGACAATTATTTGTATGACATATTCTAGCCATTACACAACCAGTAGCAATCATAGCAATGGTACCGAAACCAAATTCTTCTGCACCCATAATAGCTGCTAATATAATATCTTGGCCTGTTCTTAAACCACCATCTACTCTTAAAATAACTTTATTTCTTAAATTATTATCTACCAGTGTTTGATGTACTTCAGTAAGACCTAGCTCCCAAGGGATACCTGCATGCTTAATAGAGCTCAAAGGAGATGCCCCAGTACCACCATCATGACCAGAAATTTGTATAATATCAGCATTACCTTTAGCAACACCTGCTGCAATAGTTCCAATACCAACTGAAGCGACTAACTTAACAGACACACTAGCATTAGGATTAATTTGATGTAAATCAAATATAAGTTGAGCTAAATCTTCAATAGAATAAATATCATGATGGGGTGGAGGAGATATTAAAGTTACACCAGGTTTACAATTTCTTAAAGTAGCTATATAAGGACTTACTTTTTTACCTGGTAACTGACCACCTTCTCCTGGTTTTGCACCTTGTGCAATCTTAATTTCTAATTGTTTAGCATTTACTAAATATTCAGGAGTTACACCAAATCTACCTGATGCTATTTGCTTAATAGCAGAACTAGCAATATCATTATGTTTCAATCCTTTGAGATGAGAAAAATTTGTTGAAACGCCAAAAGCATTAATATCATTAATTTCTTTAAATCGAATAGGATCTTCACCGCCTTCACCAGAATTAGACTTTCCACCAATTCTATTCATTGCTATAGCTAAAGTCTCATGAGTTTCTCGAGACAAAGCACCTAAAGACATACCACCAGTACAAAAGCGATTTAATATCAAATCAACTGACTCAACATCATCAATATTGAGACTTTTTTGGTGACTAACTATTGATAACATATCTCTTAAATTAGAAGGCTCTCTATCCCGTAATAAAGATTTATACTTATTATATAAAGCAATATCAGAATTACGTACTGCTCTATGTAAAGTTTTTGACATCTCTGGATTATTTACATGATACTCTGCACCAGGCCTATATTGTACGTACCCTAAATTAGGTAATTTTTTTGGTAACTTAGGAATAAAAGCAAGTGCATACATAGACAAAGTCTGATTGAAAAATTCTATAGCATTTATACCACTTAATCTTGAAGTTGTATTGAGAAAAGAAGAATCAACTAAATCATTTCCTAAACCTAAGATTTCAAAAATTTGTCCACCATGATAACTAGATATTAAACATATACCCATCTTAGAAAGAATTTTTAATAATCCTTTTTCAATTGCGTTACGATAATTACTTTGTGATTCCTCAATTGTAATTTTAGGAAGCTTTCCATTAATCATAAACTTTTGCGTTCTAGGATTTTGCCACCATTGGCGAACAGTTAAAAAAGCAAGATAAGGACAAACAGCGCTAGCACCATAACCTATTAGACAAGCAATATGATGAGTATTCCAGCATTGACCTGTATCAACAATTAATGAAACTTTATGTCTTAGTCCTTGTTTTATTAAATAGTGATGAACAGCACCAATAATTAATAAAGGTGGAATAAAAACATTATTTTGATTTAATTCATTTACACGATCAGTCAAAATAATTATTTGTACTCCATTATTTATTTCTACAATACATTGATTACAAATAATTTCAGTTTGTTTATTAAAACTTTGAATAGAAGAATCAAGTTGAAAGAAAGTATTAATCGAAGAAACTTTAAATATACTTTGAGAAATTAATAATAATTCTTTTTCATTAATTATTGGTGAATTTAAACAGATAGATCTTGCCATTTTTTCATTAGGTTCTAGGTAATTACCTTTAGGGCCTAAATGAGTAATCAATGACATAACTAAGCTTTCACGCAATGGATCAATAGCTGGATTAGTTACTTGAGCAAAACGCTGTTTAAAATAGTCATAAATAAGTCTAGGCTTACAAGAAAGTACCGCTAAAGGAATATCATCTCCCATACAAAAAGTTGGCTCTTTTGCGGAACTAGCCATATGTTCAATAACTAACTCAACATCTTCATTAGAATAACCAAAGGCTGTATGTAAACGAGAAATATAACTTAAATTTGATTCAGTATTAGATTCATAGCTCTGATATTCAATTTTAATGTTTTGATTTTGTAACCATAACTTATACGGAAATTTTTGTGAGATTTGCCTTTTAATAACTAAATTTTCTAAAATTAAGTTATTAAATAAATCAACAGAAAACATTTGTCCTGGACCTAAACGACCTTTATAAAGTATTTTAGAGGAACCAACATTAAAAATACCTGTTTCAGATGATAATGAAACTAAACCATCATCAGTAATAAAATACCTCGCAGGTCTTAAACCATTTCTATCTAAAGTAGCACCAACTTTTTTACCATCACTAAAAACAACTAAAGCAGGACCATCCCATGGTTCCTGTAAATTGCTATAATATTCATAAAAGTCAACTATTTCTGGGAAAGACTTTAAGGAAGGTTGATTTTGATAAGCTTCAGGAATTAAAATCATTAAAGCTTCTTCAGGTTCTTTTCCAGATTTTATTAATAATTCAAATAATGCATCTAAATTAGCTGAATCACTATTAAATAAATTTGTTATTGGCATTAAATCTTGTGAACTACTACTCCATAAATTATCAAGAAATAATGGCTCTCTTGATTTAGTCCAATTAAGATTACCTAAAAGAGTATTAATTTCTCCATTATGAGCAATAAAACGCATAGGTTGAGCTAATGACCATTTAGGCATTGTATTAGTACTAAACCTTCTATGATACAATGCAAATCTACTACAATAATTATCATTTTGTAAATCAATGTAATAATCAGATAAAGCTTCTGATCTAAACATTCCTTTATAAGTAATTATATTAGAAGAAAAAGAACAAATATAAAAGTCTTTATAAATACCTGGATTAGTATTACCTATAACTTTTTCTATTTTTTTTCTAACAACATAAAGAATTTGTTCTAATCGACTAACTTCATAATTATTATACTTTACTAAGCATTGTATGATATAAGGTTCATTAATAGCAGAATTATTACCCAAAATATTAGAGTTAACAGGAACTAAACGCCAACTAACAATCGAAAAATCATACTGATCTAAAATCCATTCAAAAACACTTTTAATATATTCAAAATGCTCAGGAATAACAAAAATCATAGCAATAGCAAATGATTTATTGATCTCTTTGTCTTGGTAATCATTATTAGCAAAAGGTAAAAGTAAATTCCACGGAATTTCTGTTGTAATACCTGCGCCATCACCTGATTTGCCATCAGCACTACAGCCACCTCTGTGCTCCATACAATTTAATGCATTTAATGCGCTCACAACAATATTTCGCGAAGGGGTAGAGTTAATTTGTGCAACAAAACCAACTCCACATGCGTCTCTTTCGTTAATTATAGAAGGAAAACCTAAAAACTGACTTAGTTGATAAGTAAAATTTTTTGATACTTGCATATATTGAGTGTAAATTATAATCAAACAATAAAATATAATTTTAATACATATAATTAAAAAATAAAAATATCTAAAATATATTACAATTAATAAACATTTAAATTACTATTCTTATAGTATTGCATAGATTTCAACAAAATGTACAAATTAAAATTGTTTAATAATATATAACACAAACAATCAAATGAATAAATGTGAAGAATATAATAAAATTGAGTTACAATATATAACCTACAAAACAGAAGAATTATTAGAACTAACACAAAATAGATACAAAATAACAATACAAGTAGCTAGTAGAGCAAAAAGAAGAAAATATGAAGATATAGACATAATTGATGATCCAGTAAATAAACCGATCATTAAAGCTATTATTGAAATGGTTGACGAAATTACAGAACCAGAAATTTTAGAAGACTAAAAAATATAAATATACAGAGAAACAACTAGTTAATATTTTTTAATATAAATCCTATATTGATAGTATAATATTATATCTAAAGTAAAAAGATAAAAAGCTATTAGATAAATATATAAACATAGGAGAAATAAATATGTTAGATGCTTTTGCAAAAGTAGTAGCACAAGCTGATGCACGTGGTGAATTTTTGAGCAATAAACAAATTGATGCATTAGAAGCAATAATAAAAGAAGGAAATAAAAGGCTAGATGCAGTAAATAAAATTAATTCTAACGCTTCTGCAATAATAACAAATTCTGCACGTTCGTTATTCGCTGAACAACCTCAATTAATTCAACCAGGAGGTAATGCATATACAAATAGACGCATGGCTGCTTGTTTAAGAGACATGGAAATTATATTAAGATACGTTAGTTATTCAATGATTGCTGGAGATTCAAGCGTACTAGATGATAGATGCTTAAATGGTCTTAGAGAAACTTATCAAGCACTTGGTACACCAGGCTCATCAGTAGCAGTAGCAGTACAAAAAATGAAAGAAACATCAATCAGCTTAGTAAATGAACAAAGCGGAGTAACTGCCGGAGATTGTAGTGCATTAACATCTGAGCTAAGTATATACTTTGATAGAGCAGCCGCTGCTGTAGTATAAAAATATAAAATAATTAATACACTTAAGGAGAATAATAATAATGAAAACACCTATCACAGAAGCTATAGCATCAGCAGATAGCCAAGGTCGATTTTTAAGTAATGCAGAGTTACAATCAATTAATGGACGTTACCAAAGAGCATCAGAAAGCTTAGAAGCAGCTAAAGTATTAACTACTAATGCACAAAGATTAATAACAGGTGCCGCGCAAGCAGTATACACAAAATTTCCATACGTTACTCAAATGCCAGGCCCAACTTATGCATCTAGTGCTATTGGCAAAGCTAAATGCGCAAGAGATATCGGTTACTACCTAAGAATGACAACATACTGCTTAGTTGTCGGAGCAACTGGGCCAATGGATGAATATTTAGTTGCAGGTTTAGAAGAAATTAATAGAAGCTTTGAGTTATCTCCCAGCTGGTATATAAAAGCTATTGAACACGTGAAAAATACTCATGGACTTTCAGGACAAGCAGCAAATGAAGCTAATACTTACTTAGATTACGCAATAAATGTTCTAAGCTAAAAAATAAAATACACTAAAAAATATTACAATTTTATATAGATGAAATAAAAATCAGAACTAGAAATAACTATTTTCAATCAAGTTATTTCTAATTATAAATAATTCTATAAAGATTTTAAATAGACTAAATGATCAATATTTATTTATTCCCGTAAAATTTGACAATTATTAAATATCATATAACTTACTTGATATGTATAATCCAACAATTTATCCTATAATATTAACAATACTAGATGGCTGGGGCCATTCAAAAGAAACGAAAGGAAATGCAATTAAATTAGCAAATACTCCAAACATAGATAAAATTTGGGCAGAACACCCAAGCTCTCTACTAAGTGCATCTGGTGAAGATGTTGGCTTACCAAAAAATCAAATGGGAAATTCTGAAGTAGGCCATACAACTATAGGAGCTGGACGAGTTATTAATCAAGATTTAGTACGTATAAAAAAATCAATCGAAACTAAAGAATTCTTTAAAAATAAAATAATTCATGAATTATGCGAAACAATCAATAAAAGAGGATCTAAGTTACATATAATAGGATTATGCTCTAATGGAGGTGTCCACTCACATATTGACCACTTAAAAGCAATCATAGAAATTACTAAAAAATATACACATGAAACGTGTTTACATTTAATAACAGATGGAAGAGACACGAAAGAAAAAGTTGCAATTGAATTCTTAGATATAATTAATCAAGAAATCAATAATAATAATAACATAAATATTTGTACTATAAGTGGTAGATACTATAGCATGGATAGAGACTGCAGATGGTCAAGAACAGAAAGAGCATATAAAATACTAATAAATGACAATCAATGCGAAACAAAACGGAACTACAAAGAAGTCATTAATAATTTTTATCAAGCAGATATATCAGATGAATTCATTACACCTACAAGATTATGCAAAGGTAAAATAAGTGACAATGATGGAATATTATTTTTCAATTTTAGACCTGATAGAATTCGACAATTAATACAATCATTAGCAAAACCTGACTTTAAAGGATTTATTATACCAAAAATCAAAAATTTAATGTTTACAACATTTACTGAATATGATCCAAGCATAAAATGTCCAGTAGTTTTTCCACATGCTAATCAAAAAAATTTTTTAGGTCAAATAATATCAAATCATAACATTAAACAATTAAGATTGGCTGAAACTGAAAAATATGCACATGTAACATATTTTTTTAATGGAGGAATAGAAGAGCCATTTCCTGGTGAAGATAGAGAATTAATACCTAGTCCTAAAGTAGAAACTTATGACCTAAAACCAGAAATGTCTGCATATCAAATTACAGAAAGTATAATAAAAGCAATTAATAAAGAAATGTATCAATTAATCGTTGTAAACTATGCAAATCCTGATATGGTTGGTCATACAGGAAAGCTAAAAGCAACGATTGACGCAATAGAAGTAATAGATAAATGTATTGAAAAATTGCTAGATAAAGTTCAGGAAGTAAATGCAACACTAATTATTACTGCAGACCATGGTAACGCAGATTATATGATAGATGAGTATCATCAGCCATGTAAGTCACATAGCACTAACTTAGTTCCTTTTATTATAATAAAAAAGAATCAACATGAAAAATATACACTAAAATCTCATGGTAATTTAGCTGATATAGCACCTACAATACTAGACATATTAAAGATTAAAACACCAAAAGAAATGAATGGAAAATCACTTATAACAAATAAACAAACAGAAAAACTAAATACACGCTAAAAAGTAATGAAATTTGACATTAATACATTTCATCCTATATGCATATTATCATTAAAACAAAATAACTTCATCAATAATAAAATATTCAACTTAATTAAAACTCCACTCACAATTGCTGTAATTAATGAAGGTTCACATACTAGATTAATACAATATTTAACAAGTCATAAAATAAAAATAACAGTATTACAACAAAATGAAAAAAAAGTTCACAAAATTCAAAGACGAATTAGATATGTTTGGCTAGAAACATCAATATACACAAAAATGACATTTGCTAGATCACTATGGACAATACAGGAAATACAAATAAACAAAATTAAAAGAAACTTACCAATTGGCCAATCTTTTATAAAAACAAAAATAGATACAAATAAAGATATAAACGAATTATATTATTTTTATTGCAAAGATTTAGAAAAAGAACTAAAATCTAAAAAAGCAATTTGGGGAAGAAAATATAAATTAAATTATGAGTATAACTCTTTTATTTTAATACAAGAATTTTTTTCTCCAGAAATTATGCTTTTTTTTAATAACAACTCAAATACATAAAGCAAGGTATAAATAAATGCTTACACTATTCCCTTACAACCCTACACACAGGTACAAGAAAACAGTAATCAGCATTAATAAACAATATGAAAGTTTAAAAAAATATTCCGATATACAATTAAGAGAGCAAAGCACAAGATTAAAGCTTAAATTGAAAAATAACAATTTAGACACAAATGAAATTTTAATTGTAGCTTTTGCAATAATGAAAACAGCAATCTTTCGAGCATTAAATATTACTTTATTTGATGTGCAAATTATAGGAGCAATAGTCTTAAATCAAAATAATATAGCAGAAATGAAAACTGGAGAAGGAAAAACATTAGTTGCTTTATTACCTGCTTACTTAAATTGTTTAACAAATAAAGGAGTACATGTAATAACAGTAAATGACTATTTAGCAGAAAGAGATGCTAATATAGCAAAAAAAGTCTTCTCATACGTTAACATAAAAGTTGGATTAATTACTCAAAATACAAACATAAATCAAAGAAAAAATGAATACGACAGTAATATCACTTACATAACAAATAATGAACTTGGATTTGATTATTTAAAAGATAATATGGCAATTCATAAAAATAATATAATTCAAAGACCATTTTATTATGCAATTGTAGACGAAGTAGATTCTATTTTAATAGATGAAGCAAGAACTCCATTAATAATTTCAGGGATTACAGAAGTTAAAAATCAACCATATATTGAAGCTACAAATATATCAAAGCTGTTAATAAATCAAATAGATTATACGATAGACGAAAAATCAAAAAGTATTATTTTAACAGAAGAGGGAATTTCTAATTGTGAAAAGATATTAAAAATTCATAATTTATATGATATTAAAAACCGTTGGATTAAATATATACTAAATGCTTTAAAAGCAAAAGAACTTTTTTTAAAAAATAGAGACTATATCATCAAAAATAATCAAATTATTATAGTAGATGAATTCACGGGTAGAATAATGGAGGGAAGGAGATGGAGCGATGGACTTCATCAATCAATTGAAGCAAAAGAAGATATTCAAATTGAAGCAGAAAATAAAACTTTAGCTTCAATTACTTATCAAAATTTATTCTTGTTATATAATAAACTAGCTGGAATGACAGGAACAGCAAAAACAGAAGAGAATGAGTTCTTAAATATATATAAGATGCATGTTATTAGTATACCAACAAATAAAAAATGCATACGCAAAGATTTATCTGATTTAGTTTATAAAAGTGAATATGAAAAATGGCAATCAGTAGCAAATGAATGCTTAGATATGTATAAAATAGGAAGACCCACTTTAATTGGAACTACAAGTATTCAAAAATCAGAAACATTATCAGAAATGCTTAAAGAAATAAAAGTGCCACATAGTTTATTAAATGCAAAGCCAGAAAACGTATCAAAGGAAGCTGAAATAATACTACAAGCTGGTCAAAAAGGCTCTATAACAATCTCAACAAATATGGCTGGTAGAGGCACTGATATAATTTTAGGTGGTAATGCAGAAAAAACAACTGAATTAATAATAAACAATTTAGAATCAAGAAAAAAAAATAAATTAATAAACAATAATATAATAGATCTAATATTAACTAAAGATGAAATAAAATTTTTACAAAATACAAAAAAAATAGAAAAAAATTTTATAGATAAAGATAAAATAGCAAACATATCTGTAAAATTATTACAAGAATATAAAAAAATATTTAAAAAAGAAAAAGAAGAAATTTTACAATTAGGAGGATTATATGTAATTGGAACAGAAAGGCATGAATCCAGAAGAATTGATAACCAATTAAGAGGAAGAGCTGGTAGACAAGGAGACCAAGGAACATCACGTTTTTTTTTAAGTTTACAAGATAATTTATTTAAGATTTTTGGTGGAAATACAATAGAAAATATAATAACAAAACTCAATATAGATGATAACGCACCAATAGAATCAATTTTATTAACAAAAAGCTTAAACTCAGCTCAAAAAAAGGTTGAAGCATACTTTTATGACATTAGAAAACAATTATATGAATATGACGAAGTAATTCATAACCAAAGAAAAGCAATATATAACGAAAGAAGAAAAATACTAAACTCTACATTTACTAGAGATTGCATATTAGAATATGCTGAATACACTATAGAAGAAATGTTAATAATATACATAAAAACTAATAAAACAAAAAGTACGTTACAACAAATAATCAAATTGTTACATATAAAAGATAATAAAAAAGATTTATCAACAATGAGCTTTGATCAAATAAAACATTATTTAAATGAACAATTAAGAATTAACTATGATCTAAAAGAAATTTATCTTGAACAATTAAGACCTGGATTAATAAGACAATTGGAAAAATATTACTTATTACAACAAATAGATCAAGCTTGGCAAGAACACATAGATAAAATGAATCTTCTCAAAGAATATATAGGTTGGAGAAGCTATGGACAACAAGATCCATTGATTGAATATAAAAATGAGGCGTTTCATTTATTCATTAATATGATTATTTATATAAGACAAACAGTAGTATATTTGATAATGAGATCTAGATTAATTATTGATATATAATAAATAAAACTTAAATAAGAAATATTGACATAAATTCTAAAATTGTTTATGCTACTGTCGTAAGTATATACGCCCCCATCGTCTAGAGGCCTAGGACATCTCCCTTTCACGGAGGTAACGGGGATTCGAATTCCCCTGGGGGTAATAAACAAATATATAATATAATACAATGATATCAAATCATTGCTAACTTCATCTGCTTACAGAAATCACCTAACTCTTCAATTAAGTTCAAATCATTATCATCTGAATAGTGAGATAAAATATTAGTAAAAGCACTTCCAACAACTATTGCATCTATCTTTAACTCAGATTTTAATATATTTGAAACTTGAATAGGAGAAGAAATACCAAAACCGAGCATAATTGACTTACTTGTTTTAGAATGAATGTAATCAGACATAAAATGGATATCATAATTGATATAATTTCTAATACCAGTTACACCAGTATTACTCACTAGATATATACAACTTTGGGCTTGAGAAACAATGTTATCAACTCTATTTTGTGAACTAGTAGGTGAAATAAAAAGTATTAACTCTAACTCATAATAACCACATAAGCGAGAAATATAATTCGTCTCTTCTATGGGTAAATCAGGAATAATTAAACCTTTAACACTAAATTTAGAGATTTCTTGTATAAAATGGTGTACACCACGCACAAGTATAGGATTATAATATGTAAATATAATAATAGGTACAGCTAGTTTAGACTGTACTTTATTAAGTATTTGTAAAACTTGATCAATATAAATGCCATTATTTAAAGCCACTTTAGACGCATTTTGTATTAATGGACCATCTGCTAATGCATCTGAATAGGGAATACCCAATTCAATAATATCAGCTCCTTGTTTATCAAGCATGAACAGCGCTTCTATTGTTAATTGTATATTTGGGTAACCAGCTGTTAGAAAAGGAATTAAAGCACATTGAGAATTTTCGCGTTTTTTTTGTAAAACTTGAGAAATTAAATTCATAAATAAATAAATAATGTAAAATAATAATTTTAGATAATTACAGTGGGTTGCCCGGGACTCGAACCCGGAACTAATCGGTTAAAAGCCGAGTACTCTACCATTGAGTTAGCAACCCCTCTACATAAATAAATAACACAATAAGTATATTATAACAACTAATAAATACTCAATGAAAAAATCAAATTTAGAAAAAATTGAAAACTTAGTTATCAACTTTATTGATAAATATAATATAAAAAATATTTTATTAGCTATTTCTGGCGGTCAAGACTCAATTTATTTAATAAAAATTTTAGAAAAGTTAAAAAAGAAATCATATTACAAACACTTACAAACATCATATATTTATGTAGATCATCAATGGAAAAATAATAGTAAAAAACAAATAAAACATATTATAAACTATATCATAACAATCAATGCAAATATCATAATTTATCAAATTAACAAAATTACATTATCAGAAGATAAATGCAGAAAATATAGATACAATATTATTTTACAACATGCTATAAAATATAAATTTAAACTAATTATAACTGGACATAACTCAACAGATAAAGTAGAAACATGTTTGCAAAATCTTATTAAAGGAAGTGGAATAGAAAGTTTAAGTAACTTAGCTATGAAAAGTAAAGTTTCTCAAAAAATATTTATTTTAAGACCACTATTGAAATTAAATCGAACTACAATATATTGGTCTTGCAAAAAACTATATTTGCCAATATGGTCAGATAGCACTAACTACTTGTACAAAATTCAAAGAAACCGAATTCGTCAAGAATTTATTCCTTATATACAACAATACTTACATAAAAACATCGAAAATAACATAAAATTTTTAATTAGTAACTACTATTATCAAAATGAATATATTAAACAGAATGTAATTAAATTATATTTGAAAAGTAAACACAAAAAACGCACAGCAATAAATTATATGAAAATAAATAAACAAAACTTTATTTTGCAAATTAAAACAATACAATTATTTTGTTTTCACAACTTACAAATTTATTTAGAGACACAAAAAATTATCAAAGTAGTCAAAAAACTTAATAAAGAATTAATAAATTCATCAAGAATAGTGAGCCATAGTAACTTTAATTTTTTTATTCACAAACATTGGTTATATATAAGTATAAAAACATAAAAAACTATATTAAAATTTATATGAAATAAGCAAAATATAAAAAGATTGTATAATTTATAAGTAAAATGAATTAAGTATCAACAAAGCACTTTAAACAATTATAAATAAATAAGGAATTAAATTATGATCAATTGGCAAGTTATTGGACAGTTATTATCACTAGGAATCATTGTTCTTGTAGGACCAGCTGTAATTATTTTACTTTCTTTAAAGAAGAGTAATTTATAAGTTATTACTTTTTCATCTAAATATAAATAGAATCAATAAATAAGATTAAATATATTATACAATACAGATATTTAACTTATTTATATTATTTATATTTAGTTAATAGACTTTAGTAAAGTATTTATATCAAATAACTGATGATTACCAGCAAATTCGTTATTTTTAGGTAAAAATAACATACAGTGACACTCCCGCCTTTCTCTCATTGGTACACAAGGACAATTCCAATAAGTATTTGAAACTTCACTAAATTTGTCGTCATAATGACGACAAGGACATAATGGAGCTCCATATTTATCTTTGTGTCGAGCAAGACCTTCAATAACAACAGCAGTAACGCTAGTATCTACACAAAAAAAAGTACCAGTTCGTTTAGCATAAGCTTCTGAAAATTTTAACATAGCTTCCAAACTAGCTGGAACATTATTATTTTTAACATTAACCATAAACTTTTTTACATAAATTAATTTAATAAACAATAATTAATAGATAAAGTAATAAAAAAACTATTCTGATTACATCCAACAAAATGTTAAGATTATAATAATATCTAATAAAGATCCCATATAATAATTATATATTAAAAATTCAGAATATTTTGAGTGAGTAAAAAAACATAATAGTAAGAATACAACAAATGACAGCATCATATTTACCATCTATCTTAGTGCCTTTAACAGGAATATTATTTCCTGGAATAGCCATGGCTTTATTATTTATTTATATAGAACAAGACTCAATCTCATAAACAATAAATAAACCATTTTATACAAAAGTATACATATGGTTTATAAAAAATAAATAATGATAAACGATAATCAGAATTTTAAAGGGATGAGCCTATCCCAGAATAAGAACCATAAATAAAAATTCCTAATACAGTAATAACCAGTATACCGCCAACAGTAGCTACTAACCATAAAGGTACTCTACCTGTGTTTGACATATCACTTAATTCTCCAATAATTAAATTATAAAATCAAATAAAGAAATAAAATAAATTTACTATAAATAATAAATTTCACTACATATTCTAATTAAAAAAGTAACTCGAAAATAGAACTGCTAATACAAAAATTAACAGTAGACCCCAAAATAAAGATGTACGATTTAACTCAACTGGTTCCTTATTAGGATTAGGACCACTCATAATAATAAAAACCTCCTATCTTTGAATAAACTGCATAGACGTGATAGCACCTAAAAAAAATACTGTCGGAATAGCTATACCATGTATAGCCAACCACCTAAAAGTAAAAATAGGGTATGATATTGGCTGATTCGAACTTCTTTTAGTCACACATTTCTCCTAAATTAAATACCTTTTGTTAAATCTTCAAGCTCTTGTTTAGCACTAAAACGATCATTTACTAATGGAACTTGCTGACGATCTTGAGTAAAATACTCGTTAGGTCGAGGAGTACCAAAAACATCATAAGCTAAACCAGTACTAACAAATAACCAACCAGCAACAAATAAAGCAGGAATTGTTATACTATGTATAACCCAATAGCGAATACTTGTAATAATATCAGAAAAAGGACGCTCGCCTGTTGATCCTCCTGACATAGAAATACCTCCTAGCTAAAAATACATAAATAATAAATCAAATTAAATATGAAAATATATACTTAAATTATATATATGATAATATTGTAATACATATAATATTTATTTTATTACATAGTAAATATTCTTCTCAAATATACAAAAATAAATTAAAAGTTTTTACAAAATTTCAAAAGAGCTTACTAAATCACTAAATAGAAAATAAGATAAAATAAAATTTAAAATAAAAACAGCAATAAGTGACATAACTACAGAAGATGTTGTTGCTAAACCTACTCCTTTTGAACCTCCTGTTGTAGTTATACCCCATACACAACTAATAATAGAAATAAACAAAGCAAATATGAAAATTTTTAATGTTGATTTAAAAATATCAATAAAAAAAAACACTATACAACAAAGATTGAAAAAAAAACTAGCATCAATTGAATAAATAGTAGAACAAATAAAAGAACTACTTATGAAACTAGTAAATAAAGAAAAAATATTTAAGATAGGTAAAGTTAAAACCATTGCCAAAACACGAGGAACAAACAAATAATTAATTGGATTAATACCTAATATAAACAAAGCATCTATCTGCTCTGTAATAGTCATTGTAGCAATTTCAGCAGTAAAAAAAGATCCAACTCTGCCTATTATTATAATAGAAGTTAAAACGGGAGATAATTCTCTAATAAAAGAAATAGCTAAAATAGAACCAACTAAATCAGTAGCATTTAAATATAAAAACTCTTTTACAATTTGTAAACTTAAAACTAGACTGACAAAAAAGGAAGTAATCATAGTAATAAATAAAGAATTAGGTCCAATTAATACGAGTTGATCTAAAAAATTTTTGTAATGCAAGCAAAAAAATACAGTAGGATTAACTAACAATGCTAACATTTTTACAAATAATTTAATTCTGTAAAGAAATTTATTCATATTTATAAATGTATCAGTATACGCTTTCATTAAAAAACAGATTTCTTATTTTAATTCTTTACTAAACAAAAATAAAGGCTATACGAGAAACTCGTATTGATTTTTTTTTAATAATTTATTATATTTTTTATGTGTGGGGCGGTTAGCTCAGTGGTAGAGCGCCTGCCTTACAAGCAGGTGGTCACTGGTTCAAGTCCAGTACCGCCCAATCAATAAAAGTTAAATGAAATATAAAAAGCAAAAGTAAATAAAGGGCTTATCGTCTAAAGGATCAGGACAGGGACCTTCTAAGTCTCTAATGTAGGTTCGAATCCTACTAAGCCTATAATTAATCAGAGATAAACATTATATATATATCACTAAGACAAAATTTCATTAACAATCTTATCAACCTTAGTTCCAGAATCTATTGTATCTAACGGATCTTTGCGTAATCTATGACGTAAACAAAGAGTTATTACTTTTTTTATATCATCAATCTCAACTTCATCTTTATTTTGATATGCCGCAAAAGCTTTAGCAGCTCTATTGGTTACAATATCTCCACGTAAACCATCAACGTTTAACACACCACAAATTTGAGAAATTTTAACTTTTAAATCATAATCAATAATTACATTAACTAATTTTTTTTGTGCTATTATTATTAACTCTTTAAGCTCATTTTGTTGATCACAAAATTCATCTATACAAGAATATGGATCATGATCAAATTTAGCTCTTTGTTCAACAATTTGAACACGTAGTAATGGATCTTTAACTGTTCTAATTTCAGCATGCATACCAAAACGGTCAAGCAACTGTGGTCGTAGCTCTCCTTCTTCTGGATTTCCAGAACCAACTAAAACAAACCTAGCAGGATGTCTGATAGAAATGCCTTCTCGTTCAACAGTATTCCAACCAGAAGCAGCAGAATCTAATAAAATATCCACTAAATGATCATCTAATAAGTTTACCTCATCAACATAAAGTATACCTCTATTAGCTTTAGCCAATAAACCAGGTTCAAAACTCTTTATTCCTTCATTTAACGCTTTCTCAATATCAATAGTACCACATAATCTATCTTCAGTAGCACCCAAAGGTAAATCAACCATTGGTACTTTAATCAACTGAGTTGTTAAATTAACTTTACTTTCAATTTGTTGTTTAACTAAGTCTGACATTAAATCATAATCATAAGGATGAGAATTAAATACATCATCACTTATAATTTCTATTTCAGGCAAAAGGTCAGCAATTGCTCTAATTGTTGTTGACTTACCAGTTCCACGATCTCCCATTATCATTACGCCACCAATTTTAGGATCAATCATATTTAAAACTAGAGCCAATTTCATTTCTTCTTGACCAATAATTGCAGTAAAAGGAAAAACAGGACGAGTTTGATTTTTTATTTTATTCACAATAAATTTTAAATTAAATTAAATTTAGATAATACCATGTTAAGACCAATTTATAATATTAATATAATGAGTTAACAAGATGCATACTTTAATAATTTAAATTATAAGTAGCACCTACAAAAACTTATTATATAAAAATAAATAAATATATATTTATTGATATAAATCAGTACCTAAACGTATTGCTAATATTGCTGACACTAAAGCAAATAACAAAGCGATAAAAATTTGACTATCGCTAATCATATAAAACCTCCTATAATTATAAAAACTCCATACAAAATAAAATAAAAATATTGTTAGAAATATACAATATTAGTAAAAAGAGCTATATCATTATATTAAGTAAAATCTATAAAAATACTCTTTGATATTAAACTAATTTAATATATATTTATTGAATGAAGATTATCATGCTTAACAGTCAAATATCTTACTATGTTTTCATTAAAACGCATATTTTTTTCTAAAGATTTAACCAAATTACCATTTGCTTGATAATTCATTTGAACATATATCCCATCATAATAATGAACAATGTTATAACTTAAATGACGTCTTCCTCTATGTTGTATAATAATATTAATAGCTCCTTTTTGTTTTAATAATGTTTTATAATATTTAACTAAAGATAAATTAATATTATCAGTTACATCTGGCTTCAGAATATAAATCGTTTCATAATTATTTAAATAGGTCATAATATCATCATCCTTATTAGTAAATAAAATAATATATACTTTATGGGCTATCAATTTGTATTCTAACAGCTTGAGAAATTACAGGTATTTTAGCATAATTACCTTCTATTGATTTTACAATTGCATATGTAATAGTAGATAAAACAAACCAAAATAAGGTATTACATAATATTAAACCATAAAGACTAACTCTGAACTCTATTGGCAGAGCTCTAAAAGCAGAACCTAATAAAGAATTAATTAAAAAAAGTAAAATTGCTTGTAAAACATTAAAACGAACAAAAGGACGATTTGGTATTGGACTTTTAGATCTAACAAATAAATAGTAAAGCACAAAAAAGATAATAAAAGCTAATGCTGGATGAGTAACATAAAAAATTACCAAAGGCATAAATGTTTTTTTATATATACTCATCAGACTAAATGGATAATCAGGTAAAATTTGTTGACCAAAATTTTGTAAACCTTCTAATAATGGTAAACCATACGGCAAAATTGACACAAATCTATCAAGAAAAGTTATTGAATCACTATTTGCTTTATAATTGTTTAAAAACAATAAGTATAATTTATAGCAACAGAAAACAAATAACAATATAAAAATTATGCTAATAATAAAATATAAGAAATAATTAAACATATCAACAATATCAAAAAGTCACTAAATAAATATTGGTAAAATCCATATAAATACATAAAAAATTAATAAATGTATCTAATTAATAATAGTATTATAATGTAACATCAAATAAAACAAAAGTAACATAAGATAATAACTTGAACTTAATCATAATAAATAAAATGAATAGAGAAGATATAAAAGATGATTTAATTATTGCAAATAAAAAATTTGAATCAAGATTAATGCTAGGAACAGGTAAATATAAAAATATTAAAGAAGCAGTTGAAAGCATTAAAGCAAGTAAAACCTCAATAGTAACTGTAGCTATTCGTAGAGCAGAATACACAAAAAAAATAGGCAAAAGTAACTTAATAGATAGTTTAAACTGGAAAAAATTATGGCTATTACCAAATACAGCCGGCTGTGAAACAGCCGAAGAAGCAATTAGAGTAGCTTCACTAGGTCAGGAAATAAGCAAAAAAATAGGACAAATAGACAATACCTTTATTAAACTTGAAGTAATATCAGATTCCAAATATCTACTGCCTGACCCTATTGGAACACTGAAAGCAGCAGAGTACTTGGTAAATAAAAAGTTTAGTGTTTTACCATACATATATCCTGATCCAATTTTAGCAAAACAGTTAGAAGATATAGGCTGCAAAACAATAATGCCACTAGGTTCCCCTATAGGATCAGGGCAAGGATTAAAGAATTTACACAATATACAAACCATTATAGACAATGCAAAAGTGCCGATTATAATAGATGCAGGAATAGGAACAAGTAGTGAAGCAAACCAAGCTATGGAAATAGGAGCTTCTGCAGTATTACTAAATACAGCTGTAGCAAAATCAAAAAATCCAAAACTTATGGCTAACGCAATGAGACTGGGAGTAATTTCAGGAAGAAAATGCTATTTAGCAGGAAAAATAGGAAAACAAATAACAGCAACAGCAAGTTCTCCAAGTAATGGAGTTCTAAAATGAATATAAAGTTACAAAAAAATTAAAAATCTATCAAATAAATATTATGATTATTATTATAGATAACTATGATAGCTTCACTCAAAATTTATCACAATGCATAGGAGAATTAGGTCATCAAATAAAAATAGCTAGAAATGACGAAATATCAATAGATGACATAAATATAATTAATCCAACACATATAATAATATCACCAGGACCAGGAAGACCTGAAGAATCAAAAATGTGCTTAAAAATTATTCGTAAATACTCAAATAAAATACCAATACTAGGAATTTGCTTAGGTCACCAATCAATAGGATACGCGTATGGTGGAATAATAGAAAAACTCCCTAAACCCATGCATGGAAAAATTAGTACTATAATTCATAATGAAAAAGATATTTTTAAAAATATAAAAAATTCATTTAAAGGAAGTCGATATCATAGTCTTATCCTAAATAAAAAAAACTTACCAAAGAATATTGAAATAACAGCATGGACATCAGACGGAATAATTATGGGATGTCGACATAAAGTTTATAAGAAACTTAGAGGAATTCAATTTCATCCTGAAAGCTTATGGACACAAGAAGGAAAATCAATAATAAAAAATTTTTTGCTAGGCTAAAATACTATTAATTTTGATAACTTGTTTAAAAAAATAAGATAAATAATAAGAATAAATTTGGTTTAAGTGAACAATATCTCGTTCAAAAAATAATGATGCTCTATTAGTAGAACCCAAAAAATTTAATGATCCAAAACTGTAATAAATCCAAATTTGAGAATAAGACATGTAGCTAATAAAAGTACTTAACATCATTACAAAAAAACCAAAATAAACAAAAAAAATACCTGGATCAATTTTAGCTTGTAAACCAGTACTTGTAATTATATCTTGTACCATAAAACAAGTATTATTAATATAAAATTTTTCTTTCAAGCTTACTTCTTGCAAAATTACTCCGTTAACATTACAAAGTAAAAGAGTATTATCCAAACTAAATAAAACAAAAAAGAGATTCTTTTCATTATTTATAGCAATATTAGACAACCAACAACTTTTTCCATTAATATTAGTTTTAACAAATTTTTTTTGTATAAGATTACTTTTTATACCTAAATTAATTCTAATACCATCTATTTTCCAATCAGTTTGATATAAAGTTATTGAAAAAAATCGCAAAGGTTTATTAACTGAAATTATTTTATCAGATAGAACTTGATGATTATTCAGAGAAATTGATAATGAAGTAAAAAACTGCTTAATGGAACCATTAAAGTTATAATCAATAAAAAAGTCATTAACATTAAAGGTAATATTGGAAGGTAAATAACTATAGAAACCAGAGTGTATTACATTTTTAAGATGAAAAATTTCACCTTTAGGAACAATTTCTTGAACCACAAAACTGAATAGGAAACTACAAACAGATCCTAATAAAATAGCTGCAATGCTAAAATGAACAAAAATAGGAGCAATACGACCATACAAACCTTTATAAGAATATAATGCACTATTTCTATAAAAAACAAAAAAGTTTAAACGGATTAATGAATAAACAATATTACTAATAAAATATTGAGAATTATTATTATTTTCAAAAATATATTGGTTTTTATTGAAAATATTTTTGTTGTATAAAAATTTCCAACGTCTAGCATTTTTAAGACTAGGTAATTGTGTAGAGAACGTACAAACAAGTAAACTGAAAATAAAAATAGTTAAAACAAATATAAACCACCAAGTTCTAAAAATATGATCTAAACCTAAGAACATAATAAAAATATAAGAAGTTGGATAATTCAATTTATAATAAAATATACTTTTATCTTGTTCAAGAATAGAACCTAAAACACAAAAAAAAGAAATCATTGACAAAATAGCAAGAGAAAAATTTAAATTTGCTAACTTTTTTAAAGATTTCCATATAAAATTTTTATTCATAGTAAATATAAAAAATTTAGATCAATTAAAGTAACTAGTTAATATAATATTTAAATAAATATAATTTTTAAGAAAGAAAAACAAGAAAACATAAAGAGAAAAGACCCACTTAAAGGGAAAATAGATTTCCATATAAAAAAAACAACAGAAAAACTTTGATTATTTAACTTTATTTTTAAAATCAGTAGTAATGGTAGTATACAACCAATTAAATATGCAAAAAAATCAAGTAAGACTATAAAAAAATTATGTATATTATGTAATAAAAAAGTTATTATAATTAAAAGAGAAGTATTACATGGTAATGAACTAATACCTATTACTAAACCCATCAAATAACTTTGTACAAAAGTGTGTTGAATCAAGTAAAAAGAAGAAGTTGAACTAAAAAAAATATTTAATTTTGCTAAACTTAAAATTTTCATTAAATCTAATGAAACCACAATTAAAATTAAATAAGAAAAAATTGGTAATTTATAAATAAAAAAAGATAAACCTACCAAATTAGTAAATATCATTAGGGCCATAAAACTAGTTAGTAATCCCAACATAAATAGACTGATATTTAAGCTATAACTCTTTTTGGAATTAAGATATGACAATGCTAAAGGAAATATAGAAATAAAGCATGGATTAAAAATTGTAACTACTCCAAGGACAAATAAAAAAATTAATAACCAAATACTTTGCTCATTACCTAAGATAAATAAGAAATGAAATAAGTACCTCTGTAACGTATAAAAAAAAGTATAATATTTATCAAATAAATTATACAAAGATAAAATCATCATCATTAGAAATTAATTTATATAAAAAATATGATTAAACAATAAGATTAATATTGAAACTCCCCAGGAAGGATTTGAACCTACGACCAATCGGTTAACAGCCGATCGCTCTACCACTGAGCTACTGAGGAATTGATGCAGTGTTAATTTAACATTAATACAAAAAAAAAACAAGTTTAATCAAAAATTGATAAACTTGTTTTTATTAAAAAAAAATGATAAAGTCATACTGATATTTTGCAAAACATCAAAATCAATGCGGACGTGGTGAAATTGGTAGACACGCTAGATTTAGGTTCTAGTGAGAAAATCTCGTGAGAGTTCGAGTCTCTCCGTCCGCAATTAAAAACAAAAAATAAAGCAAAACTAATTATTATGCCATCTTTGAAGAGTCAACTTAATTGATCCATCATAAAGAGACTGTTCTTTAATTTTTTGGAAACCGTTAGTAGAACTGGTATTAATAACTATATTATAAGCATACTGTTGAAACAAGCGATCAAGCAAATAATCAAAATTAATATCTAAATTCCATGCATCTAAGTCAACTAACAAGATATACTCACTAATATTCCATGTAAAAGTAAAAACATTAATTTCTCTATTAAATTCATCTAATTTATATACTAAAATATTATTAGGTTCACTTTGGTTATTTACAAATAAATGCTTATCCGTACTAGTAAAAAATCGATAATTAAAACCTAATTCTTTTATTGTTTTAATTAAAACATTTAAATTAGTAATGTTTGTTTTAATTTTACTAAAATGTGACATATGTTAAATATAAAAAAAATAATAATAAAAAAATTATATTCTAAAAATAGAATAAAAAATAAAAACGACTTATTTCTTAATAAAAACATAACCTAGTGAACTACATAACTTTTTTAAAAAATGCTTTACATGTTATGTAGAATCTTGTAATAATGTAATTAACAAGTGATTAATACTTGGGAAGTATCTTTAATAAATCCTAAATAAAAAAATTTAATATGACTGTTACTTTAGAAAGACGCGAAAGCGCAAGCCTGTGGGAACGTTTCTGTACTTGGATTACTAGCACTGAAAACCGTCTTTATATCGGTTGGTTCGGTGTTGTAATGATTCCAACACTATTAACTGCTACATCTGTATTCATCATTGCATTCGTTGCTGCGCCTCCTGTAGATATTGACGGTATCCGCGAACCAGTAGCTGGTTCATTATTATATGGAAACAATATTATATCTGGAGCTGTTATTCCAAGCTCTGCAGCAATTGGGATTCATTTTTACCCAATATGGGAAGCTGCTTCTTTAGACGAATGGTTATATAACGGTGGTCCTTACCAACTAATTGTTCTTCATTTCTTACTAGGTGTATTATGCTACATCGGTCGTGAATGGGAACTAAGCTATCGTCTAGGAATGCGTCCTTGGATTTCAGTTGCATTTACTGCACCTGTAGCAGCAGCAGCAGCAGTTTTTCTTGTTTACCCAATTGGTCAAGGAAGCTTCTCTGATGGTATGCCTCTTGGTATCTCTGGTACATTCAATTTCATGCTTGTATTCCAAGCTGAGCACAACATACTTATGCATCCTTTCCACCAACTAGGTGTTGCGGGTGTATTTGGAGGATCTTTATTTAGTGCTATGCACGGATCTCTTGTAACATCAAGTTTAATTCGTGAAACAACTGAAAATGAGTCAGCAAACAATGGCTACAAATTTGGTCAAGAAGAGGAAACTTATAACATCGTTGCAGCTCATGGTTACTTCGGTCGTTTAATATTCCAATATGCAAGTTTTAATAATTCTCGTGCATTACATTTCTTTTTAGGCTTATGGCCAGTAGTAGGAATCTGGTTTACAGCAATGTCTGTAAGCACAATGGCTTTCAACTTAAACGGATTTAACTTCAATCAATCAGTTGTTGATAGTCAAGGTCGTGTAATTAACACTTGGGCTGATATCTTAAACAGAGCTAACTTAGGTATGGAAGTAATGCATGAACGTAATGCACACAATTTTCCTCTAGATTTAGCATCTCAAGAATCTTTACCATTAGCTTTAGTTGCACCATCTATTAACGGATAACTACTTTAAATAAAGTAATCCTAAATGTAACAAATAACTTACATAAAAAAGCTACAGTAATTTTAAAGAATTACTGTAGCTTTTTTCATTATAAATTTAATTATGAAAAATATTAAAAACTAATCTAAAATGTTTTTAAAACTTTTCAATCTTGTAAGTTTATAATACACAAATAAAGGAACCAGATAATTAGCTCTTGGATAGAAAAGATATAATAAATTATCACAATCTACAAAAGAAAAATACTTATTTAATAAAGGATTACAAGAAATAGTAAATTTGTTCTTCATAACTTTACACGACCCAAATTGTTTGCTAAAAAATAAAGAACAAATATTTTTATTTAAAGAATACTGATGTTTTCGATCTTCATCAGAAATATTAAAACATAATTTAGAATACATATCATCAATCAAGAAGAAACCTGAATAATGAACATTTGTCAAAGTAGAACAACTAAATATCTCTCGAAGACTCTGGCTTTTACGACGACGAGTAAGCTCAAGCAATCCAAGTTCAGAAAGTTGAACTACTTGTGGATAACAATTATCATAAATAAGCAATTTATTAAAATGTTCAAGCAATTTTAATTGATCTCTTTGAGAGTACATATCAATAAAATCAATAATTACAACACCATTAATATTTCGAACTTTTAGTTGATAAGCAATTTCTATTGCAGCATAAAAATTAATTCTTAAAATAGTTTCCATAGAGTTATAAAGCTTATTAAAAGAACCAGAATTAACATCAATAACAGTTAAAGCTTCATAGTTTTCTATGAAGATATAACCACCATATAATAAATCAACTTTAGGTCTAAGTAACTGCTTTATGCTACTTTTAATATAAAATTTATCTAAAATACAAAAATGCTTATCATATAATTGAATCTTTGTTTTAATTGAAGGCGCAACGTAAGACCATTTTTTTAGATAATAATAAACTAATTTTAATGAGTCTAAAGAATCAACTACTATTTTTTTTACAGACTTATCATAAGAATCTCTAACTACTTTTTTAACTAAATCTTCATCTTTATAAATTAAAGAAGGTATAGAACACAATAGAAATTTTTTCTGAATAAAAAACCACTGTTGAATGAGTAAATCAAGATCCTGCAAAATTAGAGACTCAGAGATTCCTTGAGCGCAAGATTTAATTATTAAGCCCATAACTTTAGGTTTTATTAGGACAGCTAAAGAATACAAATGTATTCTTTCATTATTATCATAAATATTACTAGAAATTAAAATAATATTACATAAAGGCATCAATACAACATACTTTCCATGTAAATGAATATTTGATGTTAAACGGGGTCCTTTATGAAATGTAGGCTCTTTTACAATTTGTACTAAAATTAATTGATTAATTGATAATAAATCATTTATAGAACAATTTTTTTGACCTCTTTTTAAAGTCTTGATATCACTTAGATGTATAAAACCACTTTTACCATACTGCCCTAAGTTAATAAATGCTGCATTAATGTTAGAAAAGATCTTGTGAACTATACCAAAATAAATATCATTAACCTGATAAATTCTATTAACTAAAATAACCTCTTGAACTCTACTCGTTTGTAAAGTAGCTGCAATACTATTGAAATAAGAAATTATAATTTTTTTTACCATTCATAAAATAATAAAAATTCATTTACATGAATTTTTGTTTAACTAAAATAATATTAGAAGAAAATTATAGTTTATAAAATAATACAAAACTAAAATTCAGCTTGGGTTTACACTAATCTGGCGCTTTTTATTTTTACCAACTTCAAATTGAACTACTCCATTTATTATAGAGTAAATAGTATAATCTTTACCTTGATTAACATTTTTACCTAATTTAAATTTATTACCTTTTTGACGCACGATAATTTGTCCAGGTTTAACAATTTCACCACCATATTTTTTAACTCCCAATCTCTTAGAGTTTGAATCACGGCCATTTTTAGTACTACCACTACCTTTTTTATGTGCCATATATCTATATAAATTTTAAAAAATTAATGTAAGAATAATATTCTTTAATAAAGAATATCTTCTACAAATATTCTTGTCAATTTTTGGCGATGACCTTTTATAATTCGATTATTTTTTTTAGGTTTTACCTTAAAAACTTTTATTTTTTTACCTCTCAAATGTTTTAAAACAGTAGCTTTAACAAAAATTTTTTCTAAACAAGGTGTACCAATTTGATATGCATTAGACTTAGAAAAAAATAGAACTCGTTTAAAACTAATTGTATCTCCAGGATTAGCATAAACATAATTTATATCATAGAATTTTCCTGGCTCGATAATTATTTGATTACCACCAACATCAATTACTGCATAAGTCATAAATTAATTTGAAATAGATTAAAGTATTTACAAATATCATAAATTTAATTACTAACAATTATATAGTATTTTATAAAAAGAATCACATGAAAAGTACTAATCTAGCATTATGCATACTCTCAAAAGCTTTTCTAGTATAAAAAGACGAAAGTAAGCAAGATATTTGACAACCCAAAACATTAGAAGAAGTAAAATAGGAACCATTCAAGATAAATCCATCGGGAAATAAAAAACTAAAACCTCTTTTAAGCTTACCATATAAAGGTCCAGGTAATAGATAATTACTTTTTGCTTTATCTAAATCAAAAGTGCCAGACTGTTCAGTTTGTACAATAACAAATTGATAACAATTAAAATAGTTTAATGAATATATACGACAACCATATTGATTAATAATTAATCCTGTTTTTAGTACATGAATATATAGAATATAACTAAAGTTAGTCTTAGAGTACTTTTTCCCTAAATCTAAATAACATTTTAGGTCAATTGGAGCATAAATATGAAGAGATTTTGTTCTTCCTATCAAGTTCAATGTAGATAATAAACCTAATAAACCTGAAATACTTGATATATGCAAATTAGGTATTATAATTTTAGAAATGTTATTGATTTTAAAACATTGATTTAAAAAATTAAATTGAGAACCCTCAATACAATTAAATAACCAAATATCTTTAATAGCTGGCAATTTAATTAAGAAACTTATATTTGTATTGTTAGCAATATAAGTATCAAAATATAAGTAACGCAACATCATAATAAATAAGTATAATTTTTATTAACGAACATTAATTATGCTTTCACATATCTAATCAGATTAAATTGTTTCAGTCAACTTATAGTCATCTAAAGACTTACTATAAATAAAAGTAGTAGATTTACCTTTCATTAGTGATTTAGCTAATGATAATGATTTGTGACTAACACATTGTGCTTTTTTTCTCCAATTAGATTTAAGAGACTTAGACTTCGAAGTTCTTTTTTTAGGAACAGCCATATTAGAATATAAATTTGTTATAAAAAATAAAAAAGATCTAAAAAGTAGAAAATTTAAAATTAAAAAATTCTCTACTATAATAAAGAAAATTAAGTTATGTATTTATTATATTATACTACATACTACGAAATTGCTGAATAGCAACTCTACCAATATTATATATTGCCCAAGAACCAGCAGCTATTAAAGGTAAAAATACAATTACTAATCTCATATCCATAGATAAAATTCCCTTAAGTTTTTAGTAAATTATGTTAATATAAAAAATCTCTCTGTATATATTATAAATACTATATCGAAATGATAATTAATATATAAAAAAGAATAAACCTTATAACATAAATTAAGCAAGAGTTAAAATTTATTAATCTAAAATAATAACAATTAATTATAAAACAATGAGAGACTTACCATTTACATTAGATCAACTAAGAATTTTAAAAGCAATTATCAAAGAAGGTAGCTTCAAAAAAGCAGCAGATAGTTTATATGTATCACAACCAGCAATTAGTTTACAAATTCAAAATTTAGAGAAACAACTAAATATACCAATATTTGAACGGACAAGTAAAAAAGCAAAACTTACAGAAGCAGGAAACTTACTACTTAGATATGGAGGTAGAATTTTAGCTCTATGTGAAGAGACTTGTAGAGCACTAGAAGATATACAAAATTTACAAGGAGGATCTCTAGTAATAGGAGCAAGCCAAACAACAGGTACTTACTTAATGCCAAGACTAATAGGACTTTTTAGACAAAGATATCCACAAGTAAACGTACAACTACAGGTACATTCAACAAGACTAATATCATGGAGCGTAGCTAATGGCCAAGTAGACTTAGCAGTTATAGGAGGAGAAGTTCCTAATGAACTAAAAGATATTTTACAAATTACTTCATATGCAGAAGATGAATTAGCATTAATTTTACCCACATCTCATACTTTTTCAAAAGTATCTAATATACAAAAAGAAGATTTATATAGACTAAGATTTATAGCACTTGATACTCAATCAACTATTAGAAAAGTCATAGACAAAATTTTGCATCAGCATGACATAGATAGCAGTAGATTTAAGATAGAAATGGAGCTCAACTCAATAGAAGCAATTAAAAATGCTGTTCAATCAGGTTTAGGAGCAGCATTTGTTTCAGTCTCAGCAATAGCTAAAGAACTAGAATTAGGAATTATACATTGGGCAAAAATAAAAAATGTTACAATAAAAAGAATGCTTTCTATCATTATTCATCCAAATCGCTATAAATCTAAAGCGGCTGAAACTTTTAGTAAAGAAATTTTAACATTATTTGTAACACCACATGAAAATTGAGTACTGCTAGATTAATAAACTAAGATGGAAGAAATACTGACTGAGAACTAAAGCTTCCAGTATATACAAAAACTAATCTTAACTTTAACCATTGAATAAATTGTTTATCAAGTGATACGATAGCTGCAAATGATTGATTATTATCAGAATAATTGAATTTATCATCTAATGAGCTCAAAAAATGTGGATTTAATACAAACCAAAAATCAATCTCTTTTTTACAACTATTATAATACTGTGTTCGTTCACGTAATATCTCTTCTATTGGTTCTTGATCAAGAAAAAAACTTTGACTAGCAAAAGCAAAATGATAATTATACATTATTAAAATAAAAATAATTATATAAAATATAGTTAAACTATAAAAATCATTGTAATACAAAACAATGAACATGAAAAATTTTTTTAAATTTTACCAAGAAGGAATAATTACATCAAAGTTTATATAATGCAAAAAAAAATAAAAATCAAATACTGGCCTAATAAGCCAAATATAAATTTAAATAATGCAGTAGTAAATTTATTTATTGAAACAGAAAAAAAATTGATGTCAAAAACAAATAATACAAGCCATCAATATCTATATTTAGACATATTAAATACAATTACTAGAAATAAACTTCTTAAATCAGTTTTACACGAGTTTAAAGAATTAATTTTAGATATCATTGAAATAAACTTAAATAATACAATGATAATCAAACTAAACAGAAAGATTAGAGCTGTTTTTATAAATCGAGTATTAAATGTATTTATATTAAAATTAAAATGTGATTATAACATAAATCATAATAGTAAATTTAACGACAACAATAATAATTTAATAGATTACTTACTAATATATTTAATTTTTGGATCATCATATATAGAGAACAATATATTTTTATTTGAAACACTATATACACCATATAATCACGTAAAAACTTTACTTGAAAACTTTATTATTCAAATTGGAAATATAATTATAAAACAATTAATATATAGTTTAAATAACTCTCCAAATATTAATAAATTTTTAAAACAACAAAACATATGTAATAAATTATATACATCTAATAGATCAATAATTTTATTTCTCAATAACTTAAAATGGCAAGATCTAATACAATCATATGTATATGATATTAAATCTTTCTATAACGAAAGACAAAAAGTATGGATTATAAGCTCAAAAGGAATAATTACAAAATATATATATTTATCAAAAGAGAAAAAAATTCAAAGCTTAAATCAAATCAAAATAATATTCATATTCTGGCTAGAAACTAAAGACATAATTATACCAAAAACCGAAAAATTTATTATACAAATTGCTAAGTACTTTTTATACTGCTCAATTAACTTATTTAGTAACTTAATTCTTATATTAATTAGAATAATAGTTTTCTATTTAAATAAATAAAACTTTATAAATACATATGACTATAAAAAACTATATAATAACAATAGGATTATATTATAAACGATTGAAATAGATTTTTGCACTAATTCATGAAAATACAAAAAAATAAGTTACCATGTACTGAGGAAGAAATAAGAATAATATTTACCAAGAACCATTCAACCATAACTCATGAAATAGAAAGAACTATTGATAAGATATTAATTAATAAAGAAGGACAAGAAATTATAATAGAAACAATAATTAAACGAGCTTATTTAAAACAGAATAATACTCAAATTATAGATGGACTAATTTATCAAAAAATAATAGAAACTAATAATAATCAAATCAAAGAAAAATTGCTCAGAAAACTACCAAACGGAGTAATAAATTTCACAAAATTTAACCAGATAACGTATCAAAATTTACAAAATTTACTAATTAATAAAAAATTTGAAGAAGCAGACAAATTAACACAACAGTGTCTATGTGAAATAGTAAAAATAAAAACTAATAACCAAAAAAGTTGGCTATATTTTACAGATATTCAATTCATACCAAAAGAGGATTTATTCATTTTAGATTTATTATGGAAAATATACTCAAAAGGCAAGTTTGGTTTTTCTATACAAAAAAAAATTTGGATAAAAAATAATAAAAAATGGGATAAGTTGTGGGAAAAGATAGACTGGCTAAAAAAAGGAGTTATGAAAAGATATCCACAAGAATTTATGTGGACGATAGATGCACCAGAAGGACACTTACCTCTATTTAACCAATTAAGAGGTACACAGACTCTATCTTACTTATTTAATAATATAGAGTGGTAAATAAAAAGATTTTATTTATCACGGATAAAATCAATCAACTTAATAAAAACTTCAAATAAATATTCAGAATCATGTGGTCCTGGACTCGCCTCTGGATGATACTGAACAGAAAATACAGGAAGTTTTTTATGAAAAGTACTAGAAATAGTAAAATCATTTAAATTCAAATATTGTACTGAAAATAGTGCTAGCAAATCTTGATTTACAAACCCAAGTTTATTAACAGCAAAACCATGATTTTGACTTGTAATTTCAGCATACTTATTTAAACCAGAAGGATGATTTAAACCTCTATGACCAAATTTTAATTTAAAGGTACTAATACCAATAGCAATATTCAAAATTTGGTGACCCATACAAATACCAAAAATAGGAATACTAGAAAACTTAATTAATTTTTTAACTGTATCAACACAATAATTAACTAAATAAGGATTACCTGGACCATTTGATAAAACAATACCATCTGGATCATATTGAAGAATAAACTGATAACTACAAGTAGCAGGAACAATACAAACACTACAACCTAAAAACAATAGTTTTCTTACAATATTAAACTTAAGACCTAAATCAACTAATAAGATTTTATATTTTTTTGATACAAAATTAATATCACCCAATTGAAAATCAATAAAATTGAATTTATCAAAATTTTTACGGATATCAGAATTAATACTATAAATTGTTCTACTAGTTACTTTTCTAACTAAATCGATATTACTTACTAATTGTAAATTTAAACTATTAACAGATAGTTTATTTTTAGCATCAAATAAAGTCCCACTTTTTACACCAAATAATCGCAGATGCTTAGTTAAAGATCTTGTGTCTATACCAAATATGTGAGGAATTTGTTTTTGTATAATATAATCTTTTAAAGAAAATTGAGACCTCCAACTACTTGAAACTGAAGAAATATTTCTAGCAATTAATGCTTTAATGTGTATAAAATTTGATTCATTATCTTGATTGTTTAAACCAGTATTACCTATTTCAGGATAAGTAAAAACAACCATTTGACCTGAATAACTAGGATCAGAAATAATTTCTTGATAACCAGTCATTCCTGTATTAAAAACTACTTCACCAAAACTAGGTAATATCTTGAAAAAAGATAATCCTTTATATAAAGTTCCATCCTCTAAATATAAAACTACTGGGTATAAACTATTTGCCATTAAAAAATATGAAATTTTGAATTAATAAAGTACTATAAACAACTGAATATACGAGCAAAAAATTAATCAATAATTTTTTACTCGTTACTACATAATATTAATAAATTTACCAAGTATTGTTTTTAGCTTGACTTAAAACAAAATGAGCAACATTAAATATTTCTTCCTCAGATAAACGATCAGCAAAGGCAGGCATCGGACCATAACCATTCTCAACTTGATACTTAATTTTTTCAATACTACCTTTATCATATTTATTTAAGTCTTCGAGTTTCAAAGATTTATCTGGATTAACAGAATTATTACCACCTGCATGACAGGCAGCACAATTTTGAGAAAATACTTGCTCACCTGCATCTAAATCAATTTCTTGAGCGATTGATGAATTGCTACTTAGTGTATATACAGCAAAGAAGCTTAAAAATAAAGAAAATAGAAATCTCATGATGAATATCCCGTCATTATTAAATTTAACAAATAGATTTATGTTTTTTATAAAAAATAAAACTATCTTACAGTTTAATTATATCTTTTTTTTGTACGTATAAATAAATAAAGTTAAAAAACTAATAATAAATCTTACCTCCTCCCCATTTTTCTTGAGCTATTCTTGGTTGCAATAAAATATAACCAGCCATAGATAATAAATCTTCATCAGTTAAATTTCTCATTTTAGGAAAAATTTCTGCACTTTTAATACTAGGATGTAATTCAGCTATTGAATTTTGACCATCATAACTTGTCGGAGCTTTAATATAATCAATCAAATTAATAATATTATCTCTAGCAGGAGTCGCTAAACTTAAAGATTCAGACTCTAAACCAATATTAGGATTTGTTTTAGTAATTCCACCGTTATGACATTGAGCGCAAGAATTATTAAATAAACGTTTACCTCTTTTAACTTGCTCAGGAGTTAAAGTAATAGTTTTACTAGAAGTATCAAAAACAACAGTTCTAGTAGCTTCATCTAATTCTGTTGAATAAACAGGTGAAATAAAACAATTTAACAATATAAGAAGAGTCATTAATAACAACAAAATCATGTTTTTTTTAATCATAGTTCACTCACTTAATAAAAAATAATAAAAGTATTAGAATATTAATTATATCTACTGTTTAAGAAAAAATTAAAAACCTAAACTCAAGTCATTAAGTAATACATTGAATAAATTTATTAAAATTTCTTAAATATTACTATGATATATATATTACAATATAGGATAAAAAATATACTTTAAAATTAATGAAAAGAATTAAAATACAAAGACAATAATTGATATAACTTTTTACGTAATTCAATTCTAGAAATAATCAGATCAATAAATCCATGTTTAAATAAATACTCAGAAGTTTGAAAATTGTCTGGTAAATCTTCTTTAATTGTTTGCTCAATTACTCTTCTACCAGCAAATGCAATTACTGCACCAGGTTCAGCAATAATAATATCACCTAACATGGCAAAACTGGCTGTTACGCCACCAGTTGTTGGCGATGTCAAAACAGTAAAATAGGGTAAAGACTTTTCACTATGTCTATAGAGAGCTGAAGATACTTTAGCCATTTGCATTAAACTTAACATACCTTCTTGCATTCTAGCTCCACCAGAGGCACACAAAATAATTAAAGGAATTTTATCATTAGTTGCTTTTTCAATTAATCTTGCGAGCTTTTCACCTACAACAGATCCCATACTACCACCCATAAATCTAAAGTCCATAATGCCACAAGCAACTTTAATATTATTAATGGAAGCTATACCAGTCTGTACTGCATCTGATAAACCAGTTTTTAATTTCATATCAGATAACCTTGCGCTATATAGCTTACGATCAGAAAAACCTAAAGGGTCAGTTGAAGATAAATTAGTATTAATAGGACACCAACTATCAGCATCAAATAAGTAGTTAATTCTATCATGACTAGAAGTTGGAAAATGATAACCACATTTGGGACAAACTTTATAATTAGATTCAAGCAACTTATAATACATTAGAAAATCACATTGATTACATTTAATCCACATGTCTCGAGGCAAATTTAAATCAAGCTTCTTAATCTTTTTATTAATAAGTAAATTTCTTTTTTGAGCTAACCATCTAGATAAAGACATAATATAAAATAAGTTAAGATTAATTAGTATTAAAAAACAAATTAGATGAAACTAACTTGTTATATCTATGCAAGTGTATAAAAAAATTTAATCTCGTAACGTTTTATCTTTCTGGCTCACAAAAATTAAAGCTAAACCAATAGGTACAACTACTATTAAAGATCCTAAAATTAAACTATTAAAAAAACTAGATAAAGATGAAGTCATTACAATATCCTTTTTGCTGTTATAATACAATACGATTAAAACTATATTATTACCTAATTACATAGCTTATAATCAAGTAATTATTGAAGTTATATTTATATTCTAATATATATAGTAAACAATATTAGTATTTATAAGATAGATTACCAACGAACAACAATAGTTCCCCATGTTAAACCAGCTCCAAAACCAGCAATAACAACAATATCATTACGAGATATTTTTTTATCTTGTATTGCTTCGTCTAAAGCAAGAGGAATAGAAGCTGCAGAAGTATTACCATATTTATCCAAATTAGAAATTACTTTATTTCTATTAATTGATAATTTTTCTGCAATCGCTGTTAAAATACGATCATTAGCTTGATGTAATACTAACCAATCCACTTCTTCTACTGACATACTTAAAGAATTTAGACATTTTAAGATACTTAACGGAACTTGAAAAATAGCAAATTTGTAAACTTCCTTACCGTTCATAGAAATATATTTAAAAGAACCTTGATACAAATCAAGCTTAGGATGAGGAGCAGTATTGTGTTCGTAAGCAATAGAAAGATGCTTAGAATAATTTCCATTAGTATTTAATTGAAAACTAAGTATAGAATTATCATTAGAAGAACATGATTGTAAAATAGCTGCTCCAGCTGCATCACCAAATAAAATACATGTACTACGATCAGACCAATCAACCCACTTAGATAAGACATCGGCGCCTACTACTAATATATTATTATAAGAACCTGTTTGTAAAAACTGAGAAGCAGTTACTAGACTTAGAACAAACCCAGAACATGCTGCAGTTAAATCAAATGCAACAGCATTAGTCGCACCTATTTCAGATTGTAGTTTGCTAGCACTTCCAAAAAGATCTTGAGGACTAGAGGTTGCAAGAATTATTAAATCTATTTGAGAAGGATCCATTGAAATTTTATTTAAAGCTTTTTTAGAAGCCAAAACTGCTAAATCAATAATAGATTGATCAACTCCTTTCAATAATCTTCTTTCTTTAATACCTGTACGAGTAAAAATCCACTCGTCAGAAGTTTGAACAATCTCACTCATTTCATGATTGCTAAAACTAGAAGAAGGAATAGCAGAGCCTGTAGCGAGTATTTTCGCCCCTTGAATCATTAATGATTTCATATAAATTTTACAATAGACTTAGATTAAAAAAATAATATTTGAGCTTAACATCTTAAAACAATTTTATAACAAATAATCGCATATAGATTAGGTAAAATAACAAAAACCCGAAAAAATACCTAAATAATAGAAGTTAATTGCTGCTACTTTTCAGTTCTGACAAACTTCACTTATTATTTATGTAAAATTTCGAGCCTGAATATATTATAACATTCTAATTAAGATCAATCAACTAAGCTAATAAATTAATTAATTAGACATACTTTGTATAATAAAATTAAAATAAGGAGTTACACAGTTAGCCTGAGCATCAGATAAAAACTCTAAAGAAGCATTTTTTAAACATTCAATTGAATCTGTCATGCCTAAAATTGGAACACCCAAAGAATTATACATCTCTTTAACACCAATAGTACCAAGCTGTTCAATAGATTCTTTTTCTCCAGATAAAACTCCGTAAGTAACTAGCCTTAAGTACCAACCATAATCACGTAAACACAAAGATCTTTTCCTTGCTCCTTCAGCATTACCACCTGGTGCAATATATTCCGGATGTATTTGAAAAATAGCTTTGCTAGCTAATTTAAGAATATCTTCTTGTTTATCTCTTAATATACAAACGATATTAATTCGTTCTTCGCTATGATTAAAATAATCTTTTAGTCCTTCAAATTCTCCTATACTAGGATATCTTAATTCATTATCAGCATCAAGAATTATTTTAGTTACTATACTCATTACAATTAATATATAAAAAATTTATAGTTTAGCTTTAATATTAACAAAAATATAAGAAATTTATTTAGTAATACATGCTAATACTATTCATTAAATTTAAACAATAATAAAAAATAAATATTTTAACGTTATATGAATAAAAATTATTAAAATGAAAAAGATAGAATGTCAGGGAAGAAACGATTAATCTCTATTACAAAACCTGCAGTAAATGTAATCCAAATTGCACCTATAACAGGTACAGTAGATAGATATTTCATAAAATTGTTATCCATAAATATTCCTTAATAAATAATTTGTTTATATTGTAATTAACGAGGAGATATAGAAATATCATCATCTTTTGCTAATAATTGGCCACTTGTAAACTCTTGTAAAGCAGCTAAAGGCCAAGTAAATCCAGATAAAGAAAATTTCATAGCTAAAGGAACATCAATAATAATTTCTTTTTGAGACGGTTTATTTGATAAGCTAGCAGCTTGTAAATAACCTCTACCTACCCATCCAATCCAACCTGTTATATAAATAAACAATAAACCAGGTAACATAAAATCTCCCGCATGATTCCATCTACCATCAGCAATTAAATGAGGTAAACCTTCAGCGCCACATAAAATTCCGGCTTTACCATATTTGTCAAACCTACTTTGTGTTTGCTTAATTTGATTATTAAGAGCTAACGCAGGAGGAGTAGAAGGTTCATATTTTGATAAACGAACTTCTAATTTTTTTATAGATTGTTTTAATCTTTTATTAAAAACTGGAGAATCTTTACAAGGAACTAAACCAGATACTTCAGCATATACAAACTGAGAATTAAATATAAAAATCAATGCGGACAGTAGTATAACTACACTTTTTTTCACAAATATTTTTCCTTAAATTTCAAAAAATAAGTACAACAACAAATAGTTAAATGATATAGATACTTAAAAATAAGCTATAATATAAAATCATAATACACATAAATATTTTATGTATAAAAAGTAACATTTTTTGAACATAAGAAATAAGTGTTTTAAGTAAAAATAAAGTATCAAAATTATGACATTTTGGAAGTTTTTCTTTAATCCTAAAAATTCAATAAAATTAGATAACACAAAGCTAGAATTAGATCATGAAACTAAACTATTCACTACAAAAAAAAATACTATAAAGAGACAAGAAGATATTTATTTAAATATTAATAAAAGTATTAATTTATACGAACTAGAAAGACTTTGTGACTCGGTTGGTTGGGTAAGGAGACCATTAAAAAAAGTAAAATTAGCCTTAGAAAATAGCTTTTTAACAGTATCATTATTCTATTATAAAAAAAATAAAAAAAAACTTATAGGTTTTGCTAGAGTCACATCAGATGGTTCATTTAATGCAACAATATGGGATGTAGCAATTGATCCAGAATTTCAAGGACAAGGCTTAGGAAAAACTTTAATGCATGAATTAATAAAACAACTTAGAGAACATGATATAAGTACTATTACATTATTTGCAGATCCAGAAGTCATTAAGTTTTATAAACACATAGGTTTCATGATAGATCCAGATGGAGTCAAGGGAATGTTCTGGTATCCTAATTAAATTAAATATCAAAACATAAGCTATAAAGTAAATATAGCTTATAAGAAATAGCCTATAAAGATACAAAAACTTACAAAAAATGACTAAAATTAAAGCAAAATGGAAAACTAGACAGATATCAATTAATCATATATAATTTGATGGACGGGATATAGCGCAGCTTGGTAGCGCGCCTGCTTTGGGAGCAGGATGCCGCAGGTTCAAATCCTGCTATCCCGAATTACTTACACAACATCAGAAAATGTTGATTCAAGACTTCGAGCACGAACAAAAAAATAATTAGCTTTTGTTTGATAACCTAAATTAGAATACAAATGAGCTAAATTTAAGATTGCTTTATAATTAGACGGGGCCAAAGACAAAATTTTCATATAGTAATATTCAGCAATACTATAAAAAGAATTTGAATAATAGGAATAGGCTAGTGAAGCATAAATTAAATCTTTTGCAACTAAGTTATTATTGATTTCCAAAATAAACTCAGAGATTGCAACAGACATCAATATATTACCACGAAAAAAATAAATTCCTAAAAGACCAAAATAAAAATCTTCACTAAAGTCAACTTTTGTTTTTAAGCTATTGAATAAAAACATTAGCTTAAATTGATTTGTAATAATTACAAGTAATTGTTTAGAAAGAACAAAAGAAAAAATTAATAAAACAACTAAAATAATTAGCACATACAAGCGAAAAAATAAAATATCATTAGTCATAAATAAATTACTAAACAAATATACAAATTTCAATAAAAATATATATAATTAAGAAAACATTTAATATAAATAAATTATAGAATACAATAAAATTAAATGAAAACAGCTACAAAACTAAAGAAAAAAAGAAAAAATGGTTTTTTGATTCGGATGAAAACAAAAAGTGGTCAAAGAATTATCAATTTAAAAAGAAAGAAAAAAAGAAAACAATTAATTAAGTAAATTAAGTAAATTATACTCTATCTTTAAAGAAAGAGTATACTAATATATAATCAATTTAATAAAATAGATGAACTTTGAAAAAAAAATAAAAGCAACATTAATATCAAATAATTTTTTAATTTATATTTCAACCGAAGAAGAAGAAAGATTAGAATATCTATTAAAAGATACAATCAATAAATTATTTAAAGAAAAAGTATACTCATGGAATTTCATTGATGGCTATACAGATAATCCTAATTACATTTCTCAATGTACACAAAATCCATTAGAAGCATTAAATTCAATTGTCAAATACGATAATAAAAAAATTAAAGTATTCTTTTTAAAAGATTTTCATGTTTTTCTTAAAGATATAAGTATTAGTAGAAAACTAAAAAATATATATCATTATTTAAAAAAAAGAAATCAATATATAGTATTAAGTGGAATAGAAAGTACTCTACCAAAAGAACTTAAAGAATATATTACTTATTTAAAAATGCCATTACCTAATAAAAAAGAAATACTAATTGAACTCAATCGTTTTTTTTATGAAACGGAACTAGATACATCAAAATATAAAGAGAGTATTTGCACAGCATATTTAGGCTGTTCAATCAATAAAATACGCAAGTCACTTTCTAGACTAATACTTCAAAATACATCAGTAACACAAGTAATACAAAAAATTTTAAACGAAAAAGAAGAAATTATACAACAAACAGATGGATTAAAATTCTATTCATCAAACAATAATAAACTAAAAGTAGGAGGATTAAACAATTTAAAAAATTGGCTAACAATTAGAAATTTAGCATTTACACAAAAAGCTTATTCATATGGAATAAAAATGCCGAAAGGAATATTACTTGTAGGAATTCAAGGAACAGGCAAATCACTAAGCGCAAAAACTATTTCTAATGAATGGAAATTACCTTTATTTAGATTAGATGTCAGCAAAATTTTTACAGGGATATTAGGAGAATCTGAAAATAGAATAGAGAAAATTATAAATATCTGTGAAAATGGCGCTCCATGTATATTATGGATAGATGAAATCGACAAAATATTTAGCGAATATAACACAAACAATGATAGTGGAACAAAACAAAGAGTAACAAATATTTTTTTAACTTGGCTATCTGAAAAACAAAAAGAAGTATTTATTGTTGCAACAGCAAATGCAATAAATCAACTACCAATAGAAATATTAAGGAAAGGTAGATTTGATGAAATTTTTTTTGTAGATTTACCTAATTTCAAAGAAAGATTAAAAATATTTCAAATACACTTAAAAATTTGTAGACCAATTACATGGAATAAATATAATATTTATTATTTATCAAAAATTAGCAAAGGATTTTCAGGAGCAGAAATAGAACAATCTATCGTAGAAGGAATGTATGCAGGTTTTTATGAAAATAGAGAGTTTACAACAATAGACATAAAAAAAGCTATAAAGAATATAACACCATTATCAAAAGTTGAAACAAACAGGATACTAAACTTAAGAAGATGGGGATATTCAGGTAAAGTTAGAATAGCTTAATTAATATAAATATTGTCCTGATATTGAACTACTTTCCCGGAGAGTGTCCTCTCAAGTATCATCGTCGCTGCAGAGTTTAACAGCCAAGTTCGGAATGGTTTGGAGTGGGTCCACTGCGCTATGAATATCAAGACATAAATTATAATACTTGTATATAATATATATATACATTAAATCAATTTTTTGATCTATTAGTACGTCTCAGCTAAATATATTACTACACTTACACTTAACGCCTATCAAACGGTTAATCTTACCGTGATCTAGAAGAGTACTCATCTTAAGGTAGGCTTCCCACTTAGATGCTTTCAGCGGTTATCCAATCCATACTTGGCTACCCAGCGTATACTGTTGGCACAATAACTGGTACACCAGAGGTATGTTTCTCCCGGTCCTCTCGTACTAAGGAGAAATCCTTTCAATACTCTAACGCCTGCACCGGATATGGACCGAACTGTCTCACGACGTTCTGAACCCAGCTCGCGTACCGCTTTCATGGGCGAACAGCCCAACCCTTGGGACGTGCTACCGCCCCAGGATGCGATGAGCCGACATCGAGGTGCCAAACCTCCCCGTCGATGTGAACTCTTGGGGGAGATCAGCCTGTTATCCCTAGAGTAACTTTTATCCGTTGAGCGACAGCCTTTCCACTCAGAACTGTCGGATCACTAAGGCCGACTTTCGTCTCTGCTCGACTTGTAGGTCTCGCAGTCAAGCTTTCTTATGCCTTTACACTCTACAACTGATTTCTGACCAGCCTGAGAAAACCTTTGCACGCCTCCGTTACCTTTTAGGAGGCGACCGCCCCAGTCAAACTGCCCACCTGAAACTGTCTCTTGGCCGGATAACGGCATCATGATTAGAATTCTAGTTTAATTAGAGTGGTATCTCACTAATGGCTCCTTTATATCCTCAAATATAAGCTCACAGCCTCCCACCTATACTGCACAAAATAAACTCAAATTCAATTCCAGGCTACAGTAAAGCTTCATAGGGTCTTTCTGTCCAGGTGCAGGTAGTCCGCATCTTCACAGACAATTCTATTTCGCCGAGTCTCTCTCCGAGACAGTGCCCAAATCGTTACGCCTTTCGTGCGGGTCGGAACTTACCCGACAAGGAATTTCGCTACCTTAGGACCGTTATAGTTACGGCCGCCGTTCACCGGGGCTTCAGTTGTTAGCTTCGTATAATAACTAACCAACTTCTTTAACCTTCCGGCACTGGGCAGGCGTCAGCCCCCATACATTGTCTTACGACTTCGCGGAGACCTGTGTTTTTGATAAACAGTCGCTTGGGCCTATTTATTGCAACCCTACAAGGGTACCCCTTTTTCCGAAGTTACGGGGCTATTTTGCCGAGTTCCTTAGAGAGAGTTATCTCGCGCCCCTTAGTATACTCTACTTACCTACCTGTGTCGGTTTAAGGTACAGGTATTTATTACTTACGATATGATAAGATTTTCTAGGAAGCATGACATCAATCACTTTAATACCTTAGTATCTTGTATTCGCTGCTTAGCTCAAAGTATTTTCACTACTTATCTTAACCTTGCTAGCTTAAACCGGTAACCAACATCCGGATGATTTAGCCTTCTCCGTTCCTCAATATCAGTAATAAATAGTACAGGAATATTAAACTGTTGTCCATCGACTACGTTTTTCAACCTCGCCTTAGGTCCTGACTTACCCTTCGCGGACGAACCTTCCAAAGGAAACCTTAGGTTTTCGGGGCATTGGATTCTCACCAATGTTTTCGCTACTCAAGCCGACATTCTCACTTCTGATTCGTCCACACTCACTTTCGTTAGTGCTTCAAACTAAAACAGAACGCTCCCCTACCGATGTAAAACATCCCACATCTTCGGCAAATTACTTAGTCCCATTCATTTTCGGCGCAAGATCACTAGACCAGTGAGCTATTACGCACTCTTTAAAGGATTGCTGCTTCTAAGCAAACCTCCTGGTTGTATAAGCATTCTTACTTCCTTTACCACTTAGCAATTATTTAGGGGCCTTAGATGGTGGTCTGGGCTGTTTCCCTTTTGACAATGAAGCTTATCCCCCACTGTCTCACTGGTTGACTACACACTTAGTATTCAGAGTTTGCCTTGATTTGGTACCGCTTTCGCAGCCCGCACCGAAACAGTGCTTTACCCCTAAGTTATAGCATCAACCGCTGCGCCAAAACGCATTTCGGGGAGAACCAGCTAGCTCCGAATTCGATTGGCATTTCACCCCTAACCACAACTCGTCCGCTGATTTTTCAACATCAGTCGGTTCGGACCTCCACTTAGTGTTACCCAAGCTTCACCCTGGCCATGGTTAGATCATTCGGGTTCGGGTCTATAAACAGTGACTAACGCTCTATTAAAGCTCGCTTTCACTATGGCTCCAATATTTTCTATTTTAACCTGCCACTGCCTATAAGTCGCCGGCTCATTCTTCAACATGCACACAGTCAAACGATAAAGTCGTCCTTCTGCTGCTTGTAAGCTTACGATTTCATGTTCTATTTCACTCCCCTCCCGGGGTTCTTTTCACCTTTCCCTCACGGTACTAGTTCACTATCGGTCATTTAGTAATATTTAGCCTTACGAGGTGGTCCTCGCTGATTCACACGGGGTTTCACGTGTCCCATGCTACTTGGGATACAGTTAAGATTATAGTTAGTTTTCGGTTACAGGACTTTCACCTTATATTGTTCAATATTCCAGTTGATTCGCCTAACTTTCTATTTTCATTTATTACTGTCCCTCTACCCCACTAAAACGCATTAAAGTGGTTTAGGCTATTCCCATTTCGCTCGCCGCTACTAAGAGAATCGCTTTTGCTTTCTTTTCCTTTAGCTAATAAGATGTTTCAGTTCGCTAAGTTTGCTCTGGTCTGCTTATATATTCAGCAGATAGTATAAAAGAGTTACCTCATTCGGGAACTTCCGGATCATAGCTTACTTCCAGCTCACCGAAATATTTCGTTGGTAGTCACGCCCTTCATCGCTTCTAAATGCCAAGGTATCCGTCGTAAGCCTTTAATTATTTGATCTAATATTAATATTATAAATTTTTTAACTAATAGGTACAAGCTTAATAATAAGCTTGAATAATTTAGTTTTGGAGATAAGCGGACTCGAACCGCTGACATCTGCCTTGCAAAAGCAGCGCTCTACCAGCTGAGCTATACCCCCTTAGTTTGGGTTATCCAGGATTTGAACCTGGTACCTCACCCTTATCAGGGGTGTGCTCTAACCAACTGAGCTAATAACCCGAATTATTTAACGATCTCGAGATAAATAATTTTTATTATATCCCTAATAAGGAGGTGATCCAGCCGCACTTTCCAGTACGGCTACCTTGTTACGACTTCACCCCAGTCACTAGCCCTACCTTAGGTACACTCAAAAAGTAGTAACTTTGGGCATGGCCAGCTCCCATGGTGTGACGGGCGGTGTGTACAAGGCCCGGGAACGGATTCACCGCCGTATAGCTGACCGGCGATTACTAGCGATTCCACCTTCATGTAGGCGAGTTTCAGCCTACAATCCGAACTGAGAATATGTTTAGAGATTAGCTTGACTTTGCAGTTTAGCAACTTTTTGTCATATCCATTGTAGCACGTGTGTAGCCCAGAACGTAAGGGGCATGCTGACTTGACGTCATCCTCACCTTCCTCCGGTTTGTCACCGGCAGTCTTTTTAAAGTACCCAACTAAATGATGGCAACTAAAAATAAGGGTTGCGCTCGTTGCGGGACTTAACCCAACATCTCACGACACGAGCTGACGACAGCCATGCACCACCTGTGTTTGTGTTCCCTAAGGCACTTTTTACTTTCGTAAAAATTCACAACATGTCAAGTTCTGGTAAGGTTCTTCGTGTTGCATCGAATTAAACCACATGCTCCACCGCTTGTGCGGGCCCCCGTCAATTCCTTTGAGTTTCACTCTTGCGAGCGTACTTCCCAGGCGGGATACTTAACGCGTTAGCTACGATACTGCACGGATCGATACGCGCAACATCTAGTATCCATCGTTTACGGCTAGGACTACTGGGGTATCTAATCCCATTTGCTCCCCTAGCTTTCGTCTCTGAGTGTCAGTAATGGCCCAGCAAAGCGCTTTCGCTTCTGGTGTTCTTCCCAATATCTACGCATTTCACCGCTACACTGGGAATTCCCTTTGCCCCTACCATACTCAAGCTTAATAGTTTCCACTGCTTGCTTAGAGTTGAGCTCTAATATTTAACAGCAGACTTATTAGGCAACCTACAGACTCTTTACGCCCAATGATTCCGGATAACGCTTGCATCCCCCGTATTACCGCGGCTGCTGGCACGGAGTTAGCCGATGCTTATTCATTAGGTACCGTCATTATTTCTTCCCTAATAAAAGAAGTTTACAACCCACAGGCATTCATCCTTCACGCGGTATTGCTCCGTCAGGCTTGCGCCCATTGCGGAAAATTCCCCACTGCTGCCTTCCGTAGAAGTCTGGACCGTGTCTCAGTTCCAGTGTGGCTGGTCATCCTCTCAAACCAGCTACTGATCGTTGCCTTGGTAAGCCATTACCCTACCAACTAGCTAATCAGGCGCAAGCTCATCTTCAGGCAAAAAAATATTTCACTTTGCAGTATATGGGACATTAGCAATCGTTTCCAATTGTTATTTCCCTCCTAAAGGTAGATTCTTACGTGTTACTCACCCGTTCGCCACTAAAGCAAAAGCTTTCGTTCGACTTGCATGTGTAAAGCATACCGCCAGCGTTCATCCTGAGCCAGGATCAAACTCTCCATAGT